TTACAGGAGAGTTTGATCCTGGCTCAGGATGAACGCTGGCGGCATGCTTAACACATGCAAGTCGAACGAATTTTGAATTCGTGGCGAACGGGTGAGGAACACGTAAGAACCTACCCTTTGGACGGGAATAACTTCCGGAAACGAAAGCTAATACTCGATATATTGGATCAAAAAAATTTTTATGCCAAAGGACGGGCTTGCGCCTGATTAGCTTGTTGGTTAGATAATAGCTTACCAAGGCAACGATCAGTAGCTGGTCTAAGAGGATGATCAGCCACATTGGGACTGAGACACGGCCCAGACCTCTACGGAGGGCAGCAGTGAGGAATTTTCCGCAATGGGCGAAAGCCTGACGGAGCAATGCCGCGTGGAGGATAGACGGCTCTTGGGTTGTAAACTCCTTTTCTCGAAAAAGAAAAAAATGACGGTATTTGAGGAATAAGCATCGGCTAAATATTTGGCCCTTTAAAGAAGCAATTCTTTCTAGCAAACTTGGCTATAACGGTAAAACCCTAACAAGCAACAGCCATTCGCTTACCGCGGTAAACACCGCGGTAAGGGGGTAGGGCTCATTAAGGGCAATACCGTGGGAAGTTTTTTTAATTTAATATATGGAAATATGGAATTAACATCAACAGAACATTCTATTATTTTAGGAACTCTTTTAGGAGATGGATTTTTACAAAAACGAGCCCAGAAGGCTCGACTTCGTATATGTCATTCTTCTAAACAAAAACAATATGTAGATTGGAAATATCAACAACTTATTCGTCTATGTAGAAGAACAAGTCCACCAAAAAAAAAAATTGTTCAATTTGGGTCTACTTATTCTTTTTCTACACAATCTGAAAGAATATTATTGAAATATCATTCTTTATTTTATTCCACTAATGGTTTTAAAAAGATTGAACCTTTTCTTATTAATTCTATCAAAGATCCTTTAAGTTTAGCTGTTTGGTGGTTAGATGATGGGAATGCTCGTTCCGATTGCAATGCTGGACGACTTGCTACTCATGCATTCAATTTAAAAGAACAAAAAATTTTACAACAATTATTAGTTCAGAATTTTCAAATCCAAACAAATATTGTCAAACATTCGACAAGAAAAACAAAAAAACAATATTATTTATATATACCAAGTTCATATTTTTGTAAATTTATTAATATTATCCAAACATATGTTCAACCAATTCCAACTATGCACTATAAATTAGGAAAACCCCGTAACGACTAAAGTTTTCTGCGATAAACAATTTGAATAAAAAGATTCCTTTTTTTCGAAATCTGCGATTCTTTGTTTATAATACGCCGAGCTCTAATTGATGGTAGATATTGGGTCGCGTTTAGACGAAGCCTCTGTCTTCCCTGACCCTCTGTCCTGTCGCTTGCCTGTCTACCCTTCCCCTGTAGCCCGTAGGGTACCGCTTACCTTCCTGCGGAAGGTAAGGACAGCCCAGAGGGTACCTGCCCCCTTGTGGGGTACCCTCTGGGCACACAAGGGGGCAGGTTGTCGCTATTACAAAAACACCATTTTCATAATAACAACTTCTCTGTCACTTACCGCAAGCCGCAAGCCGAGGGGATAGGGGTACCTTTTTTCTATTGTACTTTTACAATGACAATTCAAAAGTACAATAAAAGCGTTTTGTTTTTTGAGTTTATTTAGAAAATATTCTTTTTGGAAATTTTTAATATATTGGAATATTTTATTAATCTTGATATAATTAATAAAATATCTAATATATTTCCTATTCTAAAAAATTAATAAATTACTTATGAAACTAGCTTATTGGATGTATGCTGGCCCCGCGCATATTGGTACTTTACGAGTTGCCAGTTCGTTTAAAAATGTTCATGCAATAATGCATGCTCCGTTAGGAGATGATTATTTTAATGTTATGCGTTCTATGTTAGAGCGAGAAAGAGATTTTACCCCAGTAACAGCAAGTATTGTTGATAGACATGTTCTTGCGAGAGGATCACAAGAAAAGGTTGTTGAAAATATTACACGTAAAGATCAGCAAGAAAAACCTGATTTGATTTTATTAACGCCAACTTGTACATCGAGTATTTTGCAAGAAGATTTGCAGAATTTTGTTGAACGAGCTACTCGTCAAACGAATTCGAATATTTTATTAGCGGATGTTAACCATTATCGTGTCAATGAATTTCAAGCAGCAGATCGAACATTAGAACAAATAATATCTTTTTATTTAGACAAAACAATGCAGTTGCAAGAGGAAATTCGAAAAACAGAAAAACCTTCCGCCAATATTCTAGGTATTTTCACTCTTGGTTTCCATCATCAACATGATTGTAGAGAAATTTATCGTTTATTAACAGATTTGGGAATTGATATAAATCAAATAATTCCAGAAGGATGTTTTGTTACCGATTTAAAAAAAATCCCCGAAGCTTGGTTTAATATAGTTCCTTATCGAGAAATAGGTTTAATGGCAGCACAATATCTTGAAAAAAAATATAATATGCCGTATGTATCAATAACTCCAATGGGATTAGTGGAAACCGCTTCATGGATTCGTAAAATTGCTAGAATTCTTGATAAAAACTATGAGAAATATATAGATCAACAAACTCGTTTTGTTTCTCAAGCAGCATGGTTTTCTCGTTCTATTGATTGCCAGAATTTAACAGGTAAAAAAGCCCTTGTTTTTGGAGATGCTACTCATGCGGCATCTATGACAAAAATTTTAGTTCGAGAAATGGGGATAAATGTATGCTGTGCTGGTACTTATTGTAAAAATGATGCGGATTGGTTTCGAGAACAAGTTCAAGGTTTTTGTGATCAAATACTAATAACCGAAGACCATACTCAAGTTGGAAATATGATTGCTCAGATAGAGCCTGCTGCAATTTTTGGAACTCAAATGGAGCGGCATGTTGGTAAACGTTTAGATATACCTTGTGGTGTCATCTCAGCACCAATACATATTCAAAATTTCCCACTAAGTTATCGACCTTTTTTGGGTTATGAAGGAACTAACCAAATTGCAGATTTAGTGTATAACTCATTTACGCTTGGGATGGAAGATCATTTATTGGAGATTTTTGGTGGACATGATGTAAAAACAGTTATTACAAAAAATTTATCCACTGATGAGAATCTTCTTTGGAATCTCGAGGCGCAAACGGAATTACAAAAAATACCAGGATTTGTACGAAATCGAATCAAGCGAAATACAGAAAAATTTGCACGTTCAAAGCAAATTAAAGAAATTACAGTAGAAGTTATGTATGCTGCAAAAGAGGCATTAGCTGGTTAATAAAGCAAAAATCTACTTGTCACTGTCCTCCTACCCCTTACCTGTCTACCCTACCCCTGTATGGACAGGGCTGTCCTCCCTTCCCCTGTAGCCCGTAGTGCCCGTAGGGTACTGCCCCCCACAGGGGGGCAGTACCCTACGGGCACATAGGGGGCAGTACCGCTTACCTTCCTGCGTGCCCGTAGGGGACTGCCCCCCTGTGTGCCCAGAGGGGACCCCATAGGGGGCAGGTCCCTGCCCCCTATGTGCCCGTAGGGTACCCCACAGGGGGGCAGTACCCTACGGGCAGGGCACTACGGGGGCAGTAAGGACAGCCCTAGGGTACTGCGGGGCAGGACAGGGGTAGGGTAGGAAGGTAAGCGACAGATATGTCGAATAAGAATTTCATAGTTGACATATCAATTTTTGTAATTTTAATGAAAATTCGTATACTTATATATACTGTTCCTACCCTGTCCTTGCCTCCGCAAAGGATGGAAGGCACGCAAGGAATGGGGCAGGTACTACGGGCTGTCCCTTACCTTCCTACCCTACCTTCCCCTTGCCTTCCGCAGGAAGGCAAGCAAGGTCAGCGAGACAGGACAGGGATGGGTAGGAAGGTAAGGGACAGCACGCAAGGGGTGGGTAGATATCGGAATGTAGCGTAGTTTGGTAGCGCGCGTGTTTTGGGAACTCGAGGTCACAGGTTCGAATCCTGTCATTCCGAAAGGTAGCATCCTTAGTTCAGTTGGTAGAACGTAGGTTTCCAAAACCTGATGTCGTGGGTTCAATTCCTACAGGATGCGATGTTTACCCTACCCCTGTCCTGCCCCGCAGTGCCCTGTCCATACAGGGGTAGGGTAGACAGGTAAGGGGTAGGAGGACAGGGGTAGACGCACCCCTTACCTTCCGTAGGAAGGTAAGCGGTGCGTAGTTACCAGATGCCGCCACGGGTACGGGTGTCGCTTACCGTGAACGGGGCCTACCATGCAGCACTGGTGTAACGGTAGCGCACTAGTTTGCCATACTGGGAGAAGGGGTTCGATTCCCCTGTGCTGCTTACCCCTGTCCCATTCCTACCCATCCCCTGTCCTCCCTTACCTGTCTACCCCTGTAGGGACAGCCCCGCTGACCTTCCTTCAGGAAGGTCAGGGGGGCAGTACCCTTGCCTTCCTGTCTTCCCTTGCAGCCCTTACCTTCCTGCGGAAGGTAAGCTACTGCCCCCCTGTGTGCCCAGAGGGTACCCCATAGGGGGCAGGTACCTGCTACCCTACGGGCAGGGCACTGCGGGGCAGGACAGGGGTAGGCAAGCAAGGTAAGCGGTAGGGACAGTCAATAAAATTAAAATTTATGTCAAGATATCGCGGCCCAAAAGTTCGTATTTTAAAACGTTTAGGATCGTTGCCTGGATTTGGACGAAAAGTTCATCAAAAATTTCAAAAAAAAAATTTTCAAGTAAATGAGCATTCTTTGAATACTCCTAAAAATAAAAAAAAAAAAAAATCTTCTTTTTCAATTCGTTTAAAAGAAAAACAGAAACTTCGATATCATTATGGTTTGACAGAAAAAAATCTAATGCAATATGTTAAAAAAGCTCTAAAAAAACAAACATCAACGGGGAAAACACTCTTAACGGGTTTAGAAATGCGACTTGATAATATTGTTTTTAAACTAGGTTTTGCACCAACACTCCCAGCAGCTCGCCAACTAATAACACATGGGCATATTTGTTTAAACGGAAAAAGAAGAACTATTCCAAGTTCTCAATGTTCTGTAAATGATTTAATTACAATGAATAAATCTATGAAAACTGAGATGAACGGGCAGACATTCCCTAACATGGGGCAACCCCACAGGGGTAGACCGTCATTTTTAAGTCGTCAAAATTTCAGTGGAAAAGTACAGCAATATGCTTCGCGAAAAGATATTAATTTTAAAATTAATGAACTTTTAGTGATTGAATATTATTCAAGAAATCTCTAATTTGGAGAAATGGCTGAGTGGTCAAAAGCGGTGGATTGCTAATCCATTATATAAAATTTTTTATATCAAGGGTTCGAATCCCTTTTTCTCCGAAGAAAAAAATTAAGCTAATAAATAGCTTAATTTTTTTCTCAAAAGGCAAAAATTAAAGGATCTGGAAAATATCGATTTATTTCAATTATCAACCCAGAAATTAAAGATAACAAAATAAAGGCAACAACAGGTGCGGTTGAAAAATACTTAGTTAAATTATTCATATTTTATATTAATTTAATTTTGAGAAATCCAAAAAAAAGTAGAATAGTTAATGTTATTGCGAAGCCAAGCATTCCAATATATAGTAATAGTGTTGTCATACAAATGAATTTTTTCTAAAATAATTCTATCCAGATTTGAAAAAAAAACAATGTTTAACAATAATGACCCTACCGCTGTCCCTACAAGGGCAGCCCGCGGAATGCAGCACTGGTGTAACGGTAGCGCCTCAGGTTTCCATTCTGATGGTAGGGGTTCGATTCCCCTGTGCTGCTTTTGTTTTCAATATTTATGTATATAGTGCGAGTGCTCTTCTTTGGTGAGCCAAAACAATAACACTGCCTGTGGAAACGTCCATGGAAACGTCCATTTGAATGTCCATTCAAACGAACAAGAGCAGAGCAGCTACCAAATAAAATACTTAACATAGAGATTTGGATGCATTTTTCTAAAAAATAAACCCCTGTCGCTTTTGCTTGTAAACGGGGAAAGTCCACCTACCCCTGTAGGGACAGTAGGGCGCTTGCGCTTACCGACAGGTGACGCGTCCGCTGTCCCTACAGGGAAGGGGGTAACATATTAGGGGTCGCAGAAAAAGCAAGTTGGTAAACTTGTAAGAAATAGAGACTGATATAAAAAAATAAAGAATAACGGCGTAAAGTCGAATCCTGATTAGTCATATTCCCAATAAGAAGAATTAAACACCAACGCCCAGCAATACAAGACACAACTTTTGTAAATTCAGGCGAATAAAAAAAATACGCGGCCAATTTTTGATAATACAAATTTGGAACCACTAAAAATAGACTAACCATACCGACAGAAGCCAAAATTTGTATTAATTTATTTAGATTTTTTGGAACTAAAGCAACAACAAAAACACTAGCAGACCTAAGTAAATTTATAACAAATAACTCAATAGGTTCCGAACCCGTAAGAAAAGCATTTTGAGCAGATACTGCCAGCGGGTTAAGCGTTTGATAAAAAGCAGGTCCGTAAACTTTGTAAAGTTCGCCGAACAAAGACAACAGTTTCAGCAAAATAAAAATTTTCAAAACAAAAATCCCAAACGTTCGACAGAAAAGCACAATTGGGAGAACGACTTCATTCATCAATCGATAAACATAGTTTCCAATTTGCTCCACGAGATGGGCAATTCGTTCAGTAAATTCGTAAAGTTGTGGAGGTACAAGTTCCAGAAGAATACGCCCAAACTCGTCAAAAAATAATCGAATGCACTCAGCAAGAAGCTCAAAAAAAGCTTGCACACGTTGGGGATTGAACACATACGAAAGCACGACGATCATAGTTCCAGAAAGAAGCACAAGAGTTAGGGACCCCCATTTTGGCTTTTTCTTTAATTGGTTAACTTTTTCCGACATTTCTGGAATTAACTTTTCTGAAGATTCTCTGATAAGTTTGTAACCATAGCGAGCAGCGATATTAGCAGCTATAATAATAGAACCTCCAAGAAAGATAAAAAAGTAAGGATTAGAACCATCAGAGCCCCAATTTCCGCCAGAATTATCATTTCCCCCACCAGAGCCCCAATTTCCGCCAGAATTATCATTTCCCCCACCAGAGCTTCCTTCAGGAAGGTTAGCAAAGGACAGCTTCCGTGAAACTGGGGTAATAGGTTTGTAAATTATGTAGTATTCACAAAATCGAGTTTGCGCGGGAGCTTGAGAACTCTGAAATTGATCGTTTTCGTCTGTCCCTACCCTGGGTAGTAACTCTATTAATGCAGCTTTGTTATGAGCGCAAAGTTCAATAATAAAATCATTGAGCAAATAAAATTGGGGTAGAAGAGCTTTTTTTTGTGTTTCAATTTCAGAAGAAATAGCCAAATCATTTTCCAAATGCAACGCTATTTTTATTTGTGAATCTAATGCCTCCCTGTCCATACAGAGGTAGGGATAGGGAGTAGTATTTGCGATGGCGGCGGTTTGTGCATTTAATGAATCTGAAATATATTTTTCAAAATAAGCGAAATTTTCGCTTTCGATATTTTGATTAAATATTTCGAGTCTATCCCCATAAGCGAAATTTTCGCTTTCGATTAAATATTCTGCCCCTGTCCCTGTCCATACAGGGGGGGTAGAGAGGACAGCATAATACGGAATTGTAAAACTACTCAACGCACCTTTGGTTCGCCTCGCCCCACGTGTCCCTACAGGGGTAGGTGCTGACGAGCTGTCCTCCCTTGCGTGCTGTCGCTTGCCTGTCTACCCAGCGAAGGCAAAGGTACCTGCCCCCTATGTGCGCTTACTGCCCCCTATGTGCGCTTACTGCCCCCTATGTGCGCTTGCTGCCCCCTATGTGCCCTGCCCGTAGGGTACCCCACAGGGGGGCAGTACCCTACGGGCAGGGCAGGGCAGGGCACTACGGGCAGGAAGGTAAGGGCAGGGCTACAGGGGAAGGGGGGCAGTAAGGACAGGGGTGACAGGGACAGAAGGTTAGCATAGGGACAGTATTCGATGTTTGAAAACCCAGCTGAAAGCTCTAAAATAAGCTCTCAAATGTCTTTTTATTATTTTTTAATTATTCTTTTTCTCTAGATATTTTAGTTGAATTTCTAGTTTATTCAAAAACACATTTTTCAAGTTCTATTAATAATCGTTTTTTAATGAATTTTATGTTTGAAAAAAAAACTTTTTTATCTTTAACACTCAGATTATTAAAATAATCCGAGTGTTAAAGAGATATCAATAGGTAATGTTGCTCCAATGCCAAGCCAAATAGATACGACAGTACCAATAAAAAAAACTGTTGTTGCAACAGGTCGGCGAAAAGGATTTTGAAATTTATTAATATTTTCTATAAAAGGAACTGTTAGTAATCCTAATGGTACAGCAGTCATGAGTAGAACTCCAAGTAACTTATTAGGAACAGTACGAAGTATTTGAAAAACAGGATAAAAATACCATTCAGGTAAAATTTCTAATGGAGTTGCAAAAGGATTTGCTGGTTCACCTAAAACAGCTAAATCGAGAACAGCGAGACCGATAACACATGCGAAAGTACCAACAATACAAACAGGGAAAATATAAAGAAGTTCATTAGGCCAAGCAGGTTCACCATAATAATGATGTCCCATACCTTTTGCTAATTTGGAACGTAAAAACGGATCTGATAAATCTGGTTTTTTTGTAACAGCCATAATTCGGTTTTTAAAGTGGTCCAGAGATGCCTTGTTTTCGAATCATAAGGAAATGCATTAACATAAAAACAGCCGTAAATAAAGGTAATAAAAAAGTATGTAAACTATAAAATCGAGTTAAAGTAGCTTGTCCAACTCCAACACCACCACGTAAAAGTTCGACAACAAAACCGCCAATAAAAGGTAATGCATCAGGAACTCCAGTAACAATTTTTACAGCCCAATAACCTACTTGGTCCCACGGTAAGGAATATCCAGTTACTCCAAAAGAAACTGTACATACGGCCATTAAAACACCTGTAACCCAAGTAAGTTCACGTGGTTTTTTAAATCCTCCAGTTAAATAAACACGAAAAACATGTAAAATCATCATCAAAACCATCATACTTGCAGACCATCGATGAATTGATCGGATTAACCAACCAAAATTTACTTGAGTCATTAAATATTCTACCGATGAAAATGCCTCTGCTACAGTTGGTCTATAATAAAAAGTCATCGCAAAACCTGTAGCTACTTGGACTAGAAATAAAGTAAAAGTAATTCCACCAAAACAATAAAAAATATTTACATGGGGTGGAACATATTTACTTGTTACATCATCAGCAATCGCTTGAATTTCAAGACGTGATTCAAACCAATCATAAATTTTCGAATTTCTATTTTCCATAAGGTAAATTTAAGTGAAAACACAATTAAGCTGGTAAGCAGAGACGGGCAACTTGCCTTTACGGTATGTCCCCTGCCTACCCCTAACCTTTTGTCCTGCCTGTCTACCCCTGTAGGGGAAGTGCCCAAAGGGTACCTGCCCCCTTGTGGGGTATGCTCCCTTGTGGGGTATGTTGTGTGCCCAGAGGGTACCTACAGGCTGTCTACCCTTACCTTGCTTGCCTTCCTGCGGAAGGCTAGGGTACTGCCCCCCTGTGGGGTACCTGCCCCCTATGGGGTACCCTACGGGCAGGGCACATAGGGGGCAGTACTGCCCCCCTGTGGGGTACCTGCCCCCTATGGGGTACCCTACGGGCAGGGCACATAGGGGGCAGGTAGGGGGCAGTAAACGGAAGGGGGGCAGGGCACTACGGGCTGTCCCACCCCTTACCTTCCGCAGGAAGGTAAGCGGTAGGGAAGGGTGCCGCTTACCGCACGGGTGAACCCTGGGCTTACGTTGCCGAATATCTTTACCAGGATGCCTTTTGAACACCTGGTAAATACCCTATTAATGCCATTTCACGTAAAAAGTGTCTTGAAAGTTGAAAATATCTATAAAAACCTTTTGGACGACCCGAGAATAAACATCGATTATGTAATCGAACATAAGAACTATCTCTAGGAAATTTTTGTAATTTTTGTTGAAATAAAAATTTTTTTGGAAGTGAAGTTTCTTTCTTTATTTGTAATTTGAGTTTTTGTCTTCTCACACCATATTTTTTTACTAAAAACTCGCGTTTTCGTTGTCGTTCTATTAAAGCCTTTCTGGACATTAATTTTGTGATTGAATTTTTTTAAACTTGAGCTCAGAAGGAATCGAACCTGCATTAGCAACTTAGAAGGTTGCGGTCTTATCCATTAGACGATGAGCTCTTTCATATTATTTTATTTTTTTTTGGACAAGAGTCAAAAAACTTGTTAGAATATTCTTTAACTACATTAATTGAATTCTAAAATTCCGAAATTTTTTATTTGAAAAAATTTTTTAATAACGATTAACTAGAATAAGAATGCAAAATACTGGAAAAATTACACAAATAATTGGTCCTGTTTTAGATGTTGCTTTTCAACCAGGCCAAATGCCAAATATTTATAATGCATTGCGTGTTCAAACTTCTAATACTGAGGTTATTTGTGAAGTACAACAACTTTTAGGAGACCATTGTGTACGCGCAGTTTCTATGAGTGGAACTGATGGTTTGATGAGAGGAATGTCTGTGATTGATACAGGCAACCCTATTAGTGTTCCTGTTGGCCAAATAACTTTAGGTCGAATATTTAATGTTTTAGGAGAACCTGTTGATAATTTGGGTGCTGTTGAAAGTTCAACACGATTATCTATTCATCGAGAAGCACCAGCTTTTGTTAATCTTGAAACTACATTAAGTATTTTTGAAACTGGTATTAAAGTGGTTGATTTGCTTGCACCTTATCGTCGTGGTGGTAAAATTGGTTTATTTGGTGGGGCTGGTGTTGGAAAAACTGTTTTAATCATGGAGTTAATTAATAATATAGCAAAAGCACATGGTGGAGTTTCTGTTTTTGGTGGCGTAGGTGAACGTACCCGCGAAGGAAATGATCTTTATATGGAAATGAAAGAATCGAAAGTGATTAATGAAGATAATCTTAGTGAATCAAAAGTAACCTTAGTTTACGGTCAAATGAATGAACCCCCTGGTGCACGTATGCGCGTGGGTTTAACTGCGTTAACTTTAGCTGAATTTTTCCGTGATATACAAAAACAGGATGTATTATTATTTATTGATAATATTTTTCGCTTTGTACAAGCAGGTTCTGAAGTATCCGCGCTCTTAGGACGTATGCCTTCGGCTGTAGGTTATCAGCCAACTCTTGCTACCGAAATGGGTGGTCTACAAGAACGAATTACTTCTACAAAAGATGGGTCTATCACCTCTATTCAAGCTATTTATGTACCTGCTGATGATTTAACTGATCCAGCCCCAGCAACCACATTTGCCCATTTGGATGCAACAACTGTTTTATCGCGAAATTTAGCTTCTAAGGGTATATATCCTGCGGTAGATCCTTTAGATTCTACATCAACAATGCTTCAACCTTGGATTGTTGGAGAAGAGCATTATTCTTGTGCTCAAAATGTTCAAAAAACTCTTCAAAGATATAAAGAATTACAAGATATTATTGCAATTTTAGGTTTAGATGAACTTTCCGAAGAAGATCGCTTAATTGTAGCACGTGCTCGAAAAATAGAACGTTTTCTATCTCAGCCCTTTTTTGTTGCAGAAGTTTTTACAGGTTCTCCTGGTAAATATGTTAGTTTAGCGGAGACAATTCGTGGATTTGATATGATTCTTTCTGGTAAGCTGGACGACCTACCAGAACAAGCTTTTTATCTTGTTGGAAATATTGACGAAGCTATTGAAAAAGCTAATAAAAAAAAATAATCTATTTTTATGCAATTTAACATTATTACACCAGATCGTATTTTTTTAAATGCTCAAGCTGATGAGATCATTTTACCAACAAATACAGGTCAAATGGGAGTGTTGACTGGTCATGCTCCTTTAATTACTGCTTTAGATATTGGAGTTCTTTTATATAGATCAAAAAAAACTTGGACATCAATTGCTCTTTTGGGGGGTTTTGCTTTAATTCTTCAAGATAATATTACAATTTTAGTAAATGAAGCCGAAAGTGCTAGTACCATTGATCCTCAAGAGGCATTTAAATCTTTTGAATTAGCTCAACAGCAATTTTCGCAAGCAACAAATCCAAAGCAAAAAGTTTCAGCGAATTTTGCTTTTAAAAGAGCCCAAGCAAGATTAAAAGTTGTGACATAAAAAGTATGCAGAACTTTGAACAAATTGGATTTATACCAAGATCAATTGTTCGGACATTTCAACGTTTTCTTAAACAAATAGGTCTAGAAGGTGATTTATTTGCTATTTATGAGTTTCGCGTTTCTCGTTATATTGCAATTGCATCGCTTCAATGTTTTTTTTTCTTAATCATTTGCCCTTGGATTTTTCATTTTTTTTTGAAATTTTTTATTCTAGATATTTTTATCGAATCTCCTACAATATTTCTTAATTTTACTCAACAAGAAAAAGCTTTCACTCAAGTTCAAACATTTACACAACAACTTTACTTTGAAACACTTTTACAGTCTTCAAAAATTATTTCCCCTATCGAACAAAATTCAAGAATTCATGAGAACATTATTACGGTAGGCCGATCACCCGTGGGGCCGCTTTCCGTCATTGCTGACCTTCCTGAAGGAAGGTCAGGCACACCTCTTGCAGACCTGCCCCGTAGTGCCCTGCCCGTAGGTGCCCAAAGGGTACTGCCCCCCTTGTGTGCCCTGACCTTCCTTCAGGAAGGTCAGCGTACCCCACAGGGGGGCAGGTACCTGCCCCCTTGTGTGCCCAGAGTGCCCAAAGGGTACTGCCCCCCTTGTGGGGTACTGCCCCCCTGTGGGGCTACGGGCACTACGGGCACTACGGGCACACAGGGGGGCAGTACCTGCCCCCTATGGGGTACCCTACGGGCAGGGCAGGCGTGGGTAGGTCAGCGACAGGGGTTTGGACCGTAGTTGTGTCGGCAGGTGCGTCACCTTTACCCTTTGGTGCACCCGAAGGGCCTTTACCCTTTGGCGCATTACCCCCTGTAGGGACAGAGCCCGCAAACTTGAGCGGGGCTTCAGCTCGCATGGTAGCATGCAGCACACAAGCGACCCTGCCCCCTTGTGTGCCCGTAGTGCCCTGCCCGCAGGGCACTACGGGCAGGGCAGGGCAGGGCAGGGCCCGCAAGCTTGAGCGGGGCTTCAGCTGCCTACGGGGCAGCCAGCTTGAGATACCGCCGACGCATGCGACTTCTTTGCACCTGCCCCCGCAGGGCACATTCACACCCACCGACGCCCGGGCAGGCACCGTAGTTGCGTCTGCGTCGGTGGGTTCAGGGCTACGGGGAGCTACCTTCGATTTTAATGAAAAAAACAACTTAGAGAAAATTTATCAAAATTATTTTCTTGAATGTGCTCGTTTTTATGATAAACAAAGTGCATCAATTATTCGAAATTGGATTTTAGATTTTACTACATTTTTATTTTTTGGAGTTCTACTTATATTTTCAACCCCACAAATACTTATTTTTCAAACTTTTTTTATTGAATCATTATTAAGTTTAAGTGAAACTACAAAGTGCTTTTTTCTCATATTTTTTTTAGATTTACTTGTCGGATTTCATTCTTCAAAAAGTTGGGAAATTTTTTTACAATTTATTCTCGAACATTTTGGATTTCAAATTTATCAGAATCAAAATTTTATTGCTTTTTTTGTTTCTACGTTTCCTGTTTTTTTAGATACTATTTTTAAATATTGGATTTTTCGCTACTTAAATAAAATTTCACCATCAACTGTTGCTACTTATCAAGCTATGATTGAATAAAGAAATATATTGAAGTCTGTCCCTACAGGGGTAGAATTTATTATAAACTCTAAATATTGCGGGATAGAGCAGTTTGGTAGCTCGCAAGGCTCATAATCTTGAGGTCATAGGTTCAAATCCTATTCCCGCAAATTTCAATTCTTTTTCAAACAAGCAGATGGAAAATCCAGCATTTTTTGTAGCTGTTTTCTTGTGGTGTCTTTTGCTCAGTGTTACTGGTTATTCTATTTATCTTGGATTTGGACCTCCTTCAAAGAAACTGAGAGATCCATTTGATGAGCATGAAGATAGTTGACGCCTTTGAATTTTTGCTTGAAAAATTTTATGCTATTATTAAATTTTCATTTGACGAATATCTTATTCGCTAAATTACCAGAAGCATATGCTCCTTTTAGCCCATTAGTAGATATTTTACCTGTTATTCCAATACTCTTTTTTCTTTTAGCTTTTGTTTGGCAGGCTTCTGTAAGTTTTCGATAAGCAAGTGCAAAAAAAAAAATGAGCTCACAAGTCTTTTTTCAACTTCTTTCATTATTTCTTGTTGTAACGGCTGGTCCTTTAGTGATTTTTTTATTAGCATTTAGTAATAGTAGATTGTAAAATTTCAAAAAAAAATCTATTTCACATTCACAAAAATATTATGTCTATTACGGAAAGTCAAATATTTATTGCTCTTTTTATTGCACTTATTAACGGGTTTCTTGCCTTAAGATTAGGTAGTAGTCTTTATAGAAATTAATTAGAAAATTTTGGTTCTATTTTCGAAAATAGAACCAAAATTTTCTAGAGAATAGGAAAGGGGGGGATTCGAACCCCCGGTAGTTTGCGCTACGACAGTTTTCAAAACTGATGCATTCAACCACTCTGCCACCTTTCCAAAAGATGGGTCGAACTGGATTTGAACCAGCGAAGGCGTCGCCAGCGGATTTACAATCCGCCCCCTTTAACCTCTCGGGCATCGACCCTTTTTTGGGGATAGAGGGACTTGAACCCTCACGGTTCAAAGAACCAACAAATTTTCATATTTAATGGAAATAAATATGGACTCTATCTTTATCCTGAAATACATTTTAATAAAATGTTCGATAGCTCCCGTCGAGTCTCTGCACCTTTCCTTACCGGGGGAGGTATTGAATTGGCTCAGAGTTTCCCTTAATCGAGATTCTCTGAATTTGAGAGCTTTCACTTTTTGAATTTTTTCAAAAGGCTCAAAGTTTTCTATTTCAAGTCTGTAGCGTCTACCAATTTCGCCATATCCCCCTTCTAGCATCAGGTTTTTTTTCCCACAAAGCAGCCCTTGTAGTTGAAAAAACCCCAAAATTGTTGCACTTTCAAATTCGAAAAGGCAATGCTTGTTAAAATAAGTCAACAAGAATTGAAGTGTTTCAAATTTCGTGTAGACACTAGAATATTTCACATTTTTTACGAATCAAAAACAATTGATCAATTAGTATTTCTTAGCTCAAATTTTTACAAATCTTAAACTTGAAACCTATCAACCGGCTGATCTTGCCGGAGTCTTTTCTAGAGAATATTCATCTTGAGGTGAGCTTCTCACTTAGATGCCTTCAGCGGTACTCTTCTCCATACATAGCTACCCAGCGTTTCCTATGGGTGTAAGAACTGGTACACCAGTGGTATGTTCTTCCAAGTCCTCTCGTATTATGGAAAAATCCTCTCAATATTCTATCGCTAATAGCAGATATGGACCAAACTGTCTCACGACGTTCTGACAAATTTCTTGATTGCATCGCATATATGCATCGTCGCCAATGGCGATGGCGATCAAATTACCGAAAATCAGCGATTTACATCATTAAAATGCAATACAACGCATGCAGAGCATGCCTTTCTATTTTCATAGAAAGTTGGGACTATACCTTCAATCAAGCTTTTTTTTGTTTTTGTAACGATAATAGAAGCCTAAAAAAGCGTTGTTGACTCTTTTGAGATGGTTGTATTTTGATGATTTTTTCTAAACGTAGAAGTTTTTAAAATTTTTTCCACTGAATAAGTTTTTCAGATTTTAAAGGATATTTTTTAAAGATAGATATAAGTTTTGGTAAATCTTTACGACTTGTCACTCCCCAATAATAGATGTTTTGTCGTTCTTTATTTATATGACCAATTTGTAACTTATTACAAATCTCAATAAGTAAAGCTGGGTCCGACTGAGTTATTTTGATAATAAAACGAAAGCTTTGAGAAACGCGTTGACATGAAATACATCCTTCACTATCAAAAAAGCCAACAAACCACGGGAGGGATAGAAAATTTATTCGAATAATAAGTCGCGAACGAGCTTTTTGTATCCATTTTATATATTGATTTAAATAAAACTGTTTTTTTAAATCTGTGCTGGAATAATTTTGTAATATTTGTAAACAGCGTAAAATTAATTTCCATTGTAATTTTTTATTACTTAAAAAAGTATGTTGTTGAAAAATAGGAATTCAATAGTTTTGAAAAATTTTCTTACTTTGAATTCTATAATGATAATATCCGTCGGAACGCTTTGAAATTCGTCCAACTTTGAAAATTTGACGAACTTTATATAAAATTCTCAACTCTTTTTGTGTAATGGAGAGTATAGGTTTAGAATAAAAATTATTATGACTTTTTGTACGCTGTAAGTCTAGAAAACCATCACCATCAATAAAACCAACAACCCACTCATAATTTTCGTTTTTTTGCATTGATTGTTTAACATGTAGTCTCTGGGGATTCTTTCGGGCGACAATTGCCTGCATGATAGCATGCTATGCATACCGTTTTCAAAAAGTCTTTCCTGCGAATTGTCTACGTGTAAAGACTATTTTTACATTCACGAAGTGCAACGCTAACTTTGAATGTAAGTCATTTCTTTTGAAGATATTCTCGCATATAGTTAAATTTATTTTTTTAGAGATCTAAAAAACTTTCGAGAAATTCGAAAGAAGTTGAGCTCAATTCGAACCCAACTCGTGTTCCGCTTTAATGGGCGAACAGCCCAACCCTTGGGACGTACTACCGCCCCAGGTTGCGAAAAGTCGACATCGAGGTGCCAAACCTTCCCGTCGATGTGAACTCTTGGGGAAGATGAGCCTGTTATCCCCGGAGTAACTTTTATCTTTTGTGCGACGGCCCTTCCACGTGGTTTACCGTCGGATCACTAAGGCCGGCTTTCGCCTCTGCTCGACTTATAAGTCTTGCAGTCAAGCTTCCTTTTGCCTTTATACTCAACAACTGATTTCCGTCCAGTCTGAGGAAACCTTTGCAAACCTCCGTTACTTTTTAGGAGGTTTTCGCCCCAAAAAAACTGCCCCCCTGACACTGTTAAGTGTCCTGCTTCAAGGAAACACTTTTAGAATTCTAGTTATTTGAGAGTGGTCTCTCAAGAACGGCTCAATTAAATCCGCAAACTTAATTTCTTAGCCTCCCACCTAGACTGCGCAAAAACAACTGGAACCCAATATCAAGATACAGTCAAGCTTCCGGGGTCTTTCTGTCTAACTATTAGAAGTTCGCATCTTCACGAACATGTCTATTTCACCGAGTCTCTCTCCGAGACAGTACTCTTTTGATTACGCCTTTCGTGCGGGTCACAACTTACGTGACAAGGAATTTCGCTTGTAAATGTTTAACAGTGATTTAAAGATAAGACTGTTTTTATTTCCCCTGCTTTCGCCAGGGTACCGGACTCTATCTTCTACTCAAAAGATTTCTCGAATTTTTGAATTCTATTAAATCCATCAATTGTTTTATGTTTTTTTGTTTCATTAATAAAACAATTTTACACCTACCCCTTCCCTTGTCCTGTCGCTTACCTTGCTTGCCTTCCTGCGGAAGGCAAGGGGGCAGTAAGGGATGTCGGAAAGGTAAGCAATGGGACAGGGTGGGTAGGATTTAATGTACTCATTTAATATTTTAAATCTATTTACTAGTTCCACGTATAGTCTCTGAGGATTCTTAAAATCTCTCACCGAAGTTAGCTCGCTCAAGCAAAATCTTCGCCCAGAAAATCGAAGACACTTCGAAATATATGTTGAATTATTAAGTCTTTCCTGCGAATTGTGCCCATGTTTCTAGCTTTGTTACTACTTACTTTTTTGACTAGAAAAGTATAGGTGTATCTAGAACTTTTGAGCATATTCTCGCATATAGTGGAATATGTATTTTAACCTCACGGTCAAGTAAGGCAGCTTTTCTTCACCTTAGAACCTTCAGAGTTAAGGCTGCCGTTCACCGGGGCTTCAGTTATTAGCATTTAACCAATTTCTTTAACCTTCCGGCACTGGGCAGGCGTCAGCTCCCATACGTTGTCTTACGACTTTGCGGAAACTTGTGTTTTTGATAAACAGTTCAAAGAATCATTTCACTGCGACCTCTATTTGTAGAGGCACCCCTTCTCCCGAAGTTACGGGGCTATTTTGCCGAGTTCCTTAGAGAGAGTTATCTCGCGCCCCTGAGTATACTCAACCCACCTACCTGTGTTGGTTTAAGGTACAGGTTATTAAAATTGTAAGGTGTCACAAACTTTTCTTGGAAGTTTGACAAAACTCTTTTGAACAATTGTCTCAAAAAAGAGAAACTGTTGGATCATGCCTTCATATTTAATGGATAAAGTTTTTTTTCTTTAACCCTATGTCGAACATTTCCATTGCAACCATTTGCAACTACCGCTGACCTACGCTGTCCCTTACCTTCCTTCGGAAGCTAAGCGACAGGAATGCGGTCAGGGACAAATTTTGCCTCCTTCGTCATTTGTCACCAAATTCAAATAAGTACAGGAATATTTGCCTGTTTTCCATCGATTACGCTTTTCAGCCTTATCTTAGGTCCTGACTAACCCTCCATGGACGAGCCTTGTAGAGGAAACCTTAGGTTTTCGGGGCATTGGATTCTCACCAATGTTTGCGTTACTCAAGCCGACATTCTCACTTCTGTTTGATCCAACCTCTTTTACAATGAGTCTTCACCTCTAAAAACAGAACGCTCCCCTACCGAGACTAAACTTAAGTCTCCCATAGCTTCGGCAAATTGCTTAGTCCCGCACATTTTCGGCGCATCTACGCTAGAAAAATTCACCAGTGAGCTATTACGCATTCTTTCAAGGATAGCTGCTTCTAAGCGAACCTTCTGGCTGTTTCTGCGTTGAAACTTCCTTTAACACTTAGCAATTATTTAGGGGCCTTAGCCGATGGTCTGGGCTGTTTCCCTTTCGACTTTGGAGCTTATCCCCCAAAGTCTCACGTATTGTCGGCAAACTTTTATTTTTATTAAGCATTCGGAGTTTGTGACAGTTTGGTACCATTTGACTGGCCCGTACCGAAACAGTGCTCTACCTCTTAATAGTGCTTCGACAATTGCTGCGCCTAAACGCATTTCGGGGAGAACCAGCTAGCTCCGAGTTCGATTGGCATTTCACCGCTAACCACAACTCATCCGTCGATTTTTCAACATCGGTCGGTTCGGACATCCACTAAGCTTTACCTTAGCTTCTTCCTGGTCATGGTTAGATCACTCGGGTTCGGGTCTCGAATTGATGACACTCAACGCCTTTTTAGACTTGTTTTCACTTTGGCTACAGAAAATTTCTTTAACCATGCCAGAAATTCGAAGTCGCCGGCTCATTCTTCAACAGGCATGCGGTCAATATTATTCACAATAAGCAGAGCCTGTCCCCTACAGGGGAGGCCTACCACTGCGGTATCTCCCACAGATTGATTGCCTTAGGTTTCATAATCTATTTCACTCCCCTATAGGGGTTCTTTTTCACCTTTCCCTCACGGTACTTTTCACTATCAGTGACTCAAGAGTATTTAGTCTTACGAGGTGGTCCTCGTTGATTCACAAGGGATTTCACGTGTCCCAAGCTACTCGGGATATTGTTTTTTTTGAAAGAAAACTGGACTTTCACCATCTATGGTGCAGGTTTCAGCTGCTTAAACTTTCTTTTGAATTTTAACTTCCCACAACCCTGAACTAAATTTTCAGTTTAGACTAATTCCGTTTCGCTCGCCGCTACTCAGGAAATCGCGTTTGCTTTTTTTTCCTTTAGTTAATAAGATGTTTCAGTTCACTAAGTTATTTCTTACTGATTTATGAATTTTTCAGTAGTTTTAAAGATTGCTCTATTCGGGAACTTCTAGATCAATGTTTTTTTCCAACTTACTAGAAATTATCGCAGGTTTACGCGCCCTTCATCATCTTTGAGTCCTTAGGTATCCGCCTAAAGCATTTTTTTTTTTGATTCAAACAAATCATTTAAGGACAAGGTGTTTTATCAATCCAGTCAGCCTTTCTACCCACCCTGTCCTGTCCCTTCCCTACCCCTTACCTTCCTACGGAAGGTAAGCATAGGGGGCAGGCAGGAGTAGGTAAACGACAGGGACAGACAAAACTTAAAAAATTTGACTAAAAAATTCTCTATGCTAAAATAATTTATTAATTAAATCACCTACAATTATGGCTAAAAAGAAATTATTATTAATCCTAAATGATGTCTACCAAATATTTTGCTTTGCTTTCGCAAAGGCTTTATTAAAAATAGGAAATCAAGCTGCACAACAAGTTACCAATTTACCTATTTTTTTAAGTTTTTTAGTAATGTCAGTTGGAATTTTACAAATAAGTTTAGATACTCGGAATTCTTCAATTTTCAAAAATTATCCTCTTTTTAGTGAAAAAAAAAATCTACAAAAATTCGAAACTCTTTATTTCCAATCGCTCGATCTTGATGAATCTGAACTTGTATTGAAAAGTTTAGATGAAAGAGAAGAAGTAAGAATACAACAATATGAACAACTTCCTGAAAAGCAAAAGCGTTTTTTTGATTATTATCAATATTTAGATGAATGTGCACAAGAATATGAATGTCCAACTATATTTAATAGAATTGCCGATTTAAATAAAAGACAAGAAGCAAAAAATATATATAAAAATTTTGAGCAAATAGGTCCAATATTATTTTCAGAACTTGAAAAAGAAAAAGAAGAAAAAAAAAAAACGCAAAAAGATAAACAAAAAGAACAACAAACTTCTATTCATTTATCTGTTGATATACCTTATTACCATTGGTATGCTCCCCACAATAATTTTGACCAAGAAAAAGAAAAACAGTTAATAAGCTGGAAATTTGATGATGAAGATCTTATTATTAGAGATTTAAAAAAAGAAAACTATCTAGATAAATCATATCAGATTATTAAAAAAATTTTTCCTCAATACAAACAATATATACGAGATGAAAATGAATCTAAGAAAGAACAAGTCTATTTATTTTCGGATATCGGATTTAAAAATAAATATGGCAGAAGTCTAAATAAAGTATTTATAGAAACAAAATTCGAACCTAGAAAACATTCAATATTTTCTATTTTATCTGAAATTTTCGAATGTTTTCTAAATCCATTAATTGAAGAAGAAGAAAAACAAATCGAAAAAGTTCAAATAATTTTACCAAACAATATAAAAATTTCACAAATTCATTTCGTAGGAAAATCATTTTTAGATGTACTATATAGTAGAAACGGAGAAAAACCAAAAAAAAGAACTCATACGGATAAAAATGCAAAAATTTCTCCACGGGTTCGATCTTTTTTAAAACATACAAAACTAGTTACTGGATATGAAGCATCCATAGGAAAACGTCCACATTTTTATAAACAAAAAAGAAATTCCGAATATAGAAAACGTACACAAGTACGTCAAATTCTCAAAATTCTTAAAAAAGCCGCGAAAGTACGAGGCCCAGAACTTCAAATTTCAGAAGATGGTGTTTTTCTAAGAAGTGACTGGCATCAAAAACATTTTGATGAATTTGAATCAAAATTACCTCCTATTCATAAAATATTTTTTCCACAAACAGATGAAGAACTTTATGAAATTTCTCTAGATTATTTTTATCAACTTCAAAAAATTGAAGATCAAATACCTCTAAAAATACAAGGATTTAAAAATGAAGCTCTACCTATTTCTGGAAAAAAATTAACAAACTTAAGTTTTAGTGCGAATAAATATAAAGAACAACAATTTAAACTTATATCTTATTCCAAGTCTCGTTTAAATGATACTCTTAAAAAACTTTCTGCTCTAGCTGTAGAAGCTCCCAAAAATCCTCTTCTTTTTAGAAAAAAATATCCAAAAAAAAAATCTCTTTTAGGTATCGAATATTTACAATCTATTTCAAATTCTAAAATAAGAAATCGTAAAGGATTGGTGAATTTTTTGGATTTATTATTAACTGAAATGAATATCGACAAAATAATTAATCGATACGGAAGTACTTTAAAAAAAATTCACCAATTAAGTTTTAAAAGGATTAAATATTTTGGGTATTTTAATATGCTATTGTTAAAAGATTCATATAGAATTGAGCCGAAAATGGTGAAAATAGAGAAAATCGATAAGGAAGATATTCTAAGTCCAAGTCTCTTTGTCTATCGTTCAGATATTCCAAGAGAAATCATACTTGATCCTTATGAAGCACATAAAAAATTTTTGTGGGAACAAAAGACAATCTTGAAATGGAAACCTCCATTTTATTATCTAGATGAGTACGATTTTTTTATTAAATATTATGATCAATATATCTGTTTAGACTTAACCGAAGATTTAGCTTTTCTCGATTGGTGTCATAAGAAAGAAAAAGAAAAAAAAACATTAGATCACTATTTCGAGAAATCTTCTCATCTTTTAGAACTGAAAGAAAAAAACTCTTATTTTACTGAATTAACAAACACAGAAGATTATTTACTCGAAGCTATTTTAACTTCATTTAAAAAAAATAAAGAAACACTCGAGTTAAAAATTCAAGATTTAAAAAACCAATCGAATCAACAAAACATTGACATTGAAGAAGAAGAAGAAACGACATCTGAAAGTGAAAACGAAATGGATGAAAATAAAGATTTCGATCAAAATACGGAAACTGAAGAAGAAATAGAACTTGAAATTGAAAAAAATTCAGAATTTGAATTTTTGAAATCTTTATTTACTCTTTTTCCAGAAGAAGTACAGAATGAAAAATATTTATGTGTAGATAAAAAGAAATATTTTTATCCTTCAGAGGTTACTTCTTTTATTTTAAATTTTTTAAATCATAGAAAAAATCAAAGAAATTTATTCTTTAAAAAAAATAGTGTGCTTTTACAGAGAAAAGATGTTTTTGAAAAACAGAAAAAGATGCAAATTGCTAGTTTACATCAAATTCTTTTTTATAATAATTTTTTTGAAAATTTTTCAAATAATTATTTCTACAATATTCTAGAAAATATTCTACAAAATTCACAAATTGATATATTTCCTTATAAACCTAAAAATTTGAAATATAATTATATATATGGACCAAATAATAAAATTGTGGATCATTTTTTTCCATCGAAAATTGTTTTAATATTTAAACATTTAAATAAAAACACTTTTTCACCGTTTAAATACATCCGTTCGAAAATTGAAATATTACTTAATAAACTTTGGTCTTATTCTTTTGAAAAATTTTTAACCGAACAACAAGAATTCTTAACTTTCTTGACATTTGATTGGGAGGACTGGGTAGAAACACAAAGACAAGCGGCGACTACCCCTACCCTACCCCCTGTAGTGCCCGTAGGTGCCCAAAGGGCATACCCCACAAGGGGGCAGACAGGAACAGGGACAGCCCTCCCTGACCTTCCTGCCCTATGGGCCACAAAGGATGGAAGGTCAGCGGTAGCTCAATTAAATAAAAAAACATTTTTTGAAAAAATTCAGTTATTTTCATTTAATTTACAAAAAAAAATTTTTTTCAATCATTTGAAAACAGGTTATATTTTATCTTTTAAAGATAATACTTTTTTCTCAATTCAAAAAAATTTAAATATATATTTAAAACTATTAGAAACAGATTTAAAATTTCATTCATTATGGATTCAAAAACATTTTTTCCAAAAAGAATCAGTTGAAAAAATAGAAAAAAATTTCAATAGCCATTTACAAAATTTTTTTTGGGAAAAAAGAAGAAATAGAAACAAGGGAAATATGGATCTAGTAGGTTTGCTTAACACAGAAAATGATCCATTTTTTACATATTTCTGGCAAAAACTACCTAGAATACCGCGGAGTATGGATTGGCCGCTTCTTGTAGTCAATTTAGATAATAAAAAAGGTTATCCATATAGAATTGAAAATTTACCAGTAATTACTGAACGTAAAATGAAAATTTTCGAACAATTTCATGAAATTCTCTCAATTTTACGTACAAATGAATTCAATTTTAATGATATTCTAAATCTTGATCTTGAAAATTTTGATTATTTTTATGATTTCTTTTATTACAAAGTTGGCGATCAATTTCTCGAAGATTTTTACGATATCGAAGAAAATATTTTTCAAAATGAAAGTTTTGAAGAAACCGTAGACCATATTTTAAATATTTTAAAAAACGAAAAAAATTATTTTTGTAAACAAGAAATTCATCCACCAATATATCAAACTTTTGTATTACGTAAAATGTCAGGTTATTTTTGCCCAGATTTGGCAAGAATACAAAACATTCATCAAACTCAAATAACAGAAATACCAATATTGAATTTCAATAATATAGATTTTATTACAGACGAAGGATTTGATTTCCAAGTACTTCCACAAAGAACAGATCAATATAAAATATTTAAAAAAATAGGATTATCTGTTGATCGTCAATTTTTTGAATTTCGAGAAAGTTTAAATGAATATTCTTGGTCGATACTCTTCTTTTTTAGTAGTGGATGGGTTTTTGTCAATATATTTAAAAATGTCTATAAAAAATATGCTAAAGAAATTGTTGAATCATGTATAGATTTCTTAAAACGTGCTGGGATTTTAGATGATGTACAATGGATTAAAGAAGAACTTGGAATGACACCAGTAGATAAAGGATACCGTGGTATTCGAAATCATGGCAAAAAATTTAAAAATATTATAGGTCTAGATAGGAAACATATTATTTTACAAGTAAGTGAAATGGTCTGGTTTTTAAAAACAAAAAAACTTCTAAAATCGAATACTGATCCATTAGTGTTTCTATTTCTTAGTAAAAGCACAACAACAATAAAATTTCTTAAAAATAAATTAAATATAACTAAAGCTCCGAACTATTTAAAACCAAAAGGATTTTTATTTACAGGACCCCCAGGTACTGGAAAAACTTTGCTTGTTCAAGCTATTGCTGGAGAAACTGGAGTACCTGTGGTAACACAATCTGGTGGTTTATTACAAAATCCACGATTACGTGGTAAAGGAGCAAAAACTCTTCACAAACTTTTCGTAAGAGCACGGGAAATTGCTCCTTGTATTATTTTTATAGATGAATTAGATGGAATTGGGGCACGTCGCCAATTTTTACCAATATATATTGATATTCATGGTCGTTATGATCCGATTGCATTTCTTGAAAGTTATGAAGCAGCATTTCCGCCAAAAATTTTTCAAGCAAAAATTCAACGAAGATTTGAATTTTTTAACGATCAAGATCCTTACTGGGAAGAACCTGAATTTACGCAAACAGTACAATCGACTCGATTACCTATTGATGTTTTACAAGAAATGGAATCTTCTCGCGGAGCCCGTAATGAACAATTAAGTATATTAACACAATTACTAATTGAACTTGACGGACTTCATCCATTAGATAATATTTTAGTTATTGGAGCAACAAATCGATTAGAAATTTTGGATCCAGCATTGATGCGTCCAGGAAGATTTCAGCGAATTTTAAAATTTAATTTACCCGATTATACTGCACGTATAGATCTATTGAAACTTTATACAAGATCTTCAAAAATTGGGATTGAAAAAATTTCTTGGGATTATTTTTCTAAAAGAACCCACGGATTAAGCTCCGCAGATATTGCCTCTATTGTTTTTGCTTCGGAATTAACTGCTGTTCAAGAATCTACACAACATACGTTTGAAACTCTCGAAAGAGGTATTGATTTAATTACCAGTTTTCCAAGTGACCCTGTTATGTTTCGATTAAAAAATATTTTTCTATATCTTCAAACATTAACTCAAAAATTTTTTTCTAAGAATAGTTTTTATTTTTTAAATTCGAGTTTTCCAAATTTAACTTTTGATTCCAATAAGTTGGCTTTAAATGAAACGGCGAATATTTTAAGAAATTGTTATTATCATATAGGTAAAATGCTTATTGTATTTTATTTACAGCCTTCACAACTATTTGATTTACAACCTTATATAAGTCTTTGGGAACGTCCGAAAAATTTCCGCTTCTTTTTCTTTACTAAAAATTTTAATGAATTTTCTGAATTTGAACAAAAAAGAATTTCTCGAAACGAGATTGAAAAAAGATTATTAACTTTTTTTGGTGGAAAAGCTGCGGAATCTATTTTTATTTTTTTACCATTGCACAAATTTTCAACAGAAATTTATTTTAAATTTCATCCACTTTTTATTACATTACAGAATAGTTTGGAACAATCCAATTTTGGAATTGAAACTGAAATTCAAACAGCCCAAAGTCTTTTAAAATTAATGATTGAAAAATGGTATTTTTATAGTGAAAAAATTGCTACTGAAAAATTTCACCCTATTTTTGAAAGTTCAAATTTAGCAGAATATTCGGAAAAAGAAAAAGAAATTTTTTTAGCACAAGTATTAGTTGATGAAATGATTATTGATCTTGATATGCGAAATAAACTTTCAAAAAATGAACAAAAACATTCATATCAAGCTTGGTGGATGAAAAAAGTTGCAACACGATTAAATTATCGTGAAAATAGTTATCATTTGTTGCAATGGTCTCGGATTTATTTATCAGATCCAGAAAATTCAGTTCAAAACATTGAATGGGTTGCACCAGACGAATATTTTCATACTCTTTTACGAACGCCTCCATATTGTATGGCTTGGTCTCATTTTCTCGAAAATGGCCGTTTTACTATTGAAAATTTATTATTGCTTCAGTCTTTTAATACAGTTTTTAAAATATTTCGTCAATTTTCCGAATTTCTAGATTTTCTTTCTGATTATCTATTACGTTATGAATGTTTAAGAGAAAGAGAATTTCAATCGAAAATTTATCAATTTTTTTCATTATTCAAAGGTAAGATTTTTTAGAAGTTTTTTTACATTACATACGGTAACAATTTTTTCAATAGAGAAGTTCGTTTCTACAAAAATAAAATGCAAATTAATATTTTAGGTTTAAGTGCTGTAGCGTTTTTCATTTTATTTTCGACTGCATTTTTATTAATCTTATTTGTAAAAACAGAAAGTCAGCGTGTTTAGTTGAAAGGTCTTTTTAAAAAGACCTTTCAACTAAATATTATCTATTTTGGAAAAAATTAAAATTTCCTCATTAATTGTAAAAATCCATTTCGTTGGTGTTGATTTTTTCCAGTAATAATTATATAACCATTTGATATCTTTTTTTCGATGATGTTTTTTTATCCAATACCAAATTTGCCGAAAAAAATAATTATTTATTTTTGTTATGCGGTAATCCGCTTCGCTGCTATAACATTTTTTCCAAGTCAAAATTTTCCTATTAAGATTCGATATAATTTTATCAATAGGTCGATTTTTATTAAAATATTTTTTTATTTCTTTTTTATAACTATGTAAATTTTTTTGATTTATTTTTACATTTAAATGATTTGCATTTTTGAGAAAAAACCATCCTAGGAAGTTTAGGCCATTTCTTAGTAAATATAATTTGATAAATTGGATATTAAGTCCATAAGTTTTTGGATTTAAATATATGCTTTTGAATCCTTTTTGTAAAAAAAATAGAAGAATATTATTGTATTCGAAAATTTTTATTTGATGAGATAAAAGGTTGTTAGTTGTTACGCATAAAACTTTTTTTGCTGAATATGTAAACTTATGGCCGATATTGGGCCGACTAAGCTGGTCAACCGCGCCCGTAAGCCCCCTAGAGGGCTTACCCCGCCTACGGGTGCGCTGGCTTCGCCCTCCCATACCTACTTTTAGAATTTGTTTTCCAATTCTAAAATTTGTTTGAAAATGCAAAATTATTAATTGTTTAAATATTTTTTTTAAAGAAAATAGTTTTTTTTGAGAATTCATTTTTTTTAATGTAAACACATTTAGAAAAAACTTTTTCTCAATAGATATATTTGACATTATCCAATATTTATTTTTTTTACTAAAAAAATTTGAAAATTTACAAAAAAGAACATATTGAACAAAAGGTTTTTTTAAATATTGACAAAAAATTACATACACTTCCATTGATTTTAAATATGTAAGACTTTTTTGATTATCTAGTATTGGAGATAGTGCAAAAATCCATAATTGAACAACTATATTTTTTCTAAAAAATTCACGATATTTTTTTGAACTTAATTTTAGTTCTAACAGATCTAAGTTCTCTTGAAGAATTTCATTAATGATTAATAATTGGAGAAAACTATTTCGATTTAATAATCGTTGATAATTTCGACAAAGACGTACGTTTTTTTTTTTTGCATTATGTTTAATTAATTTTTGAATCATTAATAATTTACGATATGCATGTGACCATGGCCTTTTCATACAAAAATATATTCTTCAAAAGATTGGACTATTTAAATTTATTTACGTAATCCTTTTTTCAAAAGGAGGCAACAGCCCTTTACTTGTTTATACATTTGAAATTTTCGAAAACTCGAATTTTTTACGACTATAGTAATTATTAGTAGTATACAATATATTATGTAGCATGTAATGGAATACATTAATAGCCTGTAGTACTACTTTTTGTTTTATTTTTATCACCTTTGTTTTCCCCTGCGGGCGATACTTATATACATACGTTTACTTAATTTAGAGCTTTATCTTTGAATATTGGAACTAAATGAACTTCTCTTTTTTGAGGCAAAGCTATAGAAACAAATGTTATTTCTACCCTTGTCCATTCACCCCCCCATCCCTACCTGTCTGTCCCTACGCTTGCCCCCTACCCTATGCTTACCTTCTGCCCCCTATGTGCCCTGCCCTGCCCTGCCCGTAGGGTACCCCATAGGGGGCAGGTACTGCCCCCCTGTGTGCCCTTACCTTCCTGTCCCTACAGGGGTAGGCAAGCAAGGTAAGGACAGGGAAGCAGGCGTGGGGAAGGGGTAGAAGGTAAGCGGTAGGGGTATGCCTGCCCTTTCTGTCCATACCCCTTCCCCCTGCCCCTGTGTCCTTACCTTCCGCAGGAAGGTAAGCGGTAGAATAGGGGGAAGGGGTATGGACAAGGGTTGGGCTGCCCCGTAGGGCTGCTTCGCTTGTTCGCTTGCGCTTAGTGTCAATTACATTCGCAATTAATTTTTAAATGTGCATTTTCTTAGGCCTTTTCCGCTGCTTCGCTGACAAGTTTAGCCCAACCTAAATCTTTTAAATGATTATTTCGGCGTAACGGACGTGTTATAAGTTCTAAAATATCTCGAGCATTTGTAAAACCATGAATTTGAGCGAACGTAAATTCGACAGACCATTTTGTAGTGATACCTCGTGCTTCTAATGGATTCGAATGTGCTAGACCTGTTATAACTAAATCTGGTTTAAGAGCACGTATTCGTTGAATTTGATTAGAATTATCTGGTTTTTCAACAATAGGTGGAATTGCAACATTCATTTCTTTACAAGTTCTCTCCAAAAGTTGTAATTCACTTGCTTGAAATCGTTTGTCCATATAGGGAATTCCAATTTCATAAACGATCATTCCACAACGAATAAGAAAACGAGCCAAAGAAATTTCTAATAAATTATCTCCCATAAAAAAAACGGACTTCCCTTTAATTAAAGGGAAAAATTCCTCCAAATTTTTCCAAATATTCGATTCTCTTTCGTCTAAATTTTGAGGCGTTTTATTAAAAACTTGACAAATTTTTTCTATCCAAGCACGTGTTCCATCAGGACCGATAGGAAATGGAGCTCCTATTAATTGACACTTACGGCGTCGCATTAAAGTTGTTGCCGTACGGCTTAAAAAGGGATGAACACCACAAACAAAAACCCCAGCCCCAAGTTCTGGTAATTCTTCATAGCGAGCCTCTGGTAGCCATCCAGAAACATGAATGCCCTGGTGTTCTAATTCACGAGTTAATTGCTGGGCAACAGTATTTGGTAAAGATCCAAAAAGCACTAAAGGAGATACCAAATCACGAATAGGCCGCTCCTCCCTTACAGGGGTAACTTGCCCAATGAAAGTCGGCAACGCATGGTAGGCATACTCTGGACAACGGTGAGCCATTGCTGCTAAAACAGTATCTTCACCCTGTGTAAACGCATAATCTAAACCATTTGCGCGAGCAACAATGATTGGTCGGCCTATAAATTCTTCGATTTTTGGAGCCATACCTTCTAAATCCATTTTAATAATCTCAGTTGTACAAGTTCCAATCCAAACAATAACGCTTGGATTTCGGTCTTTTTGAATTTGTAAACATAATCGTTTTAATTCGTCAAAATCATGCAGTTGTGCGGAAATATCACCTTCTTCTAATTCTGCCATAGCATAACGAGGTTCAGCAAAAATCATAACTCCTAACGCATTTTGTAAAAAATAACCACACGTTTTTGTCCCAATAACAAGAAAAAAACTATCTGTAATTTTTTGATAAAGCCAAGAAACACAACTTATAGGGCAAAAAGTATGATAATTACCAGTTTCACATTCAAATTTTAATGTTCCCATTTTTTTAATTAAATCATCAGAAAATCATCCTGAACTTTTTCAGTTGTTGTAGTATTTAAATAAAAATCGGATAATAAAGAGAAAAGTTCACCATCGAGTAACTCTGTTGGAACAACACCTTCTGGGTTGGATAAAAGTTGATCTGCAATATTTAAATAAAAATCACAAACATCATTCAATTCTGAATTCGATTCTGCAAGTTCAAAAATTGTTTGTCCTTTAACCCGTGAAATTCGAATATCTTCAATTAAAGGTAATACTTCCAATACAGGCATCGGACAATGTTCGACATATTTATCGATAAGATCTCTTTGTAGAGTTCTGTTGCCAATTAAACCAGCTAATCTTAAACGATGACTACGAGCCTTTTCCCTTACAGACGCGACAATTCGATTTGCAGCAAAAAGTGCATCAAAACCATTATCTGTAACAATTAAACAATAATCTGCATAATTTAATGGTGCTGCAAATCCACCGCAAACAACATCTCCAAGAACATCAAACAAAATAATATCATATTCATAAAAAGCATTAAGCTCTTTTAAAAGTTTTACAGTTTCACCGACAACATAACCACCACAACCAGCACCTGCTGGCGGACCGCCTGCTTCTACACAGTGCACGCCAGCGTGCCCTCTATATATAACATCTTCAGGCCAAACATCTTCATAGTGATAATCTTTCGCCTGTAAGGTATCTATGATAGTAGGTATTAAAAAACTTGTTAAAGTAAAAGTACTATCATGCTTTGGATCACATCCTATTTGTAATACTTTTTGTCCACGTCGAGCTAAAGCTATAGAGAGATTACAACTTATTGTTGACTTGCCTATTCCACCTTTTCCATAAACTGCTAATTTCATATTTTGATATTCATTTTTTAGAAAATTAATACTGAATTTCGAATGCAATTAATACAAATTTTCTAAAAAATTCTAGTGTTTTAAAAAAATCCCAAGGCTGTCCCTATGCTTACCTTCCTACGGAAGGTAAGTACAGCCCGTGGGGTACCCCTGTCCTGCCCCGCAGGGGGGCAGTAGCTTACCTTCCGCAGGAAGGTAAGGGCTGTCTACCCCTGTAGCCCTGCCCGTAGTGCCCTGCCCTGCCCTGCCCGTAGGGTACTGCCCCCTATGTGCCCGTAGGGTCCCCCACAGGGGGGCAGTACTTCCCCTGTAGCCCGTAGGGTACCGCTTACCTTCCTGCGGAAGGTAAGGACAGGGGAAGGGGGGAGACAGAAGGTAAGCATAGGGCAGGGGTAGGTCAGCGTAGGTGCGGACGGGCCGCCTAGGCGGATCCTTATTAATTGCGAATGCAATTCTTTATTGACCGCCTAGGCGGCTCCTTATTAATTGCATTCGCAATTAATTTACATTGATGAACCTAAACCTACATATGAACCATAAAAGAAAATTCCAACTAAAGTTAATGCAGCAGTACCTATAACAGTACCAACTAACCATAATGGAAGACGACCTGTTGTTCCAGTATTAGACATAAAAACCATTTAATTAAAAATATAACTCGAGAATAAAACCGCTAAAACAAAAATTAAGAGAAGTCCCCAATACAAACTTGTTCTATTTAATTCTACACTTTGCTTATTTGGATTCGGATTTGCTTTTACCATTAGTAAAAATTTTTAGAGAAATTTAACGAACAATAAATTGCATTGCTGTTATTGCACCAAGAAAAAAAATTGTAGGTACTGCTAATCCATGCACAGCTAACCATCGAACTGTAAAAATAGGGTAATCTGTAGATTCTTTTGTTGTCATTATTTAAAATTTTATTTTATTGATCGAATTTGTTCTAATGCATTAAATCGATCTGTAATAAGTGGAGCTGATTGTCTTTCTTCGGTGAAATATTCATTTGGACGCGGACTTCCAAAAACATCGTAAGCAAGACCTGTACTAACAAACAACCAACCAGCAATAAAAAGTGATGGAATAGTAATGCTATGAATAACCCAATAACGAATACTAGTTAATATATCAGAAAACGGACGTTCTTGTGTGCTACCTGCCATTTGAAATTCAACTGTTTTTGAAATTCTTATAATATGTCTTTAAATAATCTTATTCAAATTTTTTAGAGAATTGACCAGAATTTTCATCATCAGCGACTGCAAGATGATCTACTAAACCATAGTCTTTTGCAGCACGTGCAGACATGAATTGATCTCTATCCATATCTTTTGAAATACGGTTTAAAGGTTGGCCAGTACGTTCGGCGTAAATTTGTCCTACTTGACGTCGAATACGACGAACTTCTTCGGATTCCCAAAGAACTTGCGCAGCTTGACCTTGACTACCACCTTCGGGTTGGTGAATCATCATTCGGGCATGAGGAAAGGCTAATCGCTTGCCTCGTGCACCGCCAGCTAAAATAAAAGAAGCCATCGATGCTGCAGTTCCAACGCAAATAGTCGTAATATCTGGTCGAATATAATTCATAATATCATAAATACCGATTCCACAAGTAACCGAACCTCCAGGCGAATTAATGTAAATATAAATACTTTTCGAATGTTCTTCTCCATTTAAATATAACATAATACCTATCAATTGGTTTGCTAATTCGTCGTCCAATTGTTGACATAAAAAAAGTAGACGTTCTCTGTATAAACGATTATAAAGATCAACCCATTCGGCAGATGGTTCACCAGGTAATTTGAAAGGTATTTTTGGAACACCTATTGGCATAAGTAAAATTTTTGAAGTTTCTACTCTAAATTTTTTCTATTTTATAAGATTGCAATGGAAGTTTATTTTAAGGAGGGCGAAGCCTTTACCTCTTACTGCATTGTTCACCCTACCCCTGCCCTATGTGCGCTTACTGCCCCCTTGCCTTCCGCAGGAAGGCAAGCAAGGTAAGGGCAGGGCTACAGGGGAAGGGGGTAGGAAGGTCAGGGGTAGCCCGCAAGCCCGCTCCGCTTGGCCCTACGGGGGTAAGGGTGTGCCTGCAGGGTACCTTCTGTCCTTACCTTCCGCAGGAAGGTAAGCGGTAGGCAGGACAGGACAGGGCAGAAGGTAAGGGACAGAATAGCGGAAAGGGGCAGGGGTGGAGGCCCTTCGGGTGGGCAATCGCCCGCTTACCGCACCATGTGCCTAGTACCTGCATGCTACCATGCGTTGCATGCGTGGGTGAACGCTTGCGCGGCCTACCGACGTTTTTTCGATGGGCGGTCCTCATCAGTGAAAATATTTCTTATGTTTTATCTCCCCAGGTAGGATTTGAACCTACAACCTTTCGGTTAACAGCCGACGGCTCTACCATTGAGCTACTGAGGATTTTTAGAATAGGATTTTAATTATATTATAGAAAAATTTTTAAAGATCAATGCAAACTATTTAAAATATGTTTTCGCCATTGACGTATTACAATAAAAATTGTACAGTTGTTTACCATTGCTCAAATATTGACTAATTAAATTTATTAGATAGAGTCAATACTTGAAAAGGGCTATTAGCTCAGCTGGTTAGAGCGCTGTCCTGATAAGACAGAAGTCGTTGGTTCAAGTCCAATATAGCCCAAAGCCCGTAGGCATGCGTGCGACGCACCTGTCCCTGACCTTTCGTACGGGGGTAGGAACAGGCACCTTATCCCATAAGGGGTGCGTCACCCCTATCCCGGCCACACTGCTATGCTCTGTCCTGTCCCTGTCACCCCTTGCGAGGCTGTCCCTACATGTCCCTACATGTCCCTACATGTCCCTACAGGGGTAGACACCCAAGGAGTAGGTGCGTCGCATGCGTAGGCGGCAAGGGTAAACGCCCTCAGCCTACCTTAACCTACGAGTCCTACGGGGATATAGCTCAGTGGTAGAGCGCTGCTTTTGCACAGCAGATGTCAGGAGTTCGACTCTCCTTATCTCCATCAAGCAAAGCGGGTTTACCCTACGGACCTGTCCCTTTCTGTCATTTTGTCCCTACCCCTATCCTGTCTACCCTTACTGCCCCCCTTCCCCTGTAGCCCTGCCCTTACCTTACCCTACGGGCAGGGCACATAGGGGGCAGTAAGCGCACATAGGGGGCAGGTACCGCTTACCTTCCTGCGGAAGGTAAGGACAGCCCGTAGGGTACCCTGTCTACCCTTACCTTCCGCAGGAAGGTAAGTGGTAGGGGGCAGGTACCCTTTGGGCTGTCCCTACAGGGGTAGGTGGATGGGGTGGGTAGGGACAGCCCTAGTCTTCTGCTAAAAAATGTCTTTAATAAAAGGGAAAAGTTCTTTTTTCATATCTATTTGTTGTTTTTATTTGGGTTTTTTAATTGGAAATTTATTTGGAACTTTTTTAAATTTTTTGAGAAATCAAGTAATATGGGATGGGGCTATTTTATTAATTATTCTATTATTATTTGAACTTTTGAACTTTTTAATCTATAACAAAAAATTTCTAAATAAATATTTTCAAAAAATTTTCAAAAACGTTCAACTTGGAATATTATTAGGTTTTTTTATAGATGCTTTTAAAGTGGGTAGTTGATACGATTCTTTAAATTTAAAGAATCGTATCAAAATTCTTATGAATTGCTCATTGCATTAGCAATTCCTTAATAAGCTAATCCCATACTTCTTGTTGTTTCTGAACCTAGATAAACCCGAACACTTAAAAAATCTGTTGGACAGGCTGTCTCACATCTTTTACAACCCACACAGTCTTCTGTTCGCGGGGCAGATGCGATTTGACTAGCTTTACACCCATCCCATGGAACCATTTCTAAAACATCCGTCGGGCAAGCTCGTACACATTGTGTACATCCAATACAAGTATCATAAATTTTTACTGTATGTGACATTTTTTTTTAGTTGAATAAAAAGATTAATAGTTCAAAATTTTTTCTTTAGTCTAATGGACGTAAAGAAAGAGCAAGTTCATTATCTCGATCAATACCTTTTTCAAATCCAGCGGCTGCGGCACGTGCACGTCCAGCATGCCATAAATGACCTACAAAAAAGAAAAATCCTAAACAAAAATGTGAAGTAGCGAGCCAAGTTCGTGGACTCACAAAATTCACAGCATTAATTTCTGTAGCAACACCCCCAACGGAATTTAAACTTCCTAAAGGTGCATGAGTCATATACTCAGCTGCACGACGTTCTTGCCATGGTTGAATATCATATTTAAGTTTTTTAAGATCAAGTCCATTAGGGCCGCGTAACGGCTCTAACCAAGGCCCTCGAAAATCCCAGAATCGCATCGTTTCACCTCCAAAAATAATTTCGCCAGAAGGAGAACGCATTAAATATTTTCCTAATCCTGTAGGACCTTGAGCAGAAGCTACATTAGCTCCTAATCGCTGGTCTCGCACAAGAAAAGTCATAGCTTGGGCTTGGGATGCTTCTGCACCAGTTGGTCCATAAAATTCACTCGGATATGCTGTATTATTAAACCATGCCATACAACATGCCGTAAAACCCATAATAGATATAGCAGCTAAACTATAAGATAAATAAGCTTCTCCAGACCAAACAAAAGCGCGGCGGGCCCATGGCCAAGGTTTTGTAAAAATATGCCAGATACCACCAAAAATTTCTAAAGTTCCAATCCAAAAATGGCCACCGATAATATCTTCCATATTATCTACACTAACAATCCATCCATCTCCTCCGAAAGGTGATCTAAAAAGATAACTGAAAATGACAGCAGGACTTACTGTAGGGTTTGTAATAATTCGAACATCGCCACCGCCAGGAGCCCAAGTATCATAGACACCTCCAAAAAAGAGAGCTTTAAAAACGAGAAGCCATGCCCCTAACCCTAATAAAATTAAATGAATTCCTAAAATAGTCGTCATTTTATTTTTATCTTTCCAAACATATCCAAAAAAAGGGAAAGATTCTTCGAGAGTTTCCGGTCCAATTAAAGAATGGTAAACACCCCCAAAGCCTAAAACAGCAGATGAAATTAAGTGTAAAACTCCAGAAACAAAATACGGAAAAGTATCAAGAATTTCACCACCTGGGCCAACACCATAGCCAAGAGTAGCTAAATGAGGTAAAAGAATAAACCCTTGTTCATACATAGGCTTCTCTGGAACAAAATGTGAAACTTCAAAAAGATTCATTGCTCCTGCCCAAAAAACAATAAGACCCGCATGTGCAACATGTGCTCCTAATAATTTTCCAGATAAATTAATTAAACGTGCATTACCAGCCCACCAAGCGAAACCAGTTGACTCTTGATCTCGCCCCCCAATCATTAAACTTGAATTCGAATTATAAAGCGTTTCCACGTGGTAAAACCTCCTCAGGGAATACGAGTTTTTCATGAGGCTGATCTTGAGCAGCCATCCATGCTCGAATACCTTCATTTAAAAGAATATTTTTTGTATAAAAAGTTTCAAATTCAGGATCTTCGGCCGCGCGAATTTCTTGACTTACAAAATCATAAGCACGTAAATTTAAAGCTAAACCGACAACACCAATTGCACTCATCCATAGACCAGTTACAGGTACAAAAAGCATAAAGAAATGAAGCCAACGTTTATTTGAAAAAGCAACACCAAAAATTTGTGACCAAAAACGGTTAGCAGTTACCATTGAATAAGTTTCTTCCGCTTGCGTTGGATTAAATGCACGGAAAGTATTTGCACCATCCCCATCTTCAAATAATGTGTTTTCAACAGTAGCTCCATGAATAGCACATAATAAAGCAGCACCCAAAACACCAGCGACGCCCATCATATGAAATGGATTTAGAGTCCAGTTATGAAAACCTTGGAAAAAAAGAATAAAACGAAAAATAGCAGCAACTCCAAAACTTGGAGCAAAAAACCACCCAGATTGTCCTAGTGGATAAATTAAAAATACACTAACAAAAACTGCAATAGGAGCAGAAAAAGCAATAGCATTATAAGGACGTAGTTTTAAACTGCCAGCAATTTCGAACTGTCGAAGCATAAATCCAATGAGAGCAAATGAGCCATGTAAAGCAATAAATGTCCACAATCCGCCTAATTGATACCAGCGAGTTAAATCTCCTTGTGCTTCAGGTCCCCATAAAAGTAATAATGAGTGTCCAAGACTATTTGCAGGTGTTGAGACAGCGGCTGTAAGGAAATTACACCCTTCTAAATAAGAAGTAGCTAAACCATGTGTGTACCAAGAACTAACAAATGTAGTTCCAGTTAACCAACCACCTAAAGCAAAATATGCTGTAGGAAAAAGTAAAAGACCAGACCAACCAACAAAAACAAAGCGATCACGACGAACCCAATCATCAACATCATCAAACCAAGTACGCTTCTTGGTAATTACAGAATTTTCTACCATTAAAGTCATAATATTCTAAGATTTTAGAATCAATAGTTGCATTTTCAATTTACTTTTTTTTAATATTTGTTTTATTAAAAAAACAATAAATTTCATTAAAAGAAATTTTTTTTTTAATTGAAAATAAAAAATAGTGAAAAATACGGTATTGTAGAATTTTTGGAAAATAATTGAAATTTTCACTCTTAGGCGGCAACTGGTCAGCCGCTCGGAAGGACTCAAGCTCAAGCTTGCGGGCCTTTCCCCCATCCACACCGACACACCTCCCGACGCAACTACGGTCCAAACCCCTGTCCCCTGTCCTGCCCCGCAGTGCCTGTAGGGTACCCCACAAGGGGGCAGGTACTGCCCCCCTGTGGGGTATGCCCCCTTGTGTGCCCTGTGGGGTACCCTTTGGGCAGGCGTGGGTAGGACCAAGGAGCTTACTATAAAATAATTTTTGAATAATCAGTTGAAAATATTGATTTTCATAATTTAAAAGAGTTTGAATCTGACTTATTTTTTTAAATATTTTAGAATTCAAAAAAAATTTTAAATACGGTAAGAATTGTAATCTTAAACGATTTCGACGTAAAGAAATTTCAAAGTTTGTAAAATCAGGAAAAATAGGTAAGTTCCAAAAATCACAAAATTTCAGTAATTTAAATCTTGAAACTTTTAGTAATGGACGCAATATTATTGAGTTATTTTTGAAATTTTTTATATAAAGCTTCGAAACTCGATGACGTGATTTTTTTTGATTAATTAAATTTTTGTGAACATTCATAATTTAGAAAACTTTGAAAATTACGTAAAAACTGTAAACCAAATTTACTAGACCCTCTAAATAAATTTAAAAAAAAAGTTTCAAAGTTATCATTTTGTGTATGTGCGGTTAATATAAAATGTGATCTTGAATAATTGGCAATTCTAAAAAACGAAAAATATCTGAATTTTCGTGCATTTTGTTCAAAAAAATATTGTGAGAAAAAAATGGTATAAAAAAATTTAGAATTCAAAACAAAACTTAATTTAAAAGAATGTCGAAGTAAATAAAAATCTTGTGTTTTCCACAAATGATTACACCAAACAATAGATGAATTCTTACTTGAATTTTTTGTTAAATGAATCCATAAAATAAGCAAATTGGTTGAATCTTGTCCTCCCGAAAAACAAATAAGCTGTCGTTTAGATTTTCTACACTTGAATAATAGATTTTGTAAAATGGAACACATTACATTAGTTCTGTTAAAAAAATTTGACTTTTAATAAAATTTGTCTATATTATAATTTATATCAGGTGAAAAATCTTTGTAAAGAAATGTCAGAACTTAAAAAAGCAGCATTTTTAACAAAAGATAAATTGTCCTGAGATAAGGATTCCCCAATGAGTAAACGTTCACCTGTCGCTTACTGCAAGCGAAGCTTAGCCTACCGTTGGGGATATCCTATATTTTTATATATTTATATGTTTTTCCTTTTTTATAAATTTTTATTTTTTCTTTCGGATTTTTTAGAAATTCAAAGGAAAAGTTTTTATTTATTTTTAAATAATAAATTAAGTGAAGAATTTTCAAATATAAATCCATTGATGGATTCGAAAATTTGTTTTCTTTCAAAAAATTTCAAATTTGTAAAACCTAACCAAACAATAGAAGAATGTGTTATTTTAGGGAGAACTTATTGTTGTCATTTTTATCTTCCATTAAAATTTCAAATTAAAAATATTCAAAAAATAAAATGGATTTTTCTAGGTACACTTCCACTTTTAACTCGTAGAGGTCATTTTATAGTTAATGGAACGCCGCGAATTTTATTAAATCAAATCGTACGAAGTCCAGGCATTTATTTTCACCAAAAAAATGCTCGGATTTTTTATACTGAAATTATTGCAAATCGAGGTCCTTGGATACGTATTGAAATAGATAGTAAAAAAAATTTCTGGATTTCTTTTCCACAAAGTTCAAAAATTTCTTTATCTGTTTTCTTTTCTGACTTTTGCCAAAAATATTTAGATCATCATTTTTTTTTACACGAAAAAAAAAATTTAAGTAGCCTGCTAAATTTGTCTTCACTAAAATTCACTAAAATTCACTATTTCGAAAAAGAGAAAATTCAATATAGAAAAACTTTTCTTTATTTTATTTTGAATGAATTATTAAAAAAATTCCAAAAAAACTATATTATTATACCCTTAGGGCATTCCAAAAAAGTCTTTCGAAAAAAAAAAATAAATAATGGTGTCTATGATACTTGGGCAAGGAAACAGCCCTCTACCCCTGTCGACACAACTACGGTGCCTGTCCCTGACTTGCTTTCCGATATCCCCATCCTGCCCCGCAGTGCCCGTAGTGCCCGTAGTGCCCGTAGGGTACTACGGGCACACAAGGGGGCAGGTACCCCACGGGCTGTCCCACCCCTTGCAGGGATAGGGGATAGGGGTAGAGCGGAAAGGGATAGGACAGGCATACCAAGTTGTTTATCAAATCGACCCATAGGCGGAAAAGGCCGCTCAAGCTCGCGGGCCGTGCGGGTCATCCACCGACACGGTCTAAAAGGTCCGCTCCGCTTGGCCTACGGTACCTGTCCTCTGCCCCCTGTAGAAACAGGGATGGAAAGGGGTAGGGTACGCAAGCGCCCAATGTCAGCTTACCTTTTCTTGCGAAAAGAAACACAAAATACTATTGACAGCGACCCAATGTTAGCTTACCATATTAAATCCCTTTTATCTTCGAATTTTGATTTGAGTGAAAATGGACGTCTTCGTTTAAATAAAAAATTAGGTATATCCTTGAAAACAAGAACATTAACACCTATTGATTTTCTATCAATTTGTGATATATTAATACAAAATTCAAATTTGCAAATTTTTGACGATATTGATAATTTAAAAAATAGAAAACTCAAAACAATTGGTGAATTATTACAAAATCAATTTGCAAGGGGTTTACAACGTTTCCAAAAAACATTTTTAAAAAAAGAATTGTTTACCACCCGTGAATTCAAAAAAAAGTCGAGATTAATTTTCACAAATATGGCCCTGCCAATAAATAGTGTTTTAAAAGAATTTTTTCACAGTCATCAACTTTCTCAATACTTAGATCAAAGTAATCCTTTATCAGAAATCACTCATAAAAGAAGACTCAGTTGTTTGGGTTCAGGAGGAGTAAATCGTGATACTGCAGGAATGGAGATTCGTGGAATTCATGTTACACATTATGGACGCATTTGTCCAATAGAAACTCCAGAAGGTAAAAATGCTGGCCTTGTGAATTCACTGACTGCTGGAGTGAATATTAATTCTCAAGGGTTTTTAGAAACTCCTTTTCGACAAATTTATAAACAACATTTGCAAAATCAAAAAAAAGTGGCTTTTTTCTCTGTAGAAAATCAAGAATTCAAAAATGTTTTTTTTAGTCATACATTACCAAAATTCAAACATATATCAGTAAGCACATTAAATTTCTATACAAATAATTTTCAAAAACAGTCTTTAAATTCAATTAATTTAATAGTATTTCACCCGCAACAATTTCTTTCAATTGCAACGACATGTATTCCCTTTATTGAACATGATGATGCAAATCGTGCATTAATGGGTTCAAATATGCAAAGACAAGCATTACCATTAATTTGTTTAGAAAAACCTTTTGTAACGACATTAAATGCTTTTAGAGTTTTCTCAGATTTAAAAAATATACCTACACTAACTAAAAGTGGATTTCTTCTCTATGTAAGCCAAGTAAAGGTTTCTTTTTTATATACAGACAAAAAAATTTCCAATATCCCATTATTTCTCAATTGATATTCAAAAAATTTTGTTAAACTATGTTATTAAAAATATCATCATTATGGAAAACATCTTTAAAAAAATTAATATTATTTGATTCTCAAAAATTCAAATGTAGTAAAAAGAATCTTATTCTACGTCAACAAATCATAAAGAAAGCATTAATACAAAACATCGTTTTTTTCAAAAAATCAACTATTTTTTCAAATTTTAATAATATTTTATTTTATTTTTGGGAAAGTTTAAAAAATAATTATTTGAAAAATTTTCAAATAAAAAAATATTCTAAACAAAGCATAACGCTTCAAAACTTTGAAAAATCGAATCAAAATACATATTTGTTTCAAAGACCTCTTTGGAAACCTTTTCAGTGGGTTCAAAAAGGTGATTTAATAAGTGATTGCGCAGCAAGTAGTAAAGGAGAATTGTCTCTCGGAAAAAATCTTTTAGTAGGATATATGCCATGGGAGGGTTTGAATTTTGAAGATGCTGTTTTAATAAATGAAAAAATTGTTTCAAAATATACATCTCTGCATATTGAAAAATATGATTTAGAAATTAATGAAAATGGTTTTGAAAAAATAACACGAAATATTCCTGGCGTGAATAATCTTCGAAAATTAGATAAAAATGGAATTATAAAAATTGGATCTTGGGTTACAGAAGGAGATATTTTAGTTGGTTTAACAATTCCTGTTGCTAAAAAAACTTTATTAACTCATGAAAAATTATTATATGATATTGTTGGTCAAAAAACATTAAAAGTTAGAGAAAGATGTTTAAGAGTTCCCCAAGGTGTCTCTGGTAGAATTATTAGAATTATCTATACCGCAGCAGGGGAGCCGCAGGCACCAGGCACATTCATCCACTCCTGTCCTACCCCACAGGGGGGCAGGTACCCTACGGGCACTACGGGCTACAGGGGTAGGGACAGCCATAAGGAATGGGGCAGGGTTAGGGCGAAAAGCAATGGGGTAAGTACTTTTGCGGGAAGCCCAAGGGGCAACGAAGTTGCCAAAGACCATAGCTCCACTGCTTACCTTCGAAAACTCGACAGAAAATCATTTAATCAGTATAATAGTTTTTTAAAAAGAGTTACACTATACATTGCACAAAAACGAAAATTTAAAGTTGGAGATAAAATTTCAGGAAGACACGGTAATAAAGGTATTATTTCAAAAATTTTATCAAACTATGATATGCCTTATATGTTTAATGGTACTACACTCGATGTTCTTTTAAATCCATTAGGAGTACCTTCACGAATGAATGTTGGGCAGATTCTCGAATGTCTTTTAGGTTTTGCTGGACAAATTTTTAATACACAATTTAAAGTACTTTGTTTTGATGAGATGTATGGATATGAAGCATCGCGAAGTTTTGTTTATTCGAAATTATTTGAATCATGTAAAAAAACAAATCAACAATGGCTTTTTAACAAAAAATCACCAGGAAAACTTCATTTATTTGATGGTCGAAATGGTCAATCTTTTTCTCAATCTATTCTTATTGGCACTACTTATTTGATGAAACTTATTCATATTGTTGATGAAAAAATCCATGTACGTGCTACTGGACCTTATTCATTAATTACTCAACAACCTCTCCGTGGTCGTGCTAAACATGGTGGACAAAGACTAGGAGAGATGGAAGTGTGGGCTTTACAGGGGTTTGGTTGTGCATATACATTACAAGAATTATTAACAGTTAAATCTGATGATCTTTATGGAAGAAATCAAATTATGCAAACCCTTTTGAAAAATACACCAATGCATTTCGGTACACCCGAATCTCTTCGTGTTGTTTTGCGAGAATTGCAATGTTTATGTTTAGATTTGCAGTTATCAATTTAACCAGTTTTCTAGAAAAAAATTTACTATTATGAATTTCTTTACTTTTTTTCGTTTGTTTTTTTTAATTCTTATTATTTCTATTTTAGAACCACAAACACCCGAATGGAATCCCCTAATTATCCAATTAAGGGCTAAAGGTAGCATCTACATTCCATATTTGTTTTCAACTTACGAACTCGCAAAAAAAAATTTATCAAGAATTACATGGAGTACTATTTTTTTTTTTTACTTTATACATTATTGTTAAAAATATGCGACTCTTTATTTGTTTTTATTTTTTAGTTTTTTTAGTTTTTCCTATTGTTATTTTATTTTCAACATCTCTTGGCACTTTCTTTGATACTTTTTGGTCAAAGGCATTCGCCCCAGTTGCTTTATGCACTTATCAGTTAAGTTTTTCTTTAGCATTCCTAGCTTGTTTGATAAATACTGTTTTTGGATTTGTGGTTGCTTGGGTTTTAGTTCGTTATACTTTTCCTGGCAAAAAAATTTTTGATGCAATAGTTGATTTGCCTTTTGCTTTACCCACATCTGTTGCTGGTCTCAGTTTATGTGCTATATATGGTTCGAAGGGTTGGTTTGGAAAATTTGGGATTCAAATAGTTTTTACAAAATTAGGTATTCTTTTAGCAATGATATTTGTTTCTTTACCATTTGTTATCCGTAGTGTTCAACCCGTTCTTTCTGAAGTTAATAAACAATTAGAAGAAGCTGCCTGGTGCTTAGGCGCAACTTCTTGGCAAACATTTTTAAAAGTTTTGTGGCCAACTTTACTTCCAGCACTTTTTACAGGTATGATTCTAAGTTTTTCACGTTGTATAGGTGAATATGGATCTATTGTTTTGCTATCCTCAAACTTTCCATTCAAAGATTTAATTACCCCCGTTTTAATTTTTCAATGTTTAGAACAATATGATTATACTGGTGCAACCGTTTTCGGATCTGTTTTGCTTTTTTTTTGTTTCTGTTTTTTTTTTTTAGCTAACTTGATCATTGCATCTTTGAAATAATTGAATTTTCTGGTAACGTTGGCCTACCCATTCCTTCCCTTACCTTCCTACCGCTTACCTTCCTGCGTGCCCTGCCCGTAGGGTAGCAGGTACCGCTTACTACCCTACGGGCACGCAGGAAGGTAAGCGGTAGGGGAGGGTAGACAGGGATAGGGACAGCCCCATAATAAAGATAATAAAGAGTTTATATGTCTGCAATACCTTTAACAGAAACAGTAAAAAATACTCTAGAATTTCTCAATGAAATTTATGAAATTCAAAGTCAGTGGCAGTGGGTTACATTTCTAAAATTTTCATTAAACTTGTTAAAAGATTGGGCAATTTATGTACTAACTTTTCAATGGATTTTTGATTTTGTAAAATATCCTATTTTTGCTGCTTCTGGCGCAGAGAGTATTTTTTCTGATTTGTTTCATCTTAATAGTCTATCCACTTTAAACTTTGCTCCTTTCGAAAATAACGAAGATAGTTCTTCTTTTTTTAGTGGTTTTTTTAATTGTTTCTTTTTGTATTTACCCTTATCACCTATTCAATTGATTTGGTTAAGACGTGTAATAATAGACGGCCAATGGGCGGGACGAGCAGCTTCTATAGGTTTAGTTTGTGGAAATTTAAGTTTATTAGGTTTTTGTTTATTTGGGTTTCGTGATTTTATTAATATATGGTTTGGTTTGGAACCTTTAAGTTATTTTTTAGGTATTTGGTTAATTTTTATTGTTATTTTTGAAATGACGCATCGCCCTGTAAAAATTCTTAAAAAATCTCAAAAAATAGAACTTTTAAAAATTGGTCTTACTAATTTTTTATTAGTTTGGACAGATCAATCAGGTATTTATCAGTTTTTCGGAAATTTATCACTTTCTACTGGAGTTTCTCCTTTAGATTTTTCAAATTCAAATATAACGCTCTATTTTCTAGGAGCTTGTTTTGGAAGTATTTTTTGGACATTTTTCATAAGTTTTGTATTATTACGTTTAGGTTCTTTTTTTCCCCGCATTACTCGATATAGATATCCATATTCATATTGGATACGCGGTTTTAATAATTTTTGTTTAATAGGATGTATTACATTAACACTAACTAGTTTGCCTTTTTATGGATTTGACTATTTATTTGCAAATCCTTTAGGTTTTAGTTCTCAAGATTCTATTTGGGACGCAACGCCTTTACCTAAATTAAAAACAGATACGACTGATATGAATAAAGGGAGATTAGGAGAAAAATCTTCCTATGGTTCGGTTGACACTGACTTGTCTCTTTTTGACCGTGGACGCTATGGTGGTGGTCCTGTTGTGGAATTTCATATAGAATCATTAAACTATAAGGAAGAATATGCTTGGCGTTCAAGATTTGATCGTGCTTCTTCTCAAAGTTTAGCTAAATCCAAAAGTGGAGGTTTGCTTGATAAATATTTAACTGCACAATTAGGACCTGTAGAAGAGGCTCTCAAAAAACAAAGACGAGAAAAAAAACGAGCACAACAATTTCAAAAATTTCAAAACAAAAATCGAGATTTCAAATTTTTTATCGAAGATGAACCGAATTTCTATACACTCAAAACAAATTTCATAGATTCTAATGAATATTTAATTGAAAGATTTGTCGAAGATTATACAGCCGAGGCGAATAAAGAAGATGAAGAAGTACCAGATCTTTTGGATGAAAAAATGATTCATTTTTCAGCGTTTTCGGAAATTGCAAAATATGGTTTTGATTTATTTTCTATATTTGAAACTCCCGAATTAGATCCTCTTGATGAAGAACTTGCAAAAGAAATAAAACAAAAATATTCGGAAAATTTTGTTTATAAATTCCTTGTAAATTTTGATATTTCGAATTTTCTGAAACGTCAACCTTACAAATTATCATCAAAAGATGAAATTGCATTATTTAAAAAGCGTCTCGCTTTAGGAGAATATTATGATACTTTAAGAAGCTATTCAAAATTACCTTCTAGTTTTCGATCATTATTTTGTGGACCTAAAAGTTATTCGAATCGAATTTATAATCAACAATTTCAAGGAACATTAAAAATTGTTGAACGTCTATTTTCTATACATTTAGAAAAAGAAGAGAATATTCCAAGTTTACCAGAAATTAATAAAATTGAAAAAAAAAAAGAACCAAATTTTTATTTTTTCAAAGAACCTTCTGTTTTGAAATTTGATCAACCATTATATAAAACGGATTTTTTAAAAAAAAATCCATTAATTCATGAACAGTTGATGGATTATTTACCGTCATTATGGAAAGATGCCGATTCTATACCTTTTCTTCAAGAAGGAAAACCATTGCCTTTTTTTGTAGGATGGGATAACGAAAAACGCAAATTTATTGTAACAAATAGATTTTTGACACGTCGAAAAACATTAACAAATATTACAGTACCAAATGGGAATTTTCGAAAATCTTTTGTTCAAACTCAATCATTAAAAAAACCAAAAAATTCATTTACATTTACAACTTGGCCTGTTAGTGAAAAAGCATTTCAGACAAATTCCTTGTTAAAACGTTTATATAGTACTCGTGAAGACTTAGATCTTGCAGTTTCTGAAGGGGAGGACTTATTTAAGTATGCAGAACCATTAATGGACGAAGAAAATGTTATTTATGAAAAATTACCAAATATAGTGCAACGAGTTGAATTAAAAAACCCAGATAAAATACAAACTTCTTTAGCGCCTACAAGAGGTGGGTTTGTTTGGCCTGGGAATGTCGCATTAAAATTTCAAATAAAAGATGAATTAATTAAAGCTATTACACCATTACTCAAAAATATTAATTTTTTTAATTAAAGTTATTTACATTTGTGAAAACACAGTTATTATTAATTTATGGAAAATTTTTTGAATAACGGGTCGTTTTTTCTTTTATTATGTTCAATGGCTTTTTATTGGATTCGTGCATTTTTTAATCTTTCTTTTTTTTCATTTTTAGGAAAAATAGCAATTATTGGCGGGAATCTAACTATGTTTTTTTTATTATTCTTTCGAGGTATTCAGGAAAACCATTTTCCATTAAGTAATCTTGCGACCAAAAAAACTATCATTATTTAAATTCAAACACAAATTTAAATTCAAATTTTTTCTAAATCTAAGCGAAAATAAAATTGAATTTTTGAATTTGAAATTCAATAAATTTCGAGTAATAAAAAAAATTGATTTCTATTTTTTTTGACTCTAAATATAATAATGAATTCAAAAAAAAATTCTTTTTTAATGATAGTAATTTGACTATTGTGAATAAAAAACTTAAGTTTGGCACTGAAAGGTAATTAAGATTTTTTTTAGTCTTTGCGGGCCTTCGCCCTGTCCCTGTCTACCCCTTACCTTCCTACCCTACCCCTTCCCCTGTCCATACAGGGGTAGACAGGACAGGTACAGGGGCAGGATAGGGGAAGGGGGGTATACCCTGTCCTGTCCCACCGCTTACCTTCCTGCGGAAGGTAAGGGTAAAGGCCACAGGTGCCACCCCAAAGATTTGAGCTTTATGCGTTGAAATCCGCCTGTAAAGTTCTACAGATTTTTCTTTTTATATGAAGCATTAATTTTTTTATCTTGGAGTTTGACGGCTATTCATTTGATTTACTCGAAATTTAAATTTAGTGATTTTATTATCGGAACAATTCTAGCACCTACAGCATTATTTTTAAATGCTTTTGCGAGTTTTCAACTTCCAGAATCATTGCAAAAATTCAGTCCTTTAATACCAGCTCTTCAATCAAATTGGCTTATGATGCACGTCACTGTGATGCTTTTAAGTTATGCTACTTTAATTTCTGGGAGTATTTTATCAATTGCTTTTCTTTTTTTGTTTAAAAGTTCGACTACAAATGTTTTACTTAATCAATTAGATCAGCTAAGTTTTCGTTCTATTGGTATAGGCTTTCCGTTACTTACCATTGGAATTCTCTCTGGATCTGTTTGGGCAAATGAGGCATGGGGTTCTTATTGGAGTTGGGACCCTAAAGAAACTTGGTCTTTAGTTACATGGATGGTTTTTGCTATCTATTTACATTTACGTCTAACACAAAAATGGGATGGTTACAAATCTGCTATTCTAGGAACAGTGGGTTTTTTTGTTATTTGGATTTGTTTTTTAGGTGTTAACTTTTTAGCAAAAGGATTGCATAGTTATGGTTGGTTTCATTAAACATACATCCCCTACAGGGGTAGGGGGTCCATTATGAGTATTCTGATCGAGAATGTTTCACAAAAATTTGGTTCAAATTTAATATTATCGAAAATTAATTTAGAAATTTCTACAGGAAATTTGGTTGCTTTAATTGGACCTTCTGGTTCTGGTAAATCCACTTTATTAAGAATTATTGCAGGTTTTGAAAAACCTTCTCAAGGACGTATTTGGTTTTCTGGAAAAAATGCGACTTTGCGACCTATCCAAGAACGTCAAATTGGTTTTGTTTTTCAAGAATATGCATTATTTCCTAAAATGACAATTTTTGAAAATATTGCTTTTGGTTTAAAAATTCAAAAAAAATATTTGAAATCTCAAGTCTATGAACTTTTGCAGCTAACACAATTGGAGAATTTTGAAAAATTTTATCCTCATCAACTCTCTGGAGGACAAAAACAACGTGTTGCATTTGCGAGAGCTCTCGCTATTGAGCCTAAAATTCTACTTTTAGATGAGCCTTTCGGCGCATTAGACGTTAAAGTTCGGAAAAATCTACGCCTTTGGCTTCGTAATTTACATGAAAAACTTCCTGTTACGAGTATATTTGTTACTCATGATATTCACGAGGCTATGGAAATTTCAGATGAAATTGTTCTTTTGAAAAATGGTTGTGTTGAACAGTTTGGATATCCTCAAGAATTTTACGAACATCCCGCTACTACTTTTGTTAAAGATTTTTTGTCTTGAATTTTCAAAAATTTCTGCTATATTAAATTTAGGTTAAGAAAGTAATAAAAGTGCAATTAAAATTGCGAATGGGATTACCTTGGTATCGTGTTCATACTGTCGTTTTAAATGATCCTGGTCGTTTAATTTCGGTTCATTTGATGCATACTGCCCTTGTTTCTGGTTGGGCTGGTTCAATGGCTTTTTATGAATTATCTGTTTTCGACCCATCAGATCCTGTTTTAAATCCTATGTGGCGTCAAGGAATGTTTGTTTTACCCTTTATGACTCGTTTAGGAATTACTCAATCCTGGGGCGGATGGACTATTAGTGGCGAAACTGCAACAAACCCTGGGATTTGGAGTTACGAGGGTGTAGCTACTGCACATATTCTACTTTCTGGTGCTTTATTCATGGCTTCTATTTGGCATTGGGTGTACTGGGATTTAGAGTTATTTAGAGATCCCCGTACAGAAGATCCTGCTTTAGATTTACCAAAAATTTTTGGTATTCATTTATTTTTATCAGGATTACTTTGTTTTGGTTTTGGTGCGTTTCATGTAACAGGTTTATTTGGTCCTGGGGTTTGGGTCTCAGATCCTTACGGTCTAACAGGACGTATTGAAGCAATCGCCCCCTCTTGGGGACCAGAAGGTTTTGATCCATACAATCCAGGAGGTATCGCAAGTCACCATATTGCTGCTGGAATTTTAGGTATTTGTGCAGGTTTATTTCATCTTTGTGTACGTCCACCACAAAGACTTTACGATGCTTTGTGTATGGGAAATATTGAAACAGTTCTGTCAAGTAGTATTGCTGCAGTTTTTTGGGCTGCTTTTGTAGTTTCTGGGACAATGTGGTATGGGTCTGCAGCAACTCCAATTGAATTATTTGGTCCAACTCGTTACCAGTGGGATCAAAGTTTCTTTCAACAGGAAATTTCTAAACGTGTTCAAGATAGTGTTACTCAAGGAAATTCTTTAGAAGTCGCATGGTCACAAATTCCAGAAAAATTAGCTTTTTATGATTATATCGGCAATAATCCCGCTAAAGGCGGTTTATTCCGTAGTGGACCGATGAATAAGGGTGACGGACTTGCCGTTGGATGGTTAGGCCATGCTGTTTTTCAAGACCAAACGGGACAAGAACTTTTTGTTCGTCGAATGCCAACTTTTTTCGAAACTTTTCCTGTTGTTTTATTTGATCGCAATGGTATTGTTCGTGCGGATATTCCGTTTCGACGAGCTGAGTCTAAATATAGTATTGAACAGGTTGGAGTTTCTGTAAAATTTTATGGAGGTGAATTAAATGGTGTTACATTAACTGATCCAACAACTGTAAAAAAATATGCTCGACGTGCACAATTAGGGGAAATTTTTGAATTTGATCGTGCTACACCAGGTGCTGATGGTGTCTTCCGAAGTAGTCCGCGTGGTTGGTTTACTTTTGGACATTTGTGCTTTGCACTCATATTCTTTTTCGGCCATATTTGGCACGGTGCTCGAACAATTTTCCGACCAATTTTTGCTGGTATTGATACTGATCGCGACGATCAAGTTGAATTTGGTGCTTTTCTCAAAGTTGGAGATCCTACAACACGGATTTAGTTCGAAAATTTTTTACGTTTTATCAAAGATTTTTGAGATTTTTTATAATATTTTGTATCTATGGAAGCTTTAGTATATACATTTCTATTGGTCTCAACTTTAGGAATTTTATTTTTTTCGATCTTTTTTCGTGAACCTCCAAGAATTTTAAAATAAATGTTTTTTATCTCAGTTGTAGAAAGTAATAAATTTTCAATAAAAACGTATGTCTAAAAGTGGTAAAAATGTTGGTATGACAACAGTTTTAGGTTCTTTGCTTAAACCACTTAATTCAGAATATGGTAAAGTTGCACCTGGATGGGGAACAACGGTTTTAATGGGTGTTTTTATGGCACTTTTCGCTGTTTTTCTTGTTATTCTTTTAGAAATTTATAATAGTGAAGTTTTTATTGATGAAATTACTATGAGTTGGGAAGCTCTTGCTCAATAACACTTAAAAAAATTCAATCACAAAATTTTTAATATTACAAAATAAAAGTAGTCTATAACAATATATTTCTATTTTTTTATGTTAACATTAAAAATTCTGGTTTATATTGTGGTAACTTTTTTTGTTTCACTATTTATATTTGGTTTTCTTTCGAATGATCCAGGAAGAAATCCGTTAAGTTAATCTTAATGGATGTCCTCCCTATCCGCTGTCGCTTACCTTCCTACCTTCCCCTACCGCTTACCTTCCGCAGGAAGGTAAGGGGTAGACAGGTACCGCTTACCTTGCTTGCCTACCCCTGCCCTGCAAGGGAAGACAGGAAGGCAAGGGTACTGCCCCCCTGTGTGCCCTTGCCTTCCTGCGTGCCCGTAGGGTACTGCCCCCCTGTGTGCCCAGAGGGGCAGTAAGGGTAGACAGGTAAGCGGTAGGGTCAGGGGGTTACCCCCCGGATGAATGGGTAGGTGCGTCGCATGCATGCCTACGGGCTACCCCTTTCCTCCCTATCCCTATGCTTACCTTCCGTAGGAAGGTAAGGGACAGGACAGCGTGAGTGCTTGCGTACGAACGCAAGCACCTTTACTTGCCACGTTTGCCAAGTCGAGCTAATATTTTAGTGCTCGGGTTGCTAACTCAATGGATAGAGTCATCGGCTTTTAACCGATAAGTTCTGGGTTCGAGTCCCAGGCATCCCACATGGAAAATCAAATAAAATATGACTAGAGTTAAACGAGGAAAAAATGCACGTAGGCGACGTCATAAAAAATTTCAAATCACAAAAGGATTTCGTGGCGCATCTTCATTATTATTTAAAAATGCAAATCAACAGTTTTTGAAATGTTTGAAAACAGCATTTGTAGATCGACGTTTACGCAAGCGATTTTTTAGGAGTATTTGGATTAGTCGAATTAATGCAAAAGTTCGTCAATTTGGTTTAAATTATCATTCTTTTGCATATAAAAATAAAAAAATTAATAGAAAAATTTTTGCACAACTTGCACTTTACGATCGGCTTTTTTTTAATAATTTACATTTTTATTAATCAAAGATTCAAATGCAAAAATTCAATTATAAAAATATTTTACTATTGCGGAATTATATTACAATTTCAGGAAAAATTATTCCAAAGCGTTTAAATAATTTAACAGCAAGAAAGCAACGTCAAGTTTCGAAAGCTATTAAAAATGCTCGTCTAATGAGTTTTTTACCATTTGGTCGTGGAAATTTTGTCTAAGGTAAGTGAATGGCTACCCTACGCCCGTAGGCCAAGGGTGCCGCTTACCGTAAACGCTCGGGCAAGCTTTTCTTGCAGCACTACCTTACCACTTACCTTGCTTGCCTTCCTGCGGAAGGCAAGGGTACTGCCCCCCTGTGTGCCCTTACCTTCCTGGTGCCCTTACCTTCCTGCGGAAGGTAAGCTACTGCCCCCCTGTGTGCCCAGAGGGTACCTCACAAGGGGGCAGGTACCTGCCCCCTATGGGGTACCCTACGGGCAGGGCACACAGGGGGGCAGTAAGGGACAGCTGTGCAGGCCAATAACTCAGCTGGTAGAGTGGTTGCCTTACAAGCAATAAGTCATCGGTTCGATTCCGGTTTGGCCTAGAACTAATAAATTTTTTGAAAAATTCAAAAAATTTATTAAAATGATTTTCAAAAATCATTTTTATTATGCCTCAAAGAACTGAAAATTTTATTGATCAAACTTTTACACTAATTGCGGAAACAATTTTAAAAATTTTTCCTACATCTCGTCGTGAAAAAACAGCTTTCTCTTATTATCGTGACGGAATGTCTGCCCAATCTTCTGGAGAATATGCGGAAGCACTTCAGAATTATTATGAAGCCTTACGTTTAGAAATTGATGCATACGATCGAAGTTATATTTTGTATAACATTGGATTAATCCATTCAAGTAATGGAGAACATGGACGTTCTTTAGAGTATTATTATCAAGCATTAGAACGTAATCCTTCATTACCACAAGCTTTAAATAATATTGCAGTTATTTATCATCATCGAGGATCACAAGCTTTAGAAAATGGATCTATTGAAATTTCAAAAATCCTTTTTGATAAAGCTGCTGATTATTGGAAAGAAGCTATTCGATTGGCACCTACAAATTATATTTCTGCACAAAATTGGCTTATGCGTACGAATCGCTGGTAAAGTGTTCACCCCTATCGCAAGCTCCCGTAGGCAGGCATGCCTACGGGCTACCCTACCGCTAACCTTCTACCCCTGTCCCTGACCTTCCTGAAGGAAGGTCAGCGTACCGCTTACCTTCCTGCGGAAGGTAAGGACAGATAGAGCAACAATGTGAATTTTTTTAAACAGGATACAATATGATTTCGTATTTTAGTATTTCCATAAAGAAAACGTTTTTCTTTGATTAGAAATTCCAATTGATCCAAAATTTCACCAATAAGTCCCCACGCTAATCCAACACCATCGGCTGAATTTCTGCGGAGGATTTTTTTGGAATTTTTTTTTATACCAATTAAAGATCCATCTTGGGAAAAACACATTCCTTCTAAAAAAATGAAAATTAATGTTTTTTGTTTCATAATAATTTTGTTTATTTTTCTTGAGTAATTGAGACCATTACTCTAATAAAAATAGAACTCTATTTTTTTTTATGCATTGTATTAAATTGTTTAATATCTAAAAAAATTCAGTTGAAATTTTCGCTCCATTTTTCAAAATGGAGCGGAGATTTCAACCCATTAATATAGTTTTTTTATTCTTTTCCATAACCAATACTCATATCCTACCGCTTCCCCTTGCCTTCCTGCGGAAGGCAAGCATGGGCCAAAAAAAAGAGAAAAATCTATTCAATTTATATTGTTTAATAATAGTCGCTGCAAAGCAGAAAAGTAGAGCTATTAATTCAAAAGACAGGGACAGGTGCCTATCGTTGCAAAACATTTGAGAAAAATATATAATGAATTCTGTCCTTTGGGATATCGCCAAGTGGTAAGGCTGTGGGTTTTGGTCCCGCTATTCGGAGGTTCGAATCCTTCTATCCCAGATTTTTAGCCTTGGTGGTGAAACGGTAGACACAATTGATTCAAAATTAATTACTTTATTTTAAAGTGTGGAGGTTCGACTCCTCTTCAAGGCACTCACCCCTACCCTTGCCTTCCTGTCTTCCCTTGCAGCCCTTACCTTCCTGCGGAAGGTAAGCTACTGCCCCCTATGGGGTACCCTACGGGCAGGGCACTGCGGGGCAGGACAGGGGTAGGCAAGCAAGGTAAGCATAGGGATGGAGGGCAACGGCCCGCAATCAATGCCAGGATAGCTCAGTTGGTAGAGTAGTGGTCTGAAAAACCATTGGCCACCAGTTCAAGTCTGGTTCCTGGCAGCTCTTGTGGCGAAATAGGTAGACGTATTAGTTTTAGAAGCTAATGTCTTTGACGTATGGGTTCGAGTCCCATCGAGAGCATTAAGGCGGCAACTCAAGCGACGCACTATCCCTACCCCCTTACCGCAAGCCTTCGGCTTGCGGTAAGTGATAGGTAGCCGCGGAAGGAAAACCCCCGGGGGAATTTGAATCCCCGTTTCCTCCGTGAAAGGGAGATGTCCTAGGCCTCTAGACGACAGGGGCGGCGTAATACAAAAATAAGCTACGGGAAGCGAAGCTTCCCGTAGGCACTGCATGCGAGCAGAAGCCCCGCTTCGCTTAGCGTGCGCAGGCACATCCCTTACCTTTCTACCCTACCCCTTACCTTCCGTAGGAAGGTAAGTGGTAGACAGGACAGAAGGTCAGGGGTAGGTCATCGACAAGTGCATCACATGCATAATATGTGAAAAATTTTCTATGTTTTGGATTAAAAATTATAAAATTGATTTAATGATTGAAACACTTTCACTTTCTGTTTTGATAAATTTTGTTTATTTTTTATTTTGTTAAAGATATTTTCAGAAAATTTCAAATGTGCTTCCGCTTCTTTTTTTATATAGGTTTGTTTTTGAAATTGCCGACGAAGTTTTTCTTCAGTTAAAAAATTGGACGATTTAAAAAAACTTGGAGGAATTTTACCCTTTTTTTTTAAAGGAGCTTCTTTGTAAAAACTTAATATTTCAAAAAGAGCGGGTTTAAAAAATTCACGTGAAATAATTAAATCTAGTAAACCATGTTCTAATAAATATTCAGCAGTCTGAAAGTTTTCAGGTAATTTTTCTTGTAGAGTTTGTTCAATAACTCTACGTCCAGCAAAACCAATTAAGGCATTGGGTTCGGCTAAAATTAAATCGCCAAGCATAGCAAAACTAGCTGTGACGCCACCTGTTGTAGGTGAAGTTAAAACTGAAATATACATTAAATGAGCTTTATTTTGATAAATATTGAGTGCGGCGGAAATTTTTGCCATTTGCATTAAACTTAAAATCCCTTCATGCATGCGAGCCCCTCCTGAAGCACAAACTAAAATTAACATTAAACCTTCATAGGTAGCATATTCTATAAGTCGAGTAAATTTTTCACCAACGACCGAACCCATACTACCCCCCATAAAATTAAAATCCATAATACCAAGTGCAATAGGTATACCTTCAAGTAAACCAGTTCCAGTAATAACAGATTCTTGTAAACCAGTTTGAAATTGTGCATCTTTTAAACGTGATACATAGGCTTTTTGATCATAGAATTTTAATGGATCAATAGATGACAAAGTTTCATCGAAAGGTTGCCATGTACCTGGATCAATTAAACTCTGTAAACGTTCACGGCCAGTCATTTGTAAATGAGAATGACAAGAAAAACAAACATGATGATTTTCTTTTAAATGTTTTATATAAAGAACAGCTCCACATTGGTAACAACGGGTCCATAGACCACCTTCTTCTAAGGGTGAATCCATCCATGATAAAATAGACATATTTTTAGAAAACGAATATTCGAACTTTAGCGTTTGTATAATCAGAAATTTGATCCCTTTTTGACAAAACGAGCATTTGCATCCGCTATTTTATGGACTTCTTCTTTTTTATGAAATGCATTTCCAATTTTTTTCGACGCGTCAATGAACTCATTTGCTAAATTTGCATCAAAAGTATTTCCCGATCTTTTTTTTGCTGAATTTAATATCCACCCGATCCCACGAGGAATTCCACGATCTAACCCAAGTTCAACAGGAATAGGATAGACAGCACCACCAATACGACGTGTTTGAATTTCCACAGATGGAGTTGTATTCCTAATAGCTTTTTCAATAATCAAAAAAGGATCTTGCTGAGTTTGGTTTTGAATATTTATTAAACTTTTTTGAAGGATACGATATGCCAATTTTTTTTTTCCATGTCGCAGAAGTCTTTGATTTAGAAGTACTAAACTTGCATCAGAATTTTTCTTTTTTTTTTTTCTTTTTGTACGTGCCATAATATTTCATGTTTTATTTTTTCTTAACACCATATTTTGATCGACTTTTATTTCGATCTCGAACACCAGCAGTATCTAAAGTTCCACGAATGATCCTATAACGAACACCAGGTAAATCTTTAACGCGACCTCCCCTAATTAAAACAACTGCGTGTTCTTGTAAATTATGGCCAATTCCAGGTATAGAAGCAGTAACTTCAAAACCAGAAGTTAAACGAATTCGAGCGACTTTTCGAATTGCTGAATTTGGTTTTTTAGGCGTTGTTGTAAAAACGCGTGTACAAACTCCACGACGTTGTGGACAAGCTTTTAAAGCTGGGGATTTTGTCTTTTTAAATAATTTTTTTCGAGCAGATTGAACTAATTGTTGAACTGTTGGCATAGAAATAATTTTCGAAAGACTGTCCCTATCCCTGTTACCCCTGCCCTGCCCCTATGGGGCAGGTACCGCTTACCTTGCTTGCCTTCCTGCGGAAGGCAAGGGGGCAGTACTGCCCCCCTGTGGGGTACCCTACGGGCACATAGGGGGCAGTAAGGACAGTGCCCAAAGGGTACCTGCCCCCTACCCATCCCCTGACCTTGCTTGCCTTCCTGCGGAAGGCAAGGGTAGACAGAAGGTCAGCGACAGGGTACCTGCCCCCTATGGGGTACTACGGGCAGGGCTGTCCTTACTGCCCCCTTGCCTTCCGCAGGAAGGCAAGCAAGGTAAGCGGTACCTGCCCCCTATGTGCGCTTGCCTTCCGCAGGAAGGCAAGCAAGGTAAGGGCAGGGCTACAGGGGAAGGGTAGACAGGGACAGGGGAAGGTAGGGAGGAACCGTTTAGAAATATGATTTAAAGAGTATCAATTGTTTCAAATTCAAATTTAATTTCCTTCCAAACAACACAAGCAGCAGCAAGTTCAGGACTCCATTTAGCGGCATCACGAATAATATCGTTACCTTCTGCCGCAAGAGAACGTCCTTCATTACGCGCTTGCACACAAGCTTCACATGCGATACGGTTCGCCGCAGCACCTGGAGCATTTCCCCAAGGATGACCTAATGTTCCACCACCAAATTGTAAACAAGCGTCATCCCCAAAAATTTCAACTAATGCGGGCATATGCCAAACATGAATACCACCAGAAGCAACAGGTATTACTCCAGGTAATGATACCCAATCTTGAGTAAAGTAAATTCCACGATTACGATCTTTTTCACAAAAATTATCGCGCATTAAATCTACAAAACCTAAAGTTACTTCACGTTCACCTTCAAGTTTACCTACAACAGTTCCTGCGTGTAAATGATCACCGCCCGAAAGACGTAAAGCTTTTGCAAGAACTCTAAAATGCATTCCATGAATTTTTTGACGGTCAATTACAGCATGCATTGCACGGTGGATATGTAATAATAAACTGTGGTCTCTACAGTAATGTGCAAGAGATGTATTAGCTGTAAAACCTCCAGTTAAATAATCGTGCATGATAATAGGCACACCCAATTCTTTTGCACATTCAGCTCTTTTTAACATTTCATCACAATGACCAGCAGTAGCATTTAAATAATGCCCTTTAATTTCACCTGTTTCGGCTTGAGATTTATAAATAGCTTCAGCAACAAAAAGGAAACGATCACGCCAACGCATGAACGGCTGAGAATTTACATTCTCGTCGTCTTTTGTAAAATCAAGTCCACCACGTAAACCTTCATAAACCGCACGTCCATAATTTTTAGCAGAAAGACCTAATTTTGGTTTAATAGTACAACCCAAAAATGGACGTCCATATTTATTAAGTTTATCACGTTCAACTTGAATTCCATGAGGAGGTCCTTGAAAAGTTTTGGTATATGAAGGAGGAATACGTAAATCTTCAAGACGTAATGCTCTTAAAGCTTTAAATCCAAAAACATTTCCAACAATCGAAGTAAACAAGTTTGTAACAGAACCTTCTTCAAAAAGATCTAAAGGATATGCGACATATGCAATATATTGATTTTCTTCACCAGCAACTGCTTCAATATCATAACAACGTCCTTTATATCTATCTAAACTTGTCAGACCATCCGTCCATACAGTTGTCCATGTTCCTGTTGAAGATTCTGCCGCAACTGCAGCTCCTGCTTCCTCAGGCGGAACACCTGGTTGAGGTGTCATTCGAAATGCGGCAAGAATATCTGTTTCAGATACTTGATAATCTGGTGTATAATACGTTAAACGATATTCTTTTACACCAGCTTTAAATCCAGCACCAGCTTTTGTTTCTGTTTGTGGTCCCATATTTTTGTTTAAACAAACGATTAAATATCGATTTTCTGCAACAACCCGTAGGCATGCTACCACTTACCTTCTGTCCCTTCCCTACCCCTGTCTCTACAGGGGTAGACAGCCCTTACCTTGCTTGCCTTCCTGCGGAAGGTAAAAGGTAAGTGCATGCATAGAGTGTTTTTAAAGTAAACGATCACCGCGCTTATATTGGAGATAAGCAGTAACAAAAAGACCAGCAATTGTTACTGGTACAAGTCCTAATACAATACCAGATAATAATGGTTCAACCATAGTTTAATTTTATTTCTATGCAATATAACAATGAAAAAAAATTTGTCAATACATTTTTGGGCATGGAGGGACTCGAACCCCCGACCTTATGGTTCGTAGCCATAGACTCTAATCCACTAAGCTACATACCCTACCCCTACAGGGGTACCGCTTACCTTGCTTGCCTACCCCTGTCCTGCCCCGCAGTGCCCTGCCCGTAGGGTACCCCATAGGGGGCAGTAGCTTACCTTCCGCAGGAAGGTAAGGGCTGCAAGGGAAGACAGGAAGGCAAGGGTAGGCAGGAAGGCAAGGGTACTACGGGCAGGGCTGTCCCTACAGGGGAAGGGGCAGTAAGGGTAGACAGCCCAGAGGGTAGCACGCAAGGGGATAGGGACAGCCATAAGGAAAGGACAGGGGATAGGGATGAGAGGAAAGGAATGTCAGCCTTTTTTTGGGGCTTCCCCTGTAGGGACAGCCCGTGCCCTGCATGCAGGCGTTTGTCAGCTATCAAGACCTTTCTCCCCGTGCCTTATATAATTTCAATCAATTCAGTTATAATATGGTCAAACAAAAATTTTTAAGAACTCTTCCTTTTTCACAATTTTGTTCCTGGGATGTCGCAAAGCATTTGAATATTCTAAATACTTTGAAAACTAAAAGATTGAGCTTTTTACGTGATATATTAAGTCTATATAAAGTCAAAGTGTCAAAATATCTATTGATTCAAAATGATTGGAGAATTATTTCAAAAATTAATAATGACGGAGAATTATTCCTCCGTGATCAAAAGCAAATAAGCACTTATAAAGGTTATTTAAATAAGGTGCCATCAAATAGCATTATTTATTCCAAAATGGGAGTTATATATGGAGGCGTTTATTATCATGGAGCTAATAAACCCCCATTTGCTGTAAGTCTAGAATATCCAATATTTACTTTCGATACAAAAAACATTAATGGAGAATATCTCACACTAGTTTTCAGAAGTTCCCAATTCAAAAAATTATTAAAAACTAAGATTTCTGGGAGTTCTCGGGCAAGGGTTAAAGTTGATGAATTCTTAAATATTCAAATTCCTCTTCTACCATTAGAAGAACAAAATCGACTAGTTCAAAATTACAATACAAAAAAAGTTTTAGCAAAAAAACAAGCGCAGCAAGTAAAACAAATAGAACAAGAAATTGAATATTATCTATTCAATCAATTGGGAATTGAAAAAGAGATACTGGAAGAAAGCAAAACTCAAAAAGGATTGCAATTTGTGCATTCTAAACATATTTCCTGTTGGACTTGTCAAATGCCTAATTTGATCGCTAAATACAATTCCAATAAATTTTGTCTAACTTCAATATTTTCGGTTGTTCTATCGGTTTTTAAAGGGAAAACTCCAGAATATGATAAAGATGGAAAATCAATAATTTTAAATCAAAAATGTAATCGATGGAATTCTTTAGAATTGGAACATTCGAGAATCGTCAATGATAAATGGTCTAATAATATTGATAAAAAATTTTTTACCCAAGAAGGCGATATTTTAATAAATTCTTTAGGAGAAGGAACAATTGGTCGATCGACTTTCCTTGCCAAAGAGCGAGAAGGCTTATTATATGATAGTTGTATAATTTTACTTAGATTAGATCAAACAAAAGTCAATCCTCAGTTTTTTTCTTATCTCTTTAACAGTAAATATGGACAAAATCAAATTGAGGATCTTAAATCTGGATCAACAAGGCAAACTTCATTAAGCGTTACAAATCTTCAAAAGATTATGTTTCCTTTACCACCAAAGGAAATGCAAAACGAAATAGCTAATCATATTTTGGAGTTAAGAGTGCAAATCCACGAATTAAACGAGCAAGCCAAACACAATAGAGAAAAAGCAATAATAGAATTGGAGAATCAAATATGGTATTAATTAGTCAAATTTTTTTTGGTTTGGCTGTTCCTTTCCCTGTCCTTACCTTCTACCCTTCCCCTGTCCTGCCCCGCAGTGCCCTGCCCGTAGGGTACCCCATAGGGGGCAGGTACCCCACAGGGGGGCAGTACCTGCCCCCTATGGGGTACCCTACGGGCAGGGCAGGGCACTGCGGGGCAGGACAGTGGGCCTATTAAAAAAATTACAGGCGACACCCAGATTTGAACTGGGGATCAAAGATTTGCAATCTTCTGCCTTACCACTTGGCTATGTCGCCGTCCAACGAGACTGACGGGACTCGAACCCGCAACTTCCGCCTTGACAGGGCGGTGCTCTAACCAATTGAACTACAATCTCTATTTTATTTTTTATTCTAAGAAAGAATTTCTTTTTGTAAATAAAACCCTTATGCACTTATTTTTATGATATTCTATTTTTGTCGGGTAAAAGATTACGTTTTTTACGTTCTATGTTAAATTTCGACAAATCTTTCCCACAAAACTATTATTATACTTTCTATTAAAATTATGACACTTATACCAGAATCAAAAAATTATCAAAAAGTTCAAATACTTGTCGATAGAGATCCAGTGGAAACAACTTTTGAAAAATGGGCACAACCAGGACATTTTTCGCGAAATTTGTCACGGGGTCCTACAACAACTACGTGGATTTGGAATTTACATGCAGATGCTCACGATTTCGAAAGTCATACAAATGATCTGCAAGATGTTTCGAGAAAAGTTTTTAGTGCACATTTTGGTCAACTTGGTATTATTTTAATTTGGATTAGTGGAATGTTTTTTCATGGTGCTCGTTTTTCGAATTATGAAGCTTGGTTAACAGACCCTTTACATATTAAACCTAGTGCTCAAATCGTTTGGCCTATTGTAGGACAAGAAATATTAAATGGAGATGTTGGTGGAGGTTTTCAAGGAATCCAAATTACATCAGGCTTTTTCCAATTATGGCGCGCTTGTGGTATTACCAGTGAATTACAACTTTATACAACAGCAATTGCTGGATTGGTTTTAGCTGGACTTATGTTTTTTGCTGGATGGTTCCATTATCACAAAGCAGCCCCAAAACTTGAATGGTTTCAAAATGTTGAATCTATGTTAAACCATCATCTTGCGGGATTACTCGGTTTAGGTAGTTTAAGTTGGGCAGGACATCAAATCCATTTAAGCATACCTATAAATAAATTATTAGATGCTGGTGTGGATCCAAAAGAAATTCCATTACCCCACGAATTTTTATTAAATAGAGAATTAGTTGGGCAACTTTTTCCGAGTTTTCGTGAAGGATTAGCTCCTTTTTTTACTTTAAATTGGGCTACTTATAGTGATTTTTTAACTTTTAAAGGAGGTTTAAATCCTGTTACTGGTGGTTTGTGGTTAACAGATATTGCGCACCATCATTTAGCTATTGCTGTTATTTTTATAATTGCTGGACACATGTATCGAACAAATTTCGGAATTGGACATAGTCTCAAAGAAATTTTAGAAGCACATAAAGGACCTTTGACAGGTAACGGACACCAAGCACTTTATGAAATTCTCACAACTTCATGGCATGCTCAGCTTTCTATAAATTTAGCATTAATGGGATCACTTTCTATTATTGTTGCACACCATATGTATGCAATGCCCCCTTATCCATATTTAGCAACAGATTATGGAACACAACTTTCATTGTTTACACATCATATGTGGATTGGTGGTTTTTGTATCGCTGGGGCTGGCGCACATGGTGCAATTTTTATGATTCGTGACTACGATCCAACAAAAAATTATAATAATTTATTGGATCGAGTTCTTCGACATCGAGACGCGATTATTTCACATCTCAACTGGGTATGTATTTTTTTAGGTTTTCATAGTTTTGGACTCTATATTCATAATGATACAATGAGTGCTCTTGGAAGACCTCAAGATATGTTCTCGGATACTACAATTCAATTACAACCTATTTTTGCTCAATGGATTCAAAAAATTCATTTTTTAGCGCCCCAAATGACAGCACCTCAAGCAATTAATAGTACAAGTCTTTCCTGGGGTGGTTCTATTGTTTCTATTGGTGAAAAGGTTGCAATGATGCCTATTGTTTTAGGAACTTCCGATTTTATGGTACACCACATCCATGCTTTTACTATTCATGTAACTGCTTTTATTTTATTAAAAGGTGTTCTCTATGCTCGCAGCTCTAGACTTATACCAGATAAATCAAATTTAGGATTTAGATTTCCATGTGATGGTCCTGGTCGTGGAGGTACTTGTCAAGTTTCAGCGTGGGATCATGTTTTTTTAGGTTTATTCTGGATGTATAATTCTCTTTCTATTGCAATTTTTCATTTTAGTTGGAAGATGCAATCGGATGTCTGGGGAACGGTAAGTGGAGGTAACATTTCCCATATTACAGGAGGAAATTTTGCCGCGTCTGCCAATACAATTAATGGTTGGTTGCGAGATTTCTTATGGGCGCAATCTTCACAGGTAATTCAATCTTATGGCTCAGCTCTTTCTGCATATGGCTTAATTTTTTTAGGAGCTCATTTTGTATGGGCTTTTAGTTTGATGTTTCTTTTTAGCGGTCGCGGATATTGGCAAGAACTTATTGAATCAATTTTATGGGCCCATAATAAACTTAAAGTTGCTCCAGCAATTCAACCACGTGCTTTGAGTATTACACAAGGGCGTGCGGTTGGTCTTGCTCATTATCTACTTGGAGGTATTGGAACAACTTGGAGTTTCTTTTTAGCGCGTATTCTCGCTGTAAGTTAATTGAACTGTTAAAAAATAAGTTCTATTCATTAGAACTTATTTTTTATTTATATCTAAACAATATTTAATCATTAAGTATCTTTGAATATATCTTTGACAGCATTTGCTCAGGAAGCAATCCGTAGGCGCTGTGCATGCCCTGTCCCTGACCTACCCCTAACCTTCTGTCCTGCCTACCACTTACCTTGCTTGCCTTCCGCAGTACTGCCCAGAGTGCCCAAAGGTGCCCCCTATGTGCGCTTGCTGCCCCCTTGTGGGGTACCCTCTGGGCACACAGGGGGGCAGTACCCCATAGGGGGCAGGTACCTGCCCCCTTGTGGGGTACCCTCTGGGCACACAGGGGGGCAGTACCTGCCCCCTATGGGGTACCCTTGCCTTCCGCAGGAAGGCAAGCAAGGCAAGGGCACACAAGGGGGCATACCCCACAGGGGGGCAGTAAGGGTAGACAGGTCAGGGTATAGGGTAAAGGCCACGGGTGCCGCTTACAGCATCAAGCACCCGTAGACGGAAAGAATTATTTTTTCACAAAATTCATAAAAATAAATCAACAAATTTCTTAAAGTTAGATAATGTTGTTTGAATTTGAGAATTTCGACTGAATTTATTAATATTATAAAAATGTGAATTCGAACTATTTTTAGTATTTATTTTTTGCAAAAAAATTAAAAAATCAAGAATTCTGTGAACTTTATTATTTTTTAAAAAAAGTAAAGTTTCGAAATCAAAATAAAAATTGCTAATTTCTAGATTAAGAAAATTTTCACGAAAATGATTTTTGGATAAGTTAGTAATATATTTTCGTTTTATTTTTTTAAAACGCGATATTTCCAAGGGGATCGCCAAAGGCGATCGAATTTTTGAAATTTTCAAACTATAAGGAAAGAACTCCAATAAAAGTTCGTTAATAGCCTTTAAAAAAGCAGTTTGGGGGTGTAAACTTCCATTAGTCCATATTTCAAAAATAATAAATTCGAATGGTTTTGAAGTTAAAATTTTTTTTTTCTGAAAATTTTTAATACTACTTAATTCTAAACCACAATTTAACTTAAGTGGCTGAATATTTGAATTGAAAATCGAACGCATATTTTCAAATTGTTTTGTTCCATTAACCAAAGATACCCCATTATTTTGGAAATCGTTTTTTGAAACGAATGGTTGAAGAGTATAGTTTACTTTTTTAATTACATTCAATGAACTTTTAAAAAAAAGAAAGTTTTCTTGACCTTTTTTCGGAATTTTTTTCGAGAAAATTCGTTGAGATTTATTAAAAATTAATTTTTTTTTTTTTAGATTTTGTGAAAATTTTTGTGAAAAAATATTTAAACAATAATAATTTGTTTGAACTGGATTAGACCATTGTTTTTTCTTTTTCAAAAAAACAGATTTTGCTGAAAAACTTTGCGAGAGAAAAAATTCACAAGTAGGAGGAAAAAAAAGCTTAAACATTAATTGCCCATCAACTTCTAAAGTTGCTATATATTGTGAAGGATTAATACATTTGAAATTCGAGGGTAAAGAAATATGTTTCGCTTGCAAAATCCCTGGACCACAAAAATTTACAAAAGCAATTTGTGGTTTTGTTATAGGTTTTATTGTTTGAAATGCTAATTTTTCTAAATTCAAAAGAATATCAACAACAGATTCTCGAACTCCTAGTAAACTCGAAAATTCATGTTCCACACCATATATTTGAACTACATTAAAAATACATTTTGATTGATGAGCTAATAAGGTTCGACGAAGAGAATTTGCAAATGTTAAACTTTGTGATCCAGAAAAAGGACCTATTTTAAAACATCCATACAATTGACCTGTATTTTCAACTCGTAAAGAAATACAAGAAAAATTTTGAATATTATTCATAACATCTAAAGACGACGTTTTTTTGGAGGTCGGCAACCATTATGTGGAATTTTTGTGATTTCACGAATGACCGTAATTTTATTAGGCCTTTCAATAGAACTTAAGCCACGTAACGCATTTTCACGCCCAGGTCCGATACCGCACACATATATTTTAATTAGACTACAACGCGAAATATAATCAATTGATTTTTTTAGAAAAATTTCAACAATTTTTTTTGCAGCAAAAGGAGTACCTTTCCGAGCTCCTTTAAACCCACAAGATCCAGCAGAAACCCAAGTAAGGACTTGACCTTGAGAATTTGTTAATGTTAATATTGTATTATTAAAAGTCGCTTTAATATGGATAATAATACTTTGAAGTTGAAGTATTTTCATAAGATTAAAATGTTTTTTTTGGAGCTTTTTTTTGACATTGTTTATGTTTTGGATTCTCACAAATAATTAAAATTTGACCTTTTCTACGTATTTGACGACAATTTTTGCAAATTTTTTTAACAGATGCCCGAACTTTCATAGAACAGTTTTTTATTTTGATGATAAACGATACAAAATCCGTCCTCGTGATAAATCATATGGACTCATTTCAACAATAACATGATCTCCTAATAAAATTCGAATAGAATGTCTACGTATTTTTCCCGAAATATGTGCAAGAACATGAAATCCATTTTCTAATTTTATACGAAACATTCCGTTAGAAAGGCATTGTCGAACAACACCTTGGAGTTGCAGACCGCTTTGTTTTTTATTCAATTTTTTTTTTTTTTCTAAAGCTAATAAAATTCAAAAATATTTATGCAATGAAACCAATAATCTCTCCTCCAATTTTAAAATTAGTTGCTTCTCGATCACTTAGAATTCCATGAGATGTTGATAAAAAAACAAGACCCAATTTACCACAAACTTGTGGAATTTTTCGAGCATTAACATAAAGTCGACAGCCAGGCCGACTAAGCCTTTGAATTTTAACAATATTGGTTTGTTTTTGTTGAGTTTTTTTAAACGTTAATAATAATGATCTATTTTGAATATCAAAACTTTCAATAAAACCATGGCGTGCTAAAATTCGAGCAAGACTTTTATTTGTTCTATTCTCTGGTACGAGAACTGTATCCCTACAAATTAAACTAGCATTTCTAATACGTGTGAAAAAATCTGAAATAGAATCATTAATCATTGATAAAAAGTAGTATCTTTAATAAGAAATTTTTGAAAGGGCATTCCAAAAGCTTGTAACAAAGCTAAAGCTTCGGAATCTGTTTTAGCTGTTGTTACAATAGCAATATCCATTCCGCGTATTTGTTGAATTTGATCATAATGGATTTCGGGAAACATAAGTTGTTCATCAAGACCAAAATTATAATTCCCATATCCATCAAAACTGTGTAATGGTAAACCTGGAAAATCACGAATACGGGGTAATGCCAAATTGATTAACCTATCTAAAAAACCATACATAAAATTTCGCCGTAAAGTAACAGAAATACCTACTGGCATTTTTTTTCTTAAATGAAAACCAGCAATCGATTTTTTTGAATATCTTATTAAAGCCTTTTGTCCTGTAATTTTTTGAAACTCTTCAAGAGAAGATTCGAAAATTTGGGTATTCACATCTCCGAGTCCTCTGTTAAGAACAATTTTCTGTAATCGAGGTATTTGAGACGGATTTTTCTCTGGCCATTGTGAAAGAATTTGTTCAAAAAAATAATTTTGAAGTCTTTGTGTCATTGAGAAATAAATAAATTCGATTAATAAAATTCATTAAACGACCTCGGAAGCTAAAGATAAAATTTTCAGAAAATGTTTATCTCGAAGTTCCCGAGCAACTGGACCAAAAATACGAGTTCCTCTTGGAAGACCTTCTTTATTGATTAAAACTGCAGCATTTTCATCAAAACGTATCGACATACCACCATGTTTTGCACGACGGGTACTTTTTGAAGTACGTATAATAACAGCTCGAACAATTTCGGATTTTTTCACTGACATATTGGGTATAGCTTCTTTAACAACTCCTAAAATAATATCTCCAAGACTTGCTGTTTGTTTACGGCTACTATTAAGAACACGGATACACATGAGTTTACGAGCTCCAGTATTATCTGCAACATTTAAAAAACTTTGAGGTTGTATCATTCTAATGATTGAATTTTTGTTTGAATAGGCATTTTCGAACCTGCATTTTTTAATGCTTCACGGGCAATGTGTGCAGGAACACCTTTAATTTCATATAAAATTTGACCAGGTTTAACGACAGCCGCCCAATATTCAGGAGCCCCTTTTCCAGATCCCATACGTGTTTCTGGAGGTCTAAATGTAATAGGTTTATTTGGAAATGGGTGAATCCAAATTTTGCCCCCTCGTTTTGTTATTCGCGAAATAACTCGGCGACCTGCTTCTATTTGGCGTTCAGTTAGCCAACATGGTTCTAGTGCTTGTAGAACAAAATCACCAAAAAAAAAGATTTTTGAAATCTGTTTACCTTTTAATCTGCCTCTGTGTGTTTTTCTGAATTTTGTACGTTTCGGATGTAACATTTGTTTTGAATTTTTATTCTCATGTAACTTTGGGTGCACCAAAAGTCAATCGCCCAATCGCTCCCTGTAAGGGGTGAATACCCCCTGTCACCTACCCCTGTAGCGCTTACCTTCCTGCGTGCCCTGCCCGTAGGGTACCCCATAGGGGGCAGGTACTGCCCCCCTGTGTGCCCAGAGGGTACCCCACAAGGGGGCAGTAAGGGACAGCCCAAAGGGTACCTGCCCCCTATGGGGTACTGCCCCCTACGGGCAGGGCAGGGCTACAGGGGAAGGGGGCAGGACAGACGCAACTACGGTCCAAACCCCTACCCACGCCTGCCCATAGGTGCCCGTAGGGTAAGCTGACCTTCCTTCAGGAAGGTCAGGGGCAGGGGGCAAGCGTAGGGACAGTCACCCCTATCCTGTCCCACCCAGAGGGGCATACCCATCCCCTACAGGGGTAGGGTCAGTAGCTTACCTTCCGCAGGAAGGTAAGGGGTAGAGCGAGCGGGGCTTCAGCTGCCTGCGGGGGTAGGTGCATGAAAAAACCAAACTTTAATACCTAAAATTCCATAAATAGTATGGGCTTGTTTAGAGATATAATCTATATTTGCATTTAAAGTTTGAAGAGGAAGTGCGCCTTCCCTTCTCCATTCTCGTCGAGCAATTTCAGCACCATTTAAACGACCAGAAATTTGAATTTTCACACCGTTAAATTGCAATTTTTTGAGTTTTCTGTTAAATAATAAATTCAATGCTCGTCTATACGGAATACGCTTTTCTAATAAATCTATAAGAAAATCTGCAATGAAAGACGCACTTGCACTTGTTTGAGAACTACCCAGAACATATAATCGAACTTTTCTCGAACTATTTTTTCTATGTTTTTGGAGAATTTGCTTAATCTCTTGTTGGAATTTGGTTAAATTTTCACCCCGCGGACCTATTAAAATATCTGTTTTTTCTGTGTAGATTTTTATTTCTAAATGATCTTCTATTTTTCGAGAAATTTCAATTTTTTCTATTCCATTATAACGTTTCTGAAGGGTTTTTCTTAATAAATTATCTTCAAATAAATATTTTGAATAATCTTCTTTTTGAGCAAACCAGTGTGATAAGTGCATTTTAGATATACCTAAACGAAAACCTATTGGATGTACTTTTTGACCCATTAACGGCGTATTGATTTTTTATCTGTTTTTTTATGACCTCGAAAATAACGAGTTGGAGAAAATTCCCCTAATTTATGACCAACCATTTGTTCTGTGATAAAAATTGGGATGTGTTGTTGACCATTATAAACTGCAATTGTATGTCCAATCATAATAGGGATGATTACAGAGGAGCGTGACCATGTCGGAATGACCATTTTTCGTCCTTCGAAATTAAATTTTTGGATTTTTCTAATTAAATGTCTAGCAACAAAAAAAGATTTCGATTTTCTTAAACGCATTTATTTAATAATTAATGAATCACTATATTTTTTTGAACGCCGTGTTTTTTTACCTAACGTAGGTTTTCCCCAAGGAGTTACTGGATGACTTCTTCCAATAGGTGCTCGACCTTCTCCACCACCATGAGGATGGTCAACTGGATTTTTCGCACAACCTCGAACTTTTGGTCGGCGACCTAACCAACGTGATCGTCCAGCTTTTTTAAGCTGTTTATTAAAATGATTAATATTACTTACTTGACCTACAGTTGCCCAACAATATTGGGAAAAAAGGCGTACTTCGTTTGAAGGTAAACGTAGGGTTACCCATTGACCAAATTTTGCCATTAAAACAGCACTTGTTCCAGCAGCTCGAGCAAATTTACCACCACGGCCTGGAATGGGTTCTATATTTGAAACATTCGTGCCTAAAGGAATATTTTTTAAAGGTAATATATTTCCAGAAGTTAAAGGTGCATTAGGACTTGCTAATAAAAAATCTCCTATTTTTAAGTCAACCTGAGAAATTCTATATATTTTCGAACCATCTTTATAAAGTATTCCTGCGATTTTTGCAGAACGATTTGGATCATATTCAATTGTTTGAATTGTACCTAATACATTAATTTTCAGTTTTTGAAATTCTATTTGTCTATAAAGACGCAAATGACCTCCACCACGATGACGGCTTGTTATTCTACCAGAATTATTTCGACCTTTTTTTCTTTGATAACGGTATTTATTTTTTTTAAACATTAATTTTTTAAAATAGGTATTTCTTTGAAAAAACGCAAAATTACACGTTTTTTCGGACTTTTTTTATTTCTTTCATTTTTACGAAAAGTTTTTATAGATTTTATTGGAACTCCATAATATTGTTCAAAAATTTGTTTAATTTGTCTTTTGGTTAAATGAAGATTCACATCAAATACATATTGTTTTTGTTCAATAAATTTAGTTGTTTTATCTGTGATTATAGGTTTTTTTACAAAATCAAATATGTTTTGATTCCATTGTATTTTATTCAACTCATTAGTCATGGTGAAAATATTTTTTCAGAATTTTCAAAATTTTTATAGTTTGCAAAAAAAACAGTTAGAATAACCTTTACGAGAATATTTTTTACTTGCTGTAAATGCTCAATAAATAAAGTCATAAAACTTGAAGGCTGCTCCACAAAAGCCATTTATTTTAAACTTATAAAAAACTTTTTCAAATTCTTATAATTTTAATTTCTACATAATTTATTTTTTAATAAACTCTAAAAATTTATGGGTTAAGTAAGTCAAATCTAAAAAAAGTATATATTTGCACATACCCTTCCCTACCACTTACCTGTCCCTTACCTTCCGTAGGAAGGTAAGCATAGGGAGGACAGGGTATGTGCAACTGTGCAAGCATTCTACTAAAACTTAAACCCAAGGCGAGAAATCGAAAATTTTGCTTTTTTTGACATTTGTCAATCATATATTAAAATAAAAACTCATTAAATGGTATATGACTGTTCGGGAAATTGTACAACAAATGGTATCTGCAGGTGTCCATTTTGGACACCGAAGAAAAAATCCAAAAATGACTCCTTACATTTACACTGAAAAAGATGGATTACAAATAATTGATTTATTGCAAACTTATTGGTATTTACAACAAGCATCTTTATTTCTTTCTAAGATGAGTCGACGTGGAAAACGTATTCTTTTCGTTGGAACAAAAAAACATGTTGCAAAATGTATTGAACAAACAGCGAATGAGTGTAATTCATGGTATATTAATAAACGTTGGCTAGGAGGTTTATTAACAAATTGGGATACTCTGAGTCGATCAAAATTTCGAATGCAAAAGGCAATTGACAAAAATCGAACAAAAAAAGAAATGGCTCGAATCGAACGTCAAAAAAAAAGACTTCGAAAATATTTTGGTGGTATTCAAACAATGTTTGAACGACCAGATGTTGTAATAATTGTAGGGCAACAAAAAGAAATGAATGCTGTCCGCGAATGTCAAAAATTGCAAATTCCAAGTTTAACAATTTTGGATACAAATTGTGATCCAAGTCTTACAGATCTTTTCATTCCAGCTAATGATGATTCCCTTGCATCAATTAATTTTGTTTTAAAAAAACTCTCGAGAGCTATTCAAGAAGGACAAAAAGAACGTCGTAAAAATTTGAAATCTTAATTCTCAAATGTCTCATTTTTATTTCTTCTCTATCAATTCATTTTTTAAAATCGCTGAAGTTTCTGTTGGTCAACACCTTTATTGGAAGTTTGGAAATTATCAAGTTCATGGGCAAGTTCTTCTAACGTCATGGGTTGTTTTTAGTATTCTTATCGTATTAAGTTTATCTGCAAATCGAAATTTAAGTTTAGAACCGAAAGGTCTACAAAATTTTACGGAATATACTACAGAATTTATTAGAGATTTAGCAAAAACACAAATAGGGGAAACCGATGGAATTTCGTGGGTTCCTTTTTTAGGTACAATTTTTTTATTTATTTTTGTTTCCAATTGGTCTGGTGCACTTTTCCCTTGGAAAATTATTGAATTGCCAAATGGAGAACTTGCAGCACCTACAAATGATATAAATACAACAGTCGCATTAGCTTTATTAACATCTTTTGCTTATTTCTTTGCTGGATTTCAAAAAAAAGGATTCAATTATTTTCAACGTTATATTTCGCCTGTTGCATTTCTTTTACCTATTAATATTTTAGAAGATTTTACAAAACCTTTATCTTTAAGCTTCCGACTTTTTGGGAACATTTTAGCAGATGAATTAGTTGTTGGTGTTTTAATTACTTTAGTTCCTCTTGTTGTTCCAATACCATTAATGCTTTTAGGATTATTTACAAGTGCAATTCAGGCACTTGTTTTTTCTACTTTAGCTGGTGCTTATATTGGTGAATCAATAGAAGGCTAAGCTTTGCTTAGCATCACATCATTAAGCATTTATGTTTGAATTTCTATAGATAACAAAATTTATTTATTTATGAATCCTATTATTGCTGCTGCATCCGTTGTTGCTGCTGGTTTAGCTGTTGGTTTAGCTGCAATTGGTCCTGGAATGGGTCAAGGAACAGCTGCTGGATATGCTGTTGAAGGAATTGCTCGGCAACCAGAAGCCGAAGGCAAAATTCGTGGAGCTTTATTATTAAGTTTCGCTTTTATGGAATCTTTAACAATTTATGGTCTCGTTGTAGCTTTAGCACTTTTATTCGCAAACCCTTTTGTTTCATAAACAAATGATTTGAATATTATGGTAATAAATCAAAGTTGGGGTATTCAAACAAATATTTTTGAAACAAATATAATTAATTTAGCTGTAAATTTCTGAATTTTTTTCTTTCTGTTTCTACCCCTTCCGCTTACCTTGCTTGCCTTCCTGCGGAAGGCAAGGGTACTACGGGCAGGGCTACAGGGGAAGGGGTAGGATAGGGATGGGTAGATAGGGCCGCGAAGTTCGCGGCTGACCATTTGAATATATCGAGATAAAAGGAATAAATTTCTGAATTTTTTTTAGTAATTTTATTAATGCTAAATAATAAAATTTTTGTGAAAAAGAAAAAATAATTCAGCTAATAAATAGCTTAATTTTGTCTCTCCCAAGAAAAAAAAAGAAATGAATCTGTGAAACATAAAAAATTTGTGTAAAAACTGAAAGGTAAGAATTTTCGAATGTTAGTGTTTATTTTTTGTTAGAAAGTGTTGTATATGTTTTTGAACATACCCATCTAACATGGATTGTTTTTGAAAATAAACACCTGAGCTGTACGTGCTGAAAAGTGTATCTACAGTTCTTTTTTTCTTTAAGAAAAACTAGTTGTTATTGCTATTGTTATTTTTTTTGTAGGTGACGCAGTTCAATCATTATTAGCAAAACGTCAAGAATCTATTTTTGCAAATTTACAACAAGTAGAAGAACGTGCGACAAAAATCGAACAAAGTTATTTAGCCGCACAAACAAAATTCCAAAAAGCATCCGATGAAGTATTGGTAATTGGACACCAAGCAGAGGAATCTATAAAACAACAGGAGAAACAATACCAAATTCAAATTTCTACAGATCTTCAAAGATTACAAGAATTTCAAAAATCTACAATTAATTATCAACGAAAAAAAATCCAAAAACAAATTTCACGTAAAATTATTGATTTTGCGCTGCAAAAAGTCGAGAAAAAATTGAGACTTAATCAAAGCGTTCAAAAATCGATAAATATATGGTCAATCGAACAATTACAAAAGTTTTAAATAAACGTTGAATTTTCATAGACTTTTTTCAGAAAAAGTATGTATGGTAAAAATAGATGAAATTAGCAGCATCATTCGTGAGCAAATATCAAATTATAATAAAGAAGTTAAAATTGAAAATATAGGTACCGTTTTCCAAGTTGGTGACGGTATTGCTAGAATTTATGGTTTAAATGAAGTCATGGCAGGTGAATTACTTGAATTCGCTGATGGTACAATTGGTATTGCTTTAAATCTAGAATCGAAAAATATTGGAGCAGTTATGATGGGCCAAGGAACAAGTGTTCAAGAAGGAAGTATTGTTCGTGCTACTAGCCGTATTGCTCAAATTCCCGTAGGTTCTGGGTTTTTAGGACGTATTGTAGATGCCCTCGCCCGCCCTATTGATGGACTCGGCGAAATTGTCTCTGAAGAAACTCGTCTTTTAGAATCTCCTGCTCCAGGAATTATTGCTCGTAAATCGGTGTTTGAATCTTTAGAAACAGGACTTGTTGCGATCGATTCTATGATTCCTATTGGAAGAGGTCAGCGTGAACTTATCATTGGTGATCGACAAACAGGTAAAACTGCAATAGCGGTTGATACAATTTTGAATCAAAAAGGAAAATCTGTTTATTGTGTATATGTTGCAATTGGGCAAAAAGCATCATCAGTAGCTCAGGTTGTTTCAACCCTCAAAAAACAAGGGGCTATGGATTATACAATAATTGTTGCAGCAACTGCGGATACCCCCGCAACATTACAATATTTAGCACCTTATACAGGAGCAACACTTGCCGAATATTTTATGTATAAAGGACAACATACGTTAGTTATCTATGATGACCTTTCGAAACAAGCACAAGCTTATCGCGAGATGTCTTTACTTTTAAGAAGACCACCTGGTCGAGAAGCTTTTCCGGGAGATGTTTTTTATTTACATTCGCGTCTTCTCGAACGTGCTGCGAAACTCAATGATCAAATGGGAGGAGGTAGTATGACTGCCTTGCCTATTGTTGAAACACAAGAAGGAGATGTTTCTGCATATATACCAACAAATGTAATATCTATTACAGATGGACAGATTTTTTTATCTGCAGATATTTTTAATAGTGGAATTCGACCAGCAATTAATGTAGGTATTTCTGTTTCCCGAGTAGGTTCTGCGGCACAATCAAAAGCTATGAAAAAAGTTGCTGGTCAATTAAAATTAGAATTAGCACAATTTGCAGAACTTGAAGCATTTTCTCAATTTTCTTCCGACTTAGATCAAACAACACAAAATCAGTTGGCCCGTGGTGAAAGATTACGCGAATTATTAAAACAACCACAAGCGTCACCTTTATCCCTTCCCGAACAAGTCGCTACTATTTTTGCTGGCACAAATGGGTATATTGATAATATATCTGTTGAACAAGTTCGTTCTTATTTAATTGGTTTGCGTCAATTTTTAGTAAATACAGAATATTCGGAAACTTTAGAAAAAACAAAAACTTTAGACGAAACGACAGTTAATTTACTCAAACAATGTTTAGAAAATTATTCAAAACAATTTACAACATTTACTGAAACGTAACCAGTCGGTTACGTTTCAGTAAATCTTTTTATATTTAAAGAAACTTGTAAAAATTTTGCAAGTGAAGATGCTTGTTTTTCAATTTCTTCAAAGGTTAACAGATCTCCTATATATGTTAGAGGGATTTCTTTTTTTCCACGAATTTGTAAAAAAAGAATATATTGTGAATTCAAATTTTCAACACGAAGACCTAAAATATCTTCCCAAGCATAATAAAAATCCATTCGCCGATTTTTTCCAGGGAATCCCCAACGAAAAATTCTTACATAAGCATCACGTTTGTTAAATTCATTAAATCCACTTCCTAATCCCCAAAAAATAGTTAATCCTAGATAAATACTTAAAAAAAAACCTAAAAACCCATAAAAAATCATAATTAAACCTTGTGGAAAAAATTGAATATTTGCTCCAAAAGTAGATTTATTAAAATAACATAAAAAACCTGTGAATAAAAAACCACTTGACCCTAAAAATAGAATAATAGTCCATAAAAAATTACTTAAACGACGTGAACCGGAAATAGAATAACGTTTAATTTCATTATTGGAAAATTTCATTTATTATAAATTGTATTGGAATAAGCAAATAACTCAGTGGATAGAGTCTATGTTTCCGAAACATAAGGTGGTGGGTTCAAATCCCACTTTGCTTAAATAGCAAAAACTTTTTGAAAAGTTTCACGCACTTTTTCTCCAGAATCAATCGTCTCTAAAGGATCTTTCCGAAGTCTATGGCATAAACATAAAGGCATTACACGCAAAATATCCTTCACCGTAACTTGTTGACGACCTTCAAAGCAGGCTAATGCTTTTGCAGCTCTATTTGTTACAATATCACCCCGCAACCCATCAATGTTTAATTGAGCGCAAACTTGTGATATTCCAATTCGCAATTCAGAACTTATTTGCACTGTATTTAAACGTTGTCGTGCTGCAATTAATAAATTCATTAATTTTTCTTGTTGTGTTTGATATTTTTTACGAAAAAATAGAGGTGATTCATCAAAAGATGCCCTTTGTTCAACAATTTTCACTCGTAATTCAGGATCTTGAACTGTACCTATTTGAGCATGAAGACCAAATCGGTCTAATAATTGAGGCCGCAGTTCACCTTCTTCAGGATTTCCCGAACCAATAAGAATAAAACGTGCGGGATGACTTATTGAAATACCTTCCCTTTCAACTGTATTCCACCCCGAAGCCGCAGCATCCAATAATACATCAACTAAATGATCATCAAGCAAATTAACTTCATCTACATATAAAATTCCTCTATTTGCCTGTGCTAAAAGCCCTGGCTCAAAAGCTTTGACACCCTCTGTTAAAGCTCTTTCGAGGTCAATCGTCCCGCAAACACGATCTTCTGTTGCCCCTAGTGGCAAATCCACCATTGCAATTTTTTTTTTATTCGTAAAAAGAGGTTCATTATTTTTGAATTTTTCGCGAACAAAATCACTCATACTTTCTGGGTCTTCTGGATCTGAATTAAAAGGATCATCTGAAACAACCGTAATTTCAGGTAATAAATCAACTAAAGCACGCACTGCTGTTGATTTGCCAGTTCCACGATCTCCCATAATCATTACACCCCCAATTTTTGGATCAATTACGTTAAGAATTAAAGATAATTTCATTTCTTCTTGTCCAACAATTGCAGTAAAAGGAAAAATTGGTCGAACTGGTAGACTGCCAGGCGGGGCCGCTGTCCTGCCCCGCAGGGGTACCCTACGGGCTACAGGGGCAGCCCCCGAGAGGGGGCTTACCGCTTCGCCTCCCGTAGGCATGGTAGCATGCATGCGACTTCTTTGCACCGACCTTACACCCCTACCCCCGTAGGGCCAAGCGAAGCGGGCCCCAAGCTTAAGGGCTACCCCTGACCTTCCTGAAGGAAGGTCAGCTACAGGGGTTTGGACCGTAGTTGCGTCGGGAGGTGCGTCGGTGTGAATGGGGAGAAGGCCCGCGAGCTTGATGCGGTAAGGGCTGCTATACTTATGTGCTTGTGCACTTGTGCACTTGCGCTTGTGTAATGTCTGCTTTTTTTCAGCTGAGAAAGTCATTTGTTCTGTATTTTTTAACGTAGCGATGGCAGCGGCCCCGTCGTGGCCTATAGATTTAAATTTTTTTGAGAAAAAAAATAATTGGTACATATAATAAAATTCTATTTATTTAGAAATCGAAATTAAACAAAAATTATACAAAAATCAAATGTAATAATATTTGGAATTTTTATTAACTGTAAAAAATTGAGCAATTTCGAAAACAAGTAAAAAATAATATATAATAAAACATCCCTATCCTACCTTTTACCTTCTACCCTTCCGCTTACCTTCCCTTACAGGGGAAGGTAAGCGGTAGATAGGATAGAAGGTAAGCGGTACTATGAGAAAAAGAAACCTATGAAAACTTAAAAACGTAGATTTTTAAAAAATTAAAATAAACAACTATTATGACAGCTCTTGTACAAAATCGTTCAACAGAAACTCTTTGGGCACGTTTTTGCAACTGGATTACAAGTACTGATAACCGACTTTATATCGGTTGGTTTGGAACACTAATGATTCCAACTTTATTAACAGCTACTTCTGTATTCATTATTGCTTTTATTGCAGCTCCGCCAGTAGATATTGATGGGATTCGTGAACCAGTATCCGGTTCATTAATTTACGGAAATAACATTATTTCGGGTGCTGTAGTTCCTACATCAAATGCAATTGGACTTCATTTCTACCCTATTTGGGAAGCAGCATCTTTAGAAGAATGGCTTTACAACGGAGGACCTTACCAATTAATCGTATGTCATTTCTTCATTGGAATTTGTGCTTATATGGGTCGTGAGTGGGAACTTTCATTCCGTTTAGGAATGCGTCCTTGGATTGCTGTAGCTTACTCAGCACCTGTTGCAGCTGCAACTGCAGTATTCATAATTTACCCAATTGGACAAGGATCTTTCTCAGATGGTATGCCATTAGGTATTTCTGGAACATTTAATTTTATGATCGTTTTTCAGGCAGAGCATAACATTTTAATGCATCCATTTCACATGTTAGGTGTAGCTGGTGTATTTGGTGGCTCTTTATTCTCTGCTATGCATGGTTCATTAGTAACATCATCATTAATCAGAGAAACAAATGAAAACGAATCAACAAATGCTGGATACAGATTCGGTCAAGAAGAAGAAACATATAACATTGTTGCTGCACATGGATATTTTGGAAGATTAATTTTCCAATTTGCTTCATTCAATAACTCTCGTTCATTACACTTCTTCTTAGCAATTTGGCCTGTTGCATGTATCTGGTTTACTTCATTAGGTATTTCGGTTATGGCATTTAACCTTAACGGATTTAACTTTAACCAATCAATCGTTGATTCACATGGCCGTGTTCTTAATACATGGGCAGATATTATCAACCGTGCGAATTTAGGTATGGAAGTAATGCATGAACGTAATGCTCATAATTTTCCATTAGATTTAGCTTCTGTTCAAGCACCGTCAATTCAATCGTAGTTGATAAATTAAGTTTAAATATGCTCCCTGTCACTTACCGCAAGCCTTCGGCTTGCGGTAAGGGGAGTATATTTAAAAAAATAATCTGTCCTATCTACCCTTACTGCCCCCCCTTCCCCTGTAGCCCTGCATGCGTAGGCATACCAAGTTGCAGTCGCCTACTAGTTTTGCGTTTCTGGCGAAAATAGTAGAACTTCCACTTCTTTTTTGGCTTTTTCTACAGCTTGGATCGCTTTAACTTCGTTTTCTTTTTTAAGAGCATAAACACGATCCATTAAGGCTACTATTCGAATTTGAATCTCTTTTGGTGGTAAGGGAACTAAAACTTTTTGAAGTTCATTTTTTGTTATAGCTGGGTAGACTCCCCCACTGCTACGCTGTTCAAACTGTTTTAAAGTTGATTCGAACCGCAAAGCATAAAATAAATATTTTCTGTTAACTTCATTTTCAATTTTTCTTATTACTGCAAAACCTGTTGAAGCAATAAAACCATCAAAACGTTCATCAATTAAAGAAATGGCTCCTCTGCTGGGGTCCGTTGTTGATAGAATAATATCATTTTCCCGAACAATCATTTTTGCCCTTTTCGGAGCATCAGAAATATCAACCTCTGAAATTTTTTTTATATCGCCTGTTTTTACATCGATTCCATTAATTTCAATATAAGGAAACTTATTAGTAAAAAAATCTTTTTGATTCCATGTTTCTCTTGAGAAAATAATCAGTTCCCCAAGTCGCTTATTAGGAATGTTTCCAACTTTCAAAGAATTTTTTAGAAACTCTGTCTTATAATAATGCGGGTCCATTCTTCCCTGAATTTTCTCCCGATTCATGAAAAAGATTTTATTTGCTTGATCGGAGCTTACCATTAAGCTGTTTGTCTGTTCAAATTGTTTGTATTGATTTAGAATTTCAGGCAAATCGTTTTTTTTGGGCGTTTCTCGTCCAGTGGCGTCATAACCAACATGTTCCGCTATTGCCATAAAAATAGGATAATTTCTAAATTTTTCATTCTTACCTTTTTTTCGTGCAAATAATATCGAACTTTTGACGCCAGCACCATAGTGGAGAAAGGCTATTTGAGGCAAAGAGACGACTGCCAGCACTTGGCAAGTTTCCAAAATGAAGTCTCTTACGTATTTTAAGCTGCTATTGTTTAAAATACCATCAGGAAGTACTATAGCCATTTTACCAGTTTCAGGTTTCAAAAACTCTACGCAACGTTCGATAAAGAGAATTTCAGTTTTTTGACTTTCACGTATTTTATTTTTGTTTTTTCCTAGAGCATATTTTTGTAAATATTCTTTTTCCGAACCTTCTACTCTAGCCCCAAAAGGCGGATTGGTGAGTAGAAGATCAAAACTATCTCTGTTAAATTTTTTATTTTGGAAATATTTGAATTCTTTTAAACTATCCGTGCTGATTACATTGGTATGCCCATCGTCGTGTAAAATCATATTCATTTTACATACACGAGCTATTTGGTCGTTAATTTCGATGCCAAATAGTCGGTTTTTGGCAAAATCATGCCAGTGGTTATAGATTTCCAGCATATCGCCATAGTTCTCTTCGGCATATGCTCGAATATAATCCATTGCGTTAAGTAGGAATCCACCGCTACCACAGGCAGGGTCAAGTATCCTCATACTACTGTCTGGTTGCATCATATCCACGGCAAAACGTACGACGTTTCTCGGCGTAAAAAACTGTCCCATCTTACCTTTAAAAAAGTCTTGCATAAATTTCTCAAAGGCAATGCCTTTAGTATCTAAATCAATACTATTAATGGCAATTTCTTGCAAATGCTTAAGACAACAAAATACGATTTCGTAAGACAAACGGATATCTTCTTTAAATACTTCTTCGTCCTCTTGCTTTGCTGTTTGATATATAGTATCTATACGCGTAAATACTTCTTTTGGTGATTCGTTAGTACCTATTTGAAATTGATAATGGCTGTGTCTTGTCGTAGATTTTTCATCTTTCAATTTACAGAATAATAATTTCGCTACTTCATCAAAAGCAGTGGTAGGGGCTCGCTTGCCACCCTGCCAAATTGTATCATGGCATTTTTTTAGCGCTTTAATAAGATCTTCACGGGAAACGATTTTTAAATCTTTTCCTTCTTGTTTATAGTACTTGTATTTTGGTGATTCTCCATATTTTACGGGAATATCGCTAATGATATTCTTTTTTCGTTCTTCGCTTTTGAAATCTCTCACGTTAAAACGTTCAATAGTATTACCTGCTACAACCACAACATAACAAGCTCTCTTATAATTAGCATAACTAAAAGCTTGTTCGACCGCTTTTTTAAATTCAGTATCATTTATTCCGTCTTTCTTACATTCCACTATAAGAAAGGGTTCTTTAAGTTCATCGTCTTTATAAACTAGTATATCTATTCGATCTTTGTGCGGCTTGGTAAGAACTTCAAACAGGATTCGCTTAGCTGGATACTGGTAAATTAATACTAATTCACAAAAATAAGCAGCTCGTATCAATTCTTCAGGATTTTTGAAACTTGTGGAATAAGGATCTTTTACCATATAAGTGATTCTGGTTTTATCTGAGTTAAATTCTATCAACCTTTTTTGTATTCCTTGTTCTAGAATATTTAATAAATAGTTTTGATTTGTCATAAATTATATATAAATTTTTTCGAAAATAAGCTCTGCTATTTTTTTAATCTGGTGTTGAACCTATGATTTAGAGAATTTCGAACCTATTACTGGATTAAAAAGAGAATTTGACAGAGTTTTTTTTCATTATTATAAACACTTTTAAGAAATATGAAAAGTTTTCTTTAACATCCGTGCAACGTATTTCACATAAATTTAATACGCATCCGTCCCTGTCTCCCTTACCCCTATCCCATATATCCCATATATCCCATATATCCCATAAGGGAAGACAGGGACAGGTAAACGGTAGGAAAGGCTAGGGGGGCAGTACCTGCCCCCTATGGGGTACCCTTGCCTTCCGCAGGAAGGCAAGCAAGGTAAGGGCACTACGGGCAGGGCACTCTGGGCTGTCCCTTACCTGTCCCTAGGGGTAGGAAGGTAAGTGGTAGGGGCGAAGCTTTTGAAGATGAAAATTCTGTAAAAGGTACATACCCCCTGCCATTCATCTCTACACCTGCCGCTTACCTTCTACCCCTTCCGCCTGCGGAAGGTAAGGACAGGACAGAAGGTAAGGGATGAAAGACAGGGATAGGGACACCCGTAAGGAATGTAAGACAGTGTAAAACTCAAAATCAATTAAATTTTCAAATGAAATTTACTTTTATAGATCTATTTTCTGGTATTGGCTCATTTCATTATAGTTTAAAACAATTAGGTGGGGAATGTGTTTTAGCTTGTGATATTGATCAAAATGCCAATTCCACGTATATTTTCAATTATGGTGTTGTACCTCACAAAAATATTTTTGATCTTCAACTCGAACAAATTCCTAATAGCGATTTATTATGTGCAGGTTTTCCTTGTCAAGCTTTTTCCAATATAGGATTCAAAAAAGGTTGGAAAGATAGTCGATCACAAGTATTTTTTCCATTATTAAATATATTAAAATCTAAACAAATTCCATGTATTATATTAGAAAATGTTCCAGGATTAGTGAATTTTCAAAGGGGGCAGGTTTTCAACACAATATTAAACCATTTGAAAGATTTAAATTATGAATGTTTTTGGAAAATATTAAATTGCTCAGATTATGGTATTCCACAAAATCGAAAACGATTATTTATTGTAGGATTTCACAATAGTATACTTGAAAAAACTAGCAATCATTTATTTAAATTTCCACCAAAAACAAATCTTTCATATACCCTATCTGAGCTTTGAAATAAAAAATTCAATCAAGAAATTGCTCGGACTATTCGTGTTGGTGGTCGGGGTTCACCATTAGATAGTCGTCATAATTGGGACGGTTATATCCTCAATTCAAAAACCGAATATCGCTTATCAATACAAGATTGTTTATTACTCCAAAATTTTCCAAAAAATTTTCAGTTATGCGGATGTCAAACAAGTCAATATCAACAAATTGGAAATACAATTCCAACAAATTTAAGTTTTGCACTAGGAAAGCAAATTATTAAATTTCTAAAAAAAAAAAGTATTTTCAACATAGAAAACGCCTTCAAAGTCAAAAATTTCAATTACAAAAAATTAATCATTTAAATTTCGGAGAGTTTGGAGAATTTTTTATTAAAGCTCAATTATTATGTTTTCAAAATCAAAATGTACGAACTGTTTTTGGCAATATTCAAAAATTCGAAAATGCACCTAATCAACTTATTCAAAATAAAAAATTAAATTTATTTCAATTATTCACAAATACAGAATTAATAAGTTGTTTTGAAAAAAGTAATATTTTGAAATCCAAAAATAATTCGAAAGCTGATGTTTTTAGAAATAATCGAGGTGTTTCTATTAAAATGTTAAACGGGAGCTATCCAACTCTAGTGAATCATACTCATCGTCAAAATTTTTTACGAGTTCTTGAATCTCTAAAATTAGATATTCAAATTTTGGACACATGCATTTTAGAATATCATAGTCTCCGTCAAAATAATAAAATAGGTGAGGATATTCTAAATTCTCATCCTCTTTCTCCTTTTTAGAAACTCAAATCTTATTTTACACCAATTCTCCAATATTTTTTATTTAATGGTTCAGGTCGTGGATTAAGCGAATTACCAGCTGAAATTATTTTATTTGTTAAACAAATACATAGCTGTTCTATACCGCAAAACTGGTTTTGGTTTTCTAACTCATAACAATTTATTGATGAAATTTGGGATTTTTGAATTTTTTCAATACGTGAGAAAGGTTGAAATTATGAAAAACGTAGCTGTGAATCGTAAAAAAAGATTGCTCCCGAAGGGAGCCATCAGTATAGAAGTAGAAAAACACAAAAAATGAAAAAAAAAAGGCTGTTTTCACGTTCAAATACATAAAAGTTTTGGAACACAATTACAAAATACATCAAATTCTAAATTTTTTAAATGTTAAATAATTGATTGGAAAAATAATATTTGAACTCAGAAACAATTTCCAATAATTTAACTGTTATTTTTAAAAATTTTTCCGTGAACCATGTTCACACAGCCTTTTAAAAATGTCAAAAATAAATCTAAAAACTAAAACAGATAACGTTGTTTTCGTTCTATTCTATAGAAACACGGTTTTTGAGTTTTTTTGTGGATAAGAACACTGGATAAAAAACAAAATCTAGTTTTAGCTTCGTTTTTCAAGTTTCCGAGCTGTTAAGTGGTGAATTTTTTTTTTTTCGAATATTTTGAATCAAACTATTTTCAATCATTACACGGCAGAAACATATTATTACGTATAGCATCTAGAAACCAACAAATAATAGATAGCGCCAAATATGCTAAGCTTCTCGTAGGCATGCATGCGACACACCTCCCCATTCCCTACGCATGTGCAAGCGACCGTAGGGCCTACCATTCCCGTCCCCTGACCTACCCTCCCCTACCGCTTACCTTCTGTCACCCCTTGCGTGCCCTTACCTTGTTTGCCTTGCTTGCCTTCCGCAGGAAGGCAAGGGTACTACGGGCAGGGCACATAGGGGGCAGTAAGCGGGCAGGTAGGGAAGGACAGGGGTGACAGTGTGTCGCATGGGCGAGTTACTAGATGTCGCCTACGAATGCATGTCTACGGGTACAGGCCCTTAAAATAAAAACGGGTTCACGCTTACCGCAAATTGCGGTAAGCGTAAACGCGTATGAACGCTTGAGCTCCCGCTTTGTGGGTGATTTGATTTTTATTTAAAAATATATATCATTTTTTAGGAAGCCTGCTTAGCTCAATTGGTAGAGCATCGGTCTTGTAAACCGAGGGTTATCGGTTCAATTCCGGTAGCAGGCTAAATTTTTTATTAAAATTCAATATCTTCTGTCACAAACATAGAAATAAACTGAATTCGTGAATTTTTTAGACATATCTCGGATAAACATGATATTTTATGGCAAGAGAAAAATTCGAACGAACAAAACCACATGTAAATATCGGTACAATTGGACATGTTGATCATGGTAAAACTACATTAACTGCAGCTATTACGATGACATTAGCCGCTTCTGGAGCAGCAAAAGCAAAAAGTTATGCAGATATAGACTCTGCTCCAGAAGAGAAAGCTCGCGGTATTACAATAAATACTGCTCATGTTGAATATGAAACCGAAAAACGTCATTATGCTCATGTGGATTGCCCTGGACACGCAGATTACGTTAAAAATGTGCGATAAAAGCGTTAGAATTCATACACTCCTAATATTTCCTGTATATGTTAAATTCTCACTTCTTACCCAAAAACCTATTTTATTTTCACGAAAGTGTATGGGGACCATAGCATGGGGTTGAGAAAGTGCCTAACTACGGGATAAGATGTATCTCCTAAAAGTTGTACCCCTCTTCTCCAAAACGTAGGAGACTCTTAGGCGACAGCTTGGTACCTGTCCCGATCCCCTACCCCTTACGGGGGTAGTCTTCGGCATGCGTAAACGTTTCGCCTCTGGGTTTAGATATAGGGTTCATTATATTTTTATGAACTCTAACAGGATATCTTTAAGACAATATTATTTTACAATGTTGACGGGCAAACTTCCCATATTAGGCAAGTGCAGCAATACATTTGCTCAACATATGTTTTCGAAGACTTTTATTTGCTCGCTGAAGGCTTCCCTTGCAGTGCCCCCTTACCTTCCGTAGGAAGGTAAGCATAGGGAAGGGGTAGGGAGGACAGTATGCGAGAAGAAGGCTATAAAATTGGTTTTTGCCAAATAATAGAGAGCACTGTATCTTTCGGTTATTAAAACATACTTTACGGTTATTTTAACCACGTTTGATTATTACGGGTAAAAGTTTATTTTAATAAAAAAATGAAACTTAAACTTCTTTTAAATAAGAAACTTCTGGATTTCTATCTTTCTCACAATTCAACACTAAAGAATCACGAAAAATTTTGGCTAGTTGAATATATTCAACCAGTTTTCAAAAGTCCTACTTTTGATTGTTTGAAAGAATATCCTCTTGATGGTCTTTATTATCAATTGCTTCATCCACAAATGCTTTTTTTTGGCTTTTTGACAATATTTCAAAATTCAAATTTTTCTTCAAAAGTTTTGAAAAAATCTCTTGAAAATTACTCCTTAGCACAATTAATGGATTTACACTATTCGTTAAAAAATCAAATCTATAAACCCTGTAAGAGGTGTGGATGTGTAGATGATTTTATTGTTCAAGAATGTCTACGATTGATTTTAAATAAAGTCTATAATTTTCAAAGTTCTCCACAAGATGCTTTGCAAAAAATAAAAACATCTTCTTTGAATTGTAATTTTGCTCTCGAAATGCAATTGAATCCTTTTGATTTGAAATTTCATCTTCTTTTCAACATTTTTAAACGAAATATTAAAGATAAAAAATTTCTCAATCTTCTTGCAAAATTTCGCAATAAAAAGCTTCTTTCGAAAGCATATATTTTAACATTATTTAATATATATCTATTGAAATTTGATTTGTATATTGAAAAAGAAATTCAAAAATTGTCTTCAGTTCTTAAACAAAGGCAAAAAAAAATATTTTATATTCGACATGTAAACGAATTAGTTATTACTTTAAATGGAACTTACACATTTACAGTTTTAATTCGAAATAAAATAAAAACTTGGCTAATAACAGAACTGTTAGTCAAACCTCAAAAAATTTGCATAAAAAAATTCAAAAAACAAAGTTTATGTTTTCTAGGTTTTATTTTCAAGTATTTGCATAAACGTAAATTACTAATAACTGTGGACTTTTCCAAAATAAGTGCTGAATTAAAAAATTACGCATTTTTACATAAAAATAAATCTATGCATAAAAATACATGGGCAAACTTTTCGGATTTTCAAATTATTTTACTTTATAGTAAATTTATTCGAAGAATTTTTACTTATTATTATTCTCATGTAAATACACATAAAGAACTCTATTGGATTTATTATATTGTTAAAACATCTTGTGTAAAAACATTATGCATGAAACATAAACAACATACAATGAAACAAATTTTTGATAAACCAAAATATGATACGATTCAAAAATTTCCTTCAATAGAAGAATTAAAAACAGTTTCTGTCCCTACTCTTACCCTTAACCTTCCTTCCCTACCGCTTACTGCCCCCTATGTGCCCTGCCCGTAGTGCCCTGCCCTGCCCTGCCCGTAGGGTACCCCATAGGGGGCAGGTACCCCACAGGGGGGCAGTACCTGCCCCCTATGGGGTACCCTACGGGCAGGGCAGGGCACTACGGGGGCAGTACCCTTGCCTTCCGCAGGAAGGCAAGCAAGGTAAGGGGTGACAGGACAGGGGAAGGGTACCCCTATGGGGTACCCCTATGCTTACCTTCCTGCGGAAGGTAAGGAAGGGGTGGGGATGTGTAGAAAGATACAAATAGCCGTATGCGCCGAAAGGTGCAAGTACGGTTAGGTAGAAGAGGGAATTGGATCCCTACTTTCATATGATTACAGGTGCCGCTCAAATGGATGGCGCTATTTTAGTTGTTTCTGGGGCTGATGGTCCAATGCCTCAAACGAAAGAACACATTTTATTAGCACAACAAGTAGGAGTGCCAGCTATTGTTGTTTTTTTAAATAAAATTGATCAAGTGGACGATGAAGAATTATTAGAACTTGTGGAAATAGAAATTCGAGAAACTTTAGATCGCTATGACTTTCCTGGTGACTCTATATCAATCATTAAGGGATCCGCTTTAGAAGCTGTGGAAGCACTTACAGCAAATCCACAAATTCAAAGAGGTGATAATGAATGGGTTGACCGAATTTATGAATTGATGGATTGTGTTGACGAAGCAATTCCATTGCCACAACGGAATGTTGAAAAAGATTTTTTAATGGCTATTGAAAATATAGTTTCAATTACAGGCCGTGGTACAGTTGCTACGGGTCGTGTGGAACGTGGTCAAATTAAAGTGGGTGAGTCTGTCGAAATTATTGGCCTTAAAGATACTAAAGAAACAACTGTCATTGGACTTGAAATGTTTCAGAAAACATTAGAAGAAAGTGTTGCAGGTGATAACGTCGGTATTTTACTAAGAGGAATACAAAAAAATGAAATCCAACGCGGTATGGTTTTAGCTAAACCAGGTTCAATAACACCTCATCGTCGATTTAAGGCACAAGTTTATATTTTGAAAAAAAGCGAAGGAGGTCGACATACTTCTTTTGTGGCTGGTTACAGACCACAATTTTATGTGCGAACTACTGATGTTACTGGGAAAATTGAATCTTTTCAAGCCGACGATAATAGCCAAATACGTATGGTTATGCCTGGCGATAGAGTTCAAATAATCGTCGAACTTATACAACCTATTGCAATTGAAAATGGAATGCGTTTTGCTATTAGAGAAGGTGGTCGTACGGTTGGTGCTGGTATTATTTCAGAAATTCTCGATTAATTTTTTATATGCCTACCTGTCACCCCTTGCGTGCCCGTATGCTTACCTTCCTGCGGAAGGTAAGGGTAGGGGTGGGTAGCATAAGCCCGTAGACATGCGTCGACAGGCGGCAGGTGGCATATTTTTCGAAAATATGAATATGCAACATTTTGATAAAAAAATATATAGACAAAAATTAAGATTTTCGATTGGTGATTATATTCGAGTTGGTTTTTGTTTCCAAGAAGGTGATAAAAAACGTATTCAATTTTTTGAAGGTATTGTTCTCGCCATTCAGGGGCCTTTTTATGACAAAAAAATTATTCTTCGTAAACCTGGAACATATAGTCTGGAACGTATTTTTGCTTGGAATAGTCCACAAATACAAAATTTTAAAATTTTGCAAGCACAAAAATTCCGTCGTTCCAAATTATTTTATTTACGAAGACGTACAAGCAAATTTATTAAATAGCTGATTACAGCCAATTTGTTTGCTATTTAAATTAAATTTGTTAATATAACAAAATATGGCAGTACCAAAAAAACGTATTTCAAAATCGAAGTCTCGGTCTCGTAAAACTTTTTGGAAGAAAAAAGCTTTCTCTAATGTTCAAAAAATTTTGTTGAAAAAAAGTGGTTCATAAAAATTTTATTGTTGCTATGGTGAAATAGGTAGACACACAGGCTTGAGGGGTCTGCGGAAACATTCCATCTCGGTTCAAGTCCGGGTAGCAACAAGTAGGTTGGGCCTAAATTTACAACGATGAAGCAGGTGCGGGGCTTATGCTCCCTTACCTTAAACTCAGCCCTAAGGGTAAACGTTTGTGCTTCAGGGCTAGCAACTTGGTAGGCATGCGTGCGACTTTTTTGCACCGACCTTACACCCACCGACGCACCTTTTGCGTGCCCGTATCCTAGGGGTAGGGGGCAGGTACCCTTTGGGCACTCTGGGCTTGTCCTTACCTTCCTACGGGCACGCAGGAAGGTAAGCGGTAGGGCAGGCAGGGGTGTGTAGGTGACAGCGGTGTGGATGGGGATAAATGTGCCTGTGCCTGCATGTTGCCTACCAGGTTGCCGAATTTCGGCAAATATGCCTATTTAGCTCAATTGGTAAGAGCATCCGTTTCATACGCGGGAGGTTACTAGTTCAATTCTAGTAATAGGCAATTTAAGCTTATAAAATTTCATCTAAACTTTGTTGTGAAAAATATGAAATATTATGGAATAGGTCGCCGAAAATCAGCAGTAGCAAAAGTTTCTATTATTAATAGAAATACGAAAATGGAAATGAATACAATTATTATTAACAATAAAACTATTTCTGATTACTTTCAAAATGATAAAGATGCTCTTGAGAGCATTCGACAGTTTTTAACTTTAGATATACCTTTAAATACAAGAATTCAAGTTTCTGGCGGTGGAATTACAGCTCAAAAAGAAGCGATTTGTTTAGCCCTTGCGAAAGCATTGGCAGCTAAGCTTGGTCGCCCCGCTTGCGTGGCGTCGGCAAGCGACCCAATGTCTACCGATCAAATGGGATTTTCGAATATTTTAAAAAAGAAAATATTGCAAAAAAATTTATTTACACAGGACTCACGAGTAAAAGAACGAAAAAAATATGGTTTAAAAAAAGCAAGAAAAGCACCCCAATATTCAAAACGTTAAAATTTAATGAAATTACCAGGACTTCGTTTACGTTTAGCTACAAGTAAAATGATAAGGCAATGGGCTCAACGGCAATTACCAAATGGAAAAAAAATCAGTGGTCAAATATTGAATCCTAAAACAATTAATTATCAAACATTAAAACCAGAAAAAGATGGACTATTTTGTGAACGTCTTTTTGGACCTGTTAATGATTCTATTTGTGCTTGTGGGCGTATCTCCCACCGGGGACAAAAATTCTGTCCTCGGTGTGAAGTTGAATACATTTCATCACGTGTTCGACGTTATCGTTTAGGTTATATTCAACTTATTACTGCTGTTGCACATATTTGGTTTTTTAAGGGTAGTTATTTTTCCCTTTTTTTAAATTTACCTAAAAAAAAAATTGAATCTTTACTTTACTGTACTCAAAATATTTCACGAACAATTTTTCCAAAAGATATAGAAAATTTAAATAACTTAAAACAACAAAAATTTTTTTTGCGCACTTCCCCGTCTGCGGATCTTTTGGATTTTTTATCGAAATTCTCAAGATTTTGGAATTTTGAAAAAAAAAAAAAACATCTAATTTCTAAAAAAATTTATTCATTGCCTCAATATAATATTCAAATAAATTTTTGTCTAGGCCAAGCGAGTACAATCACGGTAAGCACACCCCTGTCCTGCCCCGCAGTGCCCTGCCCTGCCCGTAGGGTACCCCACAAGGGGGCAGGTACCTGCCCCCTTGTGGGGTACCCTCTGGGCACACAAGGGGGCAGGTACCCTACGGGCAGGGCAGGGCACTACGGGCTACAGGGGCAGGGCTTACGGGTATGGGGAGTCCCCCATGGGGGAAAGGCCGTTGTGTTGCCTACCAAAAAATCTCTCTGGAAAAACGGTGGTGTAAAAGACCCTGCTCTTTTTTTTGGTTTTAGTGTAATTTCTAAAATGTTCAGTTGGCGAATAGCTACCAATTGGTTTTCTTTTGTTTTTTTTTTAATAAAATCTCCGCAAAAAGAAGATCAATTAAAAAAATTTTATCCAGGCCCTCCAGGGCTAATAAATTTCTGGGGATTTAAATCTCGATTATTTTGTTTAATAGGTGCTCAACTTATTAGAACATGGCTTACTCAACTCATACAAAACTGTTGTAATGATGGAAAATTATTAGAAATTCAAATCCGATTCGATTTACTTCAATTCGAGGAACCTCTTTCAGATAATGAATTTTTACAAAAAATTCAGCTCTATAGACGTTTAAAGTATTTGAGATCTTTTAGACATACTCAAATAAATCCAGCTTCTATGGTTTTAAGTACATTTCCAGTTTTGCCACCAGATTTGCGTCCTATAGTACAGTTGAATAATAATCAAATTGCTGTATCGGATTTTAATAAACTTTATCAAACCGTTCTTTTTAGAAACAAACGACTTGCACGATTGACACTTGACCAAAATTTCCATTGTTTAAATTCAGAGGCTCTTCAATATGCACAAAGATTATTACAAGAATCCGTTGATTCTCTAATTGAAAATGGGAAGAAGAGTTCGTTAAAATCTTTATCAGATTTATTTAAAGGTAAAAAAGGGCGTTTTCGACAAAATCTATTAGGCAAACGAGTGGATTATTCTGGAAGATCGGTTATTGTTGTTAGCCCATATTTAAAAATATATGAATGTGGATTACCAAAAGAAATTGCCTATGAGTTGTTTCAACCGTTCTTACTCAGATTATTAATGTGTAAAAAACAAGCACAAACCATTTTAGGAGCAAAAAAATTATTAAACAAAAAAACAAAATTTATTTGGAATTTACTTAAAGAAGTTGTGCAGAATCATCCAATATTATTAAATAGAGCACCAACTCTCCATCGTTTAAGTATTCAAACATTTCAGCCAAAATTAATTGATGGTAAAGCAATTTTATTACACCCATTAGTATGTGCTGCTTTTAATGCTGATTTTGATGGTGATCAAATGGGTGTCCATATTCCCTTATGTTTTGAAGCACGAGCAGAAGCTTGGAAAATTACTTGGTCTCAAAATAACCTCTTTTCTGTTGCAACTCATGGGCCAATATGTTCTCCAAGTCAAGATATGATCTTAGGGAGTTCTTTTTTAACAACTCGAAATACTCAATTGAATGAATTCAAAAATGGATCAATTGGGCTTGAATTTTTAAAGAATCTTCTTTACAAAAAGCCTTTTTTTTCTAAAACATCTAAAAAATTCTTCTCTAAAGAAATTCGAGATGTTGTATTTTCGAGTATTCCGGTAATTTCTTTCTTTACGAACGAAGTCGCCACAGGCGACAATAGTTTTCTTTGGTGCATATCAAATCCTTATATAAGTAGAAATGAAACAGAAAAAAAAAAACAAAAATTAATTGAAATTCGTTTAAATTTTGATGGTAATTTTCAAAAATTTCGGCTCGAATTCTATCAACAATATCATTTTAGTGGAGCTGAAATGTTAAGAAAAATAAGAACCACTTATGGTCAATTAAAATTTTATGAAAATTTGATATGAAATATCAATTAACTTCAACAGTTTTTTTTAATCATTGTTTCGATAAGCGGCGATTTCAGAGCTTTCTTCATTGGTTTTTTAAAAAAAGTCATCATGGACACTATCGACTTCTCAAATTTTTGGAAAAAATTCAACTTTTAGGTTTTCATTCTGCAACAAAAGCAGGATTCTCAATTAGCATTGACGATTTAAAAATTCCTGCTTCAAAACCATCCGTTTTATTGACTGCAGAAAATAGAGTTTTCGATACGGATCTTCAATTTATGTCAGGAAATTTAACAACAATTGAACGTTATCAGTGTATTTTAGAAATTTGGAATAGAACAAGTGAAAAATTAAAATATCAAGTATTGCAATCGTTTAAATTTTCAGATTTTTTTAATCCAGTTTATTTCATGGCTTTTTCTGGAGCTCGGGGAAACATTTCACAAATACGACAACTTGTTGGCATGCGAGGACTTATGGCCGATCCTCAAGGGCAAATTATTGACTTTCCAATACGTAGTAATTTTCGAGAAGGTTTAACATTAACAGAATATCTTATTTCTTGTTCTGGAGCTCGAAAAGGTATTGTGGATACCGCGTTAAGAACTGCCGCGTCCGGGTATTTAACCCGACGACTGGTGGATGTTGCACACCAAGTAATAATAAGCCAAATTGATTGTCATAGTTCTCACGGTATTTTTGTTGAAGACTTATATGATCATCAAAAAAAAATATTATCTTTAAAACAACGTTTAGTAGGGCGTATTTTAGCTGAAACATTAATATGCCCAAAGGGCGACACTTCCCGTACCAGAAGGCAACCATCCAAATATTTTATTATTGGTTCAAAAAATCAAGAAATTTCAAAACAAATCAGTCAAAAAATCTGCAAAATTTGGCAAAAAGTTCAAATTCGTTCTCCTCTTACATGTGAATCTGCTAAGTTCGTTTGTCAATTTTGTTATGGTTGGAATTTAGCAGAAGGTCAATTAGTATCTATTGGTGAAGCTGTCGGCGTATTAGCGGCACAATCTATAGGAGAACCAGGAACTCAACTTACCATGCGTACATTTCATACAGGAGGAGTTTTTACTGGAATGCTTTTGGATCAAACATATGCACCCTTTACGGGAAAAATTCATTATTTCTCTTCTTGTAGTGGATTATTAATTAGAACACAACAAGGTAAAATAGCTTATTTAAGTAAGAATAATGGAACCTTCCAAATAAAGAAAAACCAACAAGAAATTCGAAAAAAGATACAATTTCAAAGCGGTAGTCTTCTATATGTAAAGGAAGGTGAAAATATATTGAAAACACAATTAATGGCTGAATTGCCTTTTTTCGAGAAAGAAAATACGTTCGAAAATGAACAAGAAGTGTTATCTTTAAATTCTGGAGAAATTTATTTTGAAAATATTATTTTCCTTGAGAAAACAATATTTGATTTTCTAAAGGAACAAACAAAAAATTGCGTACAGGGCCTTAGTAAATTTTGGATTTTATCTGCACAATTTTTCAAACAAAAAAATTCTTTTTTTCAGAAGTTAGATTTAATAGATAAATCGGTTCCCTTTACACAAGTTATTCTTAATTTACATTACGAACAAGATCGAGGCACAAAACTTTGTGCTATTTATTCCATTTTTTTCAAAAATATTGGTTATTTGTGTAAACAAAAGAAAACGAGCACAAGCGTTTACCCGTGGCCCGTAGTGCCCGTAGGGTACAGTACCCCACAGGGGGGCAGCCACTGGCCCCTACCATTTCGAGTGCAAAGTTTCACACTTTAGCAACTGGATTAAAATTACGCGAAATTCCATATTTTCATCAAAAATTTTTAAAATTACATATAAAAAACTTCTTGATTTCTGAGAATGCAATAAATAAAATGCAATTTCAAAAAAAAGCTTTGCTTCTCTTTCTTAATGCTTTTTATAATATTTTCTCTGAATTTCCATTGAAAACTGAAGGAAAATATAAAAAAATAAATCAAAACTTATTTATTATTTTCATTAACAGACAAGGAATTTCACAATATAAAAAAAAAAACTTTTCTTTTCAGAAAATATTTGACTATTTCTGCTACATCCGTTGTGGGTCGTTCACGATGGAGAAACGCGGTAGGGCACCTTTGGGAATGCAAACTTTATTAAAAAATTTACATCCCCACTGGATTCGACAACGTTGGAAAGTTCAACCAAGAATTCTTCATTGGAAAAATCTTCCAATTTTTGTACAAAAATATATTTTTTTAACTCGTTTCTTAGAGAATTTAAATATTCAAAAAAAAATATCTATTGGGAATAACCCGAAGATTTTACAATACAAGTTTCAAAATCAAACATTTCCGCACCAATCCAAGTGTTTTTTATGGAAATTTCAAAAACGAAAAAATTTACTAAAAATTGGTGAAAATGTATACATCAGAATTTTGCTTTGTTTAAAAAGAAATAATCAAAAAAGTACTGATTTGCAAATATCAATATCTTTAATTGAAAAATATTCAAAGAACATTTATTTTCAAGAAATAATAAAAAATCGATTTCTATCCTGTCTTCCCGTATGGAATAGGGGTAGGGGTACGGATTTAAATAATATAGCTTCAAATATTTTAGAGTGGCGTTTTTTTGGCCAAAAGTCTGAAAATCCATATTCGACATATTTTAAAAATTTTCTCCAAAAAAAGAGAAGCTTATCTTTTCAAAATAATGATTTTTCAGTTTTTCCTTCTTTTCAAAACTGTGTTGCTTTTGGTGTTCCAGAAGAAAATATTTTTTTATTGGAAGAAATTTTACCATACTCAATCCTCACAGGGGTAACAGGGATAGATAGCAACAGTCAAGCACAAAAGGCACTGCCTGTCCCATCCCTTATGGGGATAGGGACAGGAGTGGGCTTGCGTTTACGCAAGCACGGTCAAGCGAGCAAGGGCGGTCGGAGCACCCGCAGACATGCAACGCACCTCGGGTACGGTAGGGCCCACGTTCACCCCATAGGGGCGGTTGAGCTTGAGCTTGGCCGCTCCTTCCGAGCGGATGACCAGTTGCCGCCTTTGGAAGCTTCACGGTATAGCATTTGTAATTCCATTTATTTGAAAAAAATGAATTTCACTAAGCTTCAAAAAAAAAATATTGATTTTTTTTTTAATGTCTATTGTTTTCTTTTCAAAAATTTTTATTTTCTTAAGAATTTTCAAACTCGTTTTACTAATAGGAAATTTCAAAAACCAATTCAAAAATTTTTGGAATTGCAAATGGAATTAAGTAAGAAAAAAATATTCAAAAAAAATATTCGAAAAAAAAGTTCACTGCAAAAAAATAGAACATTTTTGAATATTCAAAATTTATTAAAAATTCAAACAAACAAGTATAACCAGCAAGTAGAATCCATTTCAAAAAAATCTTTAATTTCTCTTCAAAATAGAATTCAAAATGATTTTCAAAACTATAAAATACGTTATTTAAAATCCGCAATACCTGAGAAAAAAGATTCTACCGCCCCCTATGCTGACCTTCCTACCCCTGCCGCTTACCTTCCTGCGGAAGGTAAGGGGTGGACAGGTAAAGGGTACCCTACGGGCCATAAGGGGTGTGGCTTTGCCTTTGCCCCACGGGGGGGCGGAAAGGGACAGGTGTTTAAAAAAAATTTAAAGAAAACTTTTTTTGTTTTTTCTTCCCCTACCCCTGACCTTACACCCACCGACGCACCCCTTGCAGCCCGTAGGTGCCCAGAGGGGGGCAGGGCACTGCGGGGCAGGGCTGTCCCTACAGGGGAAGGGAAGGTCAGCGACGGGACAGAGTGTTGGACATTTACGCTCAACGATCGAAATAATTTGTATTCTGTAAATCTAGCCGAAGGCTATTCTGAGTCTCAAAAATTATTTCGAACTCATAAAAATTTAAAATTTTTATTATTTACTCAAATAAAAATAATACTCAACGACTGGAGGTGTTTGAAAAAAGAGCAATTAAAAAAGAAATTTTTTTCTTTTTTTGAAATTCAAATCTCAAATGCAAAATTTGAATTAACAATACCTTATTTGAAAAAGAAATTCCAAATTCGACTATTTGAATTAAAATTAATAAATATTCTTCCATTAAAGTTTCATTTGAAATTGTTAAATAGTACATATTCGCAAAAGCTTCAGCTAATTAAAATCAAACATTTAAATAGAAATCTATTTTCGAAAATCAAAAAGATTAACTTACAAATAATTCAAAAGAATTTTTTCTCTTCTTTTGAAACTCTAGTTTTTTTCCGTTTTTTTTTATTTTTAACAAGTAGTGAAATTTTAGATCCACAAATAAGAAAACATAAAAATAATCTTTTATTTACGAATAATGATAATTATTTTTCCCAGAAAGTTTTCTATGTTCAGAATAAATTAAGTTTTAAAGGAATTCAACATTTTTCAGTGCCCGTCGGCGGCCTACCACACTTAAGCTGGTCACCCGCGCCGTACTCCTGCACCTTTACGAAGGGCAAAGCCCCTTACATGGGTAGGGGTGACAGCCCCCTAGAGGGCTTACCCCGCCTACGGGTGCGCTTACCGCAGAAAAAAAAATTCTGTTTATCCATAAATAAATTTTTGAGAAAAGATAATTTGAAAAGAATACCAGGATTATTATTTAGAGGAGGTGAAAAATTTACAAATAATCATTTTATCTTTCGGGAAGGTCAATTAGTAGCAAAAACATATAATACTTTTTTGTTTAGAAAAGCTACAAATTATCTTTTAAATGATCAAAGTATTTTATATGCTCATCACGGTGAAATTATTTTGAAAAATCAACATTTATGTAGTGTTTTTTATAATCAATCAAAAATTGGAGATATTGTGCAAGGAATTCCTAAAATTGAAGAAATATTCGAAGCTCGAAAAAAATCAAAATATAAATTACCAATATTTTATAACGATTGCCAATTTTCAGAAAAAAAAATTAGTAAATCTTTACAAAATCTTCAAAAATCAATTGTAAATAATATTCAACGTATTTATTGTGGTCAAGGTATATATATTTCGGATAAACATATTGAAATTATTGTCCGACAAATGACGTCAAATGTTTTAATTTTAGACCCAGGTCAAACAGGATTACTTTGTGGAGAAATTGTAGCATTGCAGTGGATATATCGAATAAATTCAAAAAAAAATTCCAGTCAAATTATTTATGAACCAATATTACTAGGGATGACAAAAACTTGTTTAGAAACCTCAAGTTTTTTATCAGCAGCAAGTTTTCAAGAAACAACCCGAATTCTTAGTCGAGCTGCACTTCAAAATCAAATTGATTTCATTCGAGGATTAAAACAAAATGTAATTTTAGGAAACTTACTACCAATTGGTACTGGATATTTCTAGTGGAAGACCCTTATGCACTTAAAAAATTTTTACCATATATAACAAAAACATTCCATCATAAATTTAATATGGTTACAAAATTTCCAAAATTCAGTCAAGGTTTAGCGAAAGATCCAACAACACGGCGTCTTTGGTACGGTATTGCAACTGCACATGACTTTGAAAGTCATGATGGTATGACCGAAGAAACACTTTATCAAAAAATTTTTGCATCACATTTTGGTCAATTAGCGATTATTTTTTTATGGACTTCTGGGAATCTGTTTCATGTAGCTTGGCAAGGTAATTTTGAACAATGGGTTTCGGACCCGTTACATATTCGACCAATTGCTCATAGTATTTGGGATCCTCATTTTGGACAACCTGCGGTTGAAGCTTTTACTAGAGGAGGTGCATCAGGTCCTGTGAACATTGCGACATCTGGAGTTTATCAGTGGTGGTATACTATAGGTTGTACATCAAACCAAGATCTTTATCAAGGTGCAGTTTTTTTATTAATTCTTTCTGGTTTATTTTTATTTGCAGGATGGTTACATCTTCAACCGAAATTTCAGCCAGCTCTTTCTTGGTTTAAAAATGCAGAATCTCGATTAAATCACCATTTAGCGGGTCTTTTTGGTGTAAGTTCACTTGCTTGGACTGGACATTTAGTCCATGTTGCTATACCGCAATCCCGCGGTATTTCGGTGAGATGGTCAAACTTTTTAACAACATTACCTCATCCCCAAGGATTGAAACCTTTTTTTACAGGGAATTGGAACGTCTATTCACAAAACCCAGATACAGTAAACCATCTTTTTGGAACATCTGAGGGCGCAGGGGATGCTATTTTAACTTTTCTTGGTGGTTTTCACCCTCAAACACAAAGTTTGTGGTTAACAGATATTGCGCACCATCATTTAGCTATTGCTGTTATTTTTATAATTGCTGGACACATGTATCGAACAAATTTCGGAATTGGACACAGTCTCAAAGAAATTTTGGAAGCACATCGTGCTCCGAGCGGCCGTTTAGGTGCTGGCCATAGTGGATTATTCGATACAGTTAATAATTCGTTGCACTTTCAATTAGGCCTAGCTTTAGCTTCAGTTGGTACTATTTGCTCATTAGTTGCACAACATATGTATTCATTGCCGCCTTATGCTTTTTTAGCACAAGATTTTACGACGCAAGCAGCATTATATACACATCATCAATATATTGCTGGTTTTATTATGTGTGGTGCTTTTGCACATGGAGCTATATTTTTTATTCGTGATTATGATCCTCAATTGAATAAAGGTAATGTTCTCGCACGAATATTAGACCATAAAGAAGCAATTATATCACATTTAAGTTGGGCAAGTTTATTTTTAGGATTTCATACATTAGGACTTTATATTCATAATGATGTTATGCTTGCTTTTGGAACACCTGAAAAACAAATTTTAATAGAACCACTTTTTGCGCAATGGATTCAAGCAGCTCATGGTCAAAATCTCTATGGTTTTGATGTATTTCTTTCAAGCGATCAAAATCCAGCGTATAGTGCAAGTCAAACACTTTGGTTACCTGGATGGTTAAGTGCAATCAATAATAAAGCAAATTCATTATTTTTAATAATAGGCCCTGGAGATTTCTTAGTGCATCATGCTATTGCACTCGGGTTACATGTTACAACTCTTATTTTAGTGAAAGGAGCTTTAGATGCACGAGGTTCGAAACTTATGCCAGATAAAAAAGATTTTGGCTATAGTTTTCCATGTGATGGTCCTGGTCGTGGAGGTACTTGTGATATTTCAGCATGGGATGCTTTTTATTTATCTGTCTTCTGGATGTTAAATACAATTGGATGGGTTACGTTTTATTGGCATTGGAAACATCTAGGTATTTGGCAGGGAAATGTAAGTCAATTTAATGAATCTTCTACCTATCTCATGGGTTGGTTGCGTGATTATTTATGGTTAAATTCATCTCAATTAATTAATGGATATAACCCATTTGGAATGAATAGTTTATCTGTGTGGGCTTGGATGTTTCTTTTTGGACATTTGGTTTATGCCACTGGATTTATGTTTTTAATTTCATGGCGCGGATATTGGCAAGAATTAATAGAAACACTAGCGTGGGCTCATGAACGAACACCATTAGCAAGTCTAGTTCGTTGGCGTGATAAACCCGTTGCTTTGTCTATCGTGCAAGCACGTTTAGTTGGATTAGTTCACTTTACTGTAGGCTATATTCTAACCTATGCTGCTTTCGTAATTGCATCTACTTCAAGTAAATTTGGTTGATCTTTTTTTAATGAACTTACTATTTCAATTTGCCGTTTTTTCTTTTCTCGCATTTTCGTTTTTATTAGCTATTGGAGTTCCTGTTGTTTTTGCTGGCGACCCAATGTCGACTTTAGGTTGGAATGAAAATAAAACAACACTTTTTACAGCAATTGGTTTGTGGTTTTTACTTGTTTTTTTAGTTGGTATACTTAATTCTTTTGTTGTTTAATAGATTTTGCTTTAAAGCAAAATCTATTAAAGTGGGGGCCCATATCCGTAGGCATGCTACCATGCATAGTATGCATGGTAGAAGGCATGCGTACCCCTGCCTGCTCCCTTCCCCTAACCTTCTGTCTACCCTTGCCTTCCGCAGGAAGGCAAGCAAGGTTAGCACAGGATAGGGGTGACAGGGATAGGACAAGGATAGAAAGGGCAGGGGTAGGGCGAACAAGTTTTTTGACGAGGAATTTTTTGATTTTGTTAGTAGTAAATTTTTCTAAAGAAAGGCTGACTGGATTTTTTATTTTTTTTAGATAACAAATATATTTT